AGCTATATAATAAACAATAACGTCTTATATGTAAGAATTTACTAAATATACAAAACTTTTTATTTAACATAGATAAATTAAATTAAACTAGATTTAACATACTTTTGTAACTAACAAATCCTAACAAAGATACTGATTTTATTAGAGATAAAAGTGTTTATTTATATCTATAGGAAAAAAAATGAAACTTGCAGTTTATGGTAAAGGTGGTATAGGAAAATCTACAACTAGTTGTAATATCTCTGTAGCCCTTTCAAAAAGAGGCAAAAAAGTTCTTCAAATTGGTTGTGATCCTAAACATGATAGTACATTCACGTTGACTGGGTTTTTAATCCCGACAATTATAGATACCTTACAAGCCAAAGATTACCATTATGAAGATGTTTGGCCTGAAGATGTTATTTATAAAGGTTATGGAGGAGTTGACTGTGTAGAAGCGGGAGGGCCACCAGCTGGTGCAGGTTGTGGAGGATATGTAGTAGGTGAGACTGTAAAGCTTTTAAAAGAACTGAATGCTTTTGATGAATATGATATTATTTTATTTGATGTGTTAGGTGATGTTGTCTGTGGCGGTTTCGCAGCTCCATTAAATTATGCAGATTATTGCTTAATCATTACAGATAATGGTTTCGATGCTCTATTTGCAGCTAATAGAATCGCAGCTTCAGTTAGAGAAAAAGCTCGAACACATTCTTTAAGATTAGCTGGTTTAGTTGGTAATAGAACTGATAAAAGAGATTTAATCGATAAATATATAGATTGTGTTCCTATGCCTATATTAGAAGTTCTTCCCTTAATTGAAGACATAAGAATATCTAGAGTAAAAGGCAAAACTTTATTTGAAATGGCTGAAAGCGATATTAATTTAAAGTATGTTTGCGATTATTACTTGAATATTGCAGACCAATTGATTGCTAGGCCAGAAGGAGTAGTTCCAAAAGAAGCTCTAGATAGAGAACTATTCAGTCTATTGTCTGATTTTTATCTGAATCCAAAGTCTAATATAGCAAAATCTACATCAGACCAAGAAGAATTAGATCTAATGATGGTTTAAAGATTTTTTAAACATAAAATAACAAGGAATAAGATAATGTCTACAGTTCAATCAGATGCCCTTACTTTTGAATGTGAAACAGGTAATTATCATACTTTTTGCCCTATCAGCTGTGTTTCTTGGTTATATCAAAAAATAGAGGATAGTTTCTTTTTGGTTATAGGAACTAAAACCTGTGGATATTTTTTGCAAAATGCAATGGGAGTAATGATTTTTGCAGAGCCTAGATATGCAATGGCAGAACTCGAAGAAGGAGATATTTCAGCCAAATTAAATGATTATGGAGAGCTTCGCAGATTATGTCTGCAGATAAAAAAGGATAGAAATCCTAGTGTTATTTTCTGGATTGGAACCTGTACGACAGAAATTATAAAAATGGATTTAGAAGGAATTGCCCCGAAATTAGAATCAGAAATTAGAGTGCCTATTGTAGTTGCTCGTGCAAATGGCTTAGACTACGCTTTTACGCAAGGCGAAGACACTGTTTTAGCAGCTATGGCTCAACGTTGTCCTTCTTCTATGAATGATCAACCATCTAGTATTACTAAAAATACGAATGCTCATATTCCCTTAGTTTTATTCGGATCACTTCCCGATCCAGTTGCAACTCAGCTCATGATGGAATTAAAAAAACAGGGTATTACTGTATCTGGTTGGTTACCATCCAAAAGATATACTGAATTACCAATAATACAAGAAGGTTATTACGTTGCAGGAGTTAATCCATTTCTTAGTCGTACAGCCACTACTTTGATGCGACGAAGAAAAGCAAAACTCATTGGTGCGCCATTTCCAATTGGCCCAGATGGTACACGTGCTTGGATTGAAAAGATTTGCTCTGTGTTTAGCATTGTACCTGTAGGTTTAGCTGAGCGAGAAAGAGAAATATGGGATTCTTTAGCAGATTATATTTCTTTAATACGAGGTAAATCTGTTTTCTTTATGGGAGATAATTTGTTAGAAGTTTCCCTCGCGAGGTTTTTAACTCGTTGTGGTATGACTGTATACGAAATAGGAATTCCTTATATGGATAAAAGATATCAAGCTGCAGAACTGGCGCTGCTGAAAACTACTTGTGATGAAATGAATGTAATGATGCCAACTATTGTAGAAAAGCCAGACAATTATAATCAAATAGACCGAATTCGAGACTTAAAACCAGATTTAGTAATTACTGGTATGGCTCATGCTAATCCTTTAGAAGCTAGAGGGATTAACACAAAGTGGTCTGTAGAATTTACTTTTGCCCAGATTCATGGTTTTACTAATGCAAGAGATATTTTAGAACTTGTTACAAGACCATTGAGAAGAAATCTTAGTTTATCCGAACTAGGATGGGATGTTTATAGCAAGCAAGGTTAATATACATTTTTGACTTACACGGTAAAATAATCCTTGTAAGTCTATTGTTCTTTTAAAGAAGCATTTCTTGCTCTTCCCTCATCAGCCCAAGCTTGAAGACTATCTATATGTTCTTTATCTGTATATGCTAAAGGAATAAATTGCTCTAGCGCCACTTTTATATCTTCTGTATTAAATTCTCTTTTTTCACTAAATGCAGTATGCATACTTTCAATAATTGCTTGTTCAATCTCTGCCCCAGAGAATTTATTGGACAATAAGCTTAATTGTTTTATATTATATGTCTGCCACGACTGTGGTCTAATTCTTGCTAAATGTATTTGAAAGATTAGTTCCCGTTCTTGATTGTTAGGTAAATCTAGAAAAAAGATTTCATCAAATCTGCCTTTTCTAAGCATTTCAGAAGGCAACTTTTCAATTGTGTTAGCAGTTGCAACAACAAAAACAGGTGATGTTTTCTCTGAAAGCCAAGTTATAAAAGTACCAAATACTCGAGCACTTGTTCCACTATCACCTTGACTATACAAATTAGAAAATGCTTTATCTATTTCATCAATCCATAATACGCAAGGTGATAACCCTTCAGCGATGTTTATCATATCTCTCATTTTAGATTCAGACTCACCAACTAATCCGCCAAACAGACGCCCGATATCTAGTCTTAACAACGGTAATGTCCAATCGTTTGCAATAGCTTTAGCTGTCAAAGATTTACCCGTTCCTTGTATACCAACTAATAATAGACCTTTGGGAGTTGGTATGCCATAATTAAAGCTTTGCTTAGAGAATGAACGAGATCGTTTCATGAGCCATGCTTTTAATGCATCAAGCCCTCCAATATCTTTGGCAGCTTTTTTGTAAGGATAAAATTCTAATAAACGCGTTTGATTAATAAGTTCTCGTTTTTCTTCAATGATAACTGGCAAGCTACGTGAGTCTAACTGGCCATATTTAGCAATAGTTTTTGTTATGACTTTTCTAATTCTAGCAACTGATAAGCCTTGACAAGATTTAGCTAAATTATTTACTAACTCTATGTCTAATATAATATCTAGGGCAACACTTAATCGTTCTATCTCTTTCTTAATTTCTAAAAGATTGGGTAATGGTAAATCTATTATTGTAATAATATCGCTTAATGTATAAGGAATGTTTATTTTACAAGAAACAATGATAATATGCTTAGATTGAGTTTTAATTATTTTAGCGAGATTGCGAAGTTTTCTTGTTAATGCTATATCAGTAAAAAAGGAGTCAAAATCTTTCAGGATAAAAAGATTTAAGTATTGAGTGTCTAATGTTTCAATAAATTCTAGGGCTAGTATTGGATTGCGTTTAGCGTACCCATTATCATTAGGATTACTTGTATATCCATCTACAAAATCCCAGCAATAGATTTTTTCATTATTTGCACAAGCTATCTCATGCTTTATAATATATTCTAGCCTTTCTTCTTCAGTTGTGTTAACTAAAATTATAGGGTATCTAGATTTTAACAGTAATCGTAAATCTTGAATAAAATTCATATGAATATTTGTTCTCAATAGACTTTTGTAATGTTCCGATATAACAATAAATAAAATTGTCTAGTATTTTTATTTTATAGGGATCTTCAAAAGTCATTTATCTAAATTTTTTTATATCTTATAGTTTAATTAGCTAACTGTAATTTTTTTCCTACCTTTTCTTCTTCTACTATTTAAAATAGAGCGTCCACTAGGTGTTTTCATCCTTGCTCTAAATCCTGAAACTGTAATTTTTTTTCTCTTTGAGCCTTCCAGTGTTCCTTTAGTCATTCTCTCTCCAATTTTAAAATATTACATACTATCTTATCATCTTTTTTTATACATCTTGAAGATATAGATATTAATATCAAAGTTAAGCTTAATAATTTCTATTAATCAAGAATTCTTGCTAAAATATTAAAAAATTAATTATTAATCACTTTATGCAAACTACTTTGCCTATTTTCTATTTAAGTATCTTAACTTCATTTCTAATAATATTTAGCTGGTTGATTAGCCAACAATTAAAGGCAATTTTCTTACTCGAATCTCAATTTAGATATTTTCTAGATAAAAGTCAAAATGACATTTTATGCATGGAGGAAAGCTTTTCTTTTGCAAAAGTATGTATAGCAAAAAAATGTTTTACTAAGGCTATTATCGAAAGCCAGTTAGCGCTACAGAATAATTCATTATTAAGTATTCCTGAAAATAATGCAATAATTGCTAAATTATATAACATGTTAGGCTTTATTTATTATGAAGCAGATCAAAAAAAACTTGCGAAAAATTTTTATGAGAAAGCAATAGATGTAGATCCTGGTTATATTGTAGCTTTAAACAATCTTGCTAAAACTTACGAAGATACAAGAGATTTTTTAAAAGCAGAGTCCCTTTACGATAGGGTTTTGAATATTGATTCATCTAATAATATAGCTAATAACAGAAAAAATTCTATAAAGAAGATAGTGAATATATGAGGTATATTAATATTAATAATCGGGATAGCAGGATTTGAACCTGCGGCATCCTGCTCCCAAAGCAGGCGCGCTACCAAACTGCGCTATATCCCGTATGACATAATTAACACTATATCTCTTTTTTTTAATTATGTCTACTCTGTTTTTTATCCTATCTAGGATACCAGAACATACCTTTAACTCCATCTGGATCTTTAATAAATCCTAGTTTTTTATAGAAGCTAATTACGTCAGGTTCTGCAAATAAAGTAATAGTACTAATTTCAGCTTGCCTTAATTGTTTAATCAATTGATGCATTATTACTTTTCCTAAGCCTAAACCTTGAAAATCTGGGTGAATAACAACATCCCATATTGTAGCGTTGAATCCATTGTCAGAAGTGGCTCTTGCAAAGCCTACGAGCCTTGTCTTTGAATCATTTTTTTGTATTAAAGAAATAATAATAGAACTATTCTTTAATGCAATTTTTACTTTTTTAAGAGGTCTCTTAACCCATCCAACAGAGTCACATAGTTGCTCCAACTCATATAAATTGATATTTTTAGTACTGCTAAGATAAATATCTTTCAATTCGATTTTATCGCAAGTTTTATCTAAAAGAAAAATGTTTTTAAAATTTTTCTCAGAACTCTCGCCTACTGTAGAGTTTTGAAAAAAAGCTTTCCAGAAGATCATAATTATTATGACGGAATTAAATGTATATATAGTATAATATTGACTTAATTAAAAAAATCTCAATATATTTACATGTTTTCTATGAATAGACTAAAATAAGAAATTTTTTGATATGAAGAAATAAAAATTTTTGTAAAATCTTTCACTGAAATTATATAAAGATCTCTTTTTAAGACTACCATCTATTATTATAAATAAAATCTCGAAATTGAGATGAAACGACATATTATTCTATGTTTAATGCCTTTTTTAGGAGTTATTTGTGAAGAAATCGATGTTTATAACTGGTCTCTTAGCTTTACTATTATTAAGTAATCCCATGACAGCTAATGCAGAAGTTGCAGGCTTGATACCTTGTAAAGATTCTGCAGCTTTTAATAAACGAATGGTAAACAGTGTTAAAAAACTTCAAGCGAGACTTGCTAAGTACGATCCTGATACCCCGCCTGCATTAGCTTTAAATAAGCAAATAGAAAAAACTAAGACTCGATTTGCCACCTATGGTAGAGCAGGCCTATTGTGTGGTACAGACGGATTACCGCACTTAATTTCTGATGGTCGATGGAGCAGAGCTGGAGATTTTGTATTCCCAGGTCTATTATTTCTATATATTACTGGATGGATTGGTTGGGTCGGAAGAGGTTATCTTCTCTCTGTTGCAAAAACTAGCAAGCCGACAGAAAAAGAAATTATTTTAGATGTTCCATTAGCTATTAAATTTATGTCTTCTGGCTTTGCATGGCCACTAGCAGCTTGGCAAGAATTTAGTAGTGGGCAGCTAATTGCTTCTAATGATGATATTACAGTTTCACCTCGTTAGCAAAAAAAAATGAATACTAATTTTACCAAATACTTATCAACAGCACCTGTAATTGGCGTACTATGGATGACTTTTACTGCAGGCTTTATAATAGAACTAAATCGTTTTTTCCCGGATGTACTATACTTTTATTTATAATTAAATAAACTTATCAATTGTAACTACACAAATACAGTAAACACTATTATTTGTGTAGTTTTTGCGTAATATTACATTATTATTTATTCTTTAAAAAGTTAATTATTTAAGATTATTTTAGTACTAGATCTGACATAATAAAAAAACACCAATATTATGAGTTTAGTAAGTCAAATTATAATTAACGCAGATGATGAGTTGAGATATCCTACAATAGGAGAACTAAGGTCAATTCAAGATTATCTGATTACAGGCAGTAATAGAATTAGAATCGCCACTATTATTAGAGATAAAGAAAAGGAAATTATACAAAAAGCTAGTAAACAAATATTTCAATTACATCCTGAATATATCGCTCCTGGAGGTAACGCTGCAGGTTCACGAAAAAGATCTTTATGTTTACGCGATTATGGCTGGTATTTAAGATTAATCACATATGGAGTATTAGCAGGTGATAAAGATTCTATAGAAACAATCGGCATTATAGGTGTAAGAGAAATGTATAACTCTTTAGGAGTTCCAATAATTGGAATGTTAGATGCAATTCAATGTCTGAAAGAAGCTTCATTAGAAATTCTTGCTGAAGAGGATATTAAAATTATATCTCCCTATTTTGATTATATAATTCGAGGTATGTCTTAGAAAAATTTTTGAAACAATTGGTTGAATAAATATCGGTATAATGTTATAGTCAACTCAAGCCCGAAAGCATATAATTGTAGAAACTAAACCTTGTCAGAACCGGAAGGTAGCAGCAATAATGTTTAACTGCAGCAGGTATGATTTTCGGGTGTTTATTTTATTTAATATTAATTGCAAAAGTGAATTAAACAATCTAATTATGTACTTGATTCACATATAATCCATAGAGCATTTCAACAAAAATAATTCATAATTTGATATTAATACTGAAACCACCTATACTTTTTTATAAAATTTCTTTATATCTCATCTAAACAATGGAAACTTAACTTAATGGGTGTTCATATTTTATCAACAGGTTCGTCTGTCCCCAACTTTTCTGTAGAGAATCAACAATTTGAAGATATTATAGAGACTTCTGATCATTGGATTTCAACAAGAACAGGAATAAAAAAAAGGCATCTGGCCACCTCTTCTATTTCATTAACTAAATTAGCTGCAGAAGCTGCAACCAAAGCTCTTAATCAAGCTAATATTAACCCTGAAGATCTTGATTTAATTATTCTAGCCACATCTACACCAGACGATCTATTTGGAAGTGCTAGCCAATTACAAGCTGAAATAGGCGCAACTAAATCTACAGCATTTGATATAACGGCTGCCTGTTCCGGATTTATTATTGCTTTAGTTACCGCATCGCAATTTATCAAATCTGGCTCTTACAATACTATTTTAGTTGTTGGTGCGGATACAATGTCTCGTTGGATTGATTGGTCAGATAGAACAACATGTATTTTATTCGGGGATGGAGCGGGGGCAGTGGTAGTTGGCAAAAGTAGTGTGAATAGTATATTGGGTTTCAAATTATGTACAGATGGTCGACTTAATAGTCACCTGCAATTAATGAATTCTCCTCTTACAAGCCAGAAGTTTGGATCCACGGCTGTTCCAAAAGGAAAATATGATTATATAAAAATGAATGGTAAAGAAGTCTATAAATTTGCTGTATTTCAAGTACCAGCAGTTATCAAAACTTGCCTCAATGATCTCAATCTATCCATAGATGAAGTCGATTGGTTTATATTGCATCAAGCAAATACAAGAATTTTAGAAGCAATTGCAAACAGATTATCTATACCTTTTTCTAAAATGATTACTAATTTAGAGAATTATGGTAACACATCTGCAGCTTCGATCCCTCTTGCATTAGATGAAGCAATTAAAGATAATAAAATCCAACCAGGTCAAATTGTTGTTCTATCAGGTTTTGGAGCAGGTCTTACTTGGGGTGCAATTGTTTTAAGATGGCATTAGAATATTGCGGATGACGAGATTTGAACTCGTATAGCTTGCGCTACACACCCCTCAAGTGTGCGTGTATACCAATTTCACCACATCCGCCCCGGTTATTATGAATATAATAAAAAATAAGAATATTTATGTAAATATTTATATAATATATATATACATTCTTATTAGAAACTCTCTTATCTTTTATTTTAAGTGGTAAAATTGAGTTTAGTCTAGATCGTAAAATTTTATTTTAAAATCATAAAAATAAATATATAAGGAAAATAAAATATGACACCGTCCTTATCGAGTTTTTTGAATAGTCTTATCCTTGGGGCTGTAATTGTAGTTGTTCCAATAACATTAGCTCTTTTATTTGTCAGTCAAAAAGATAGAACAATCCGTTCATAATAGTAAATTTAAAAGATATGGAGAAGCTCTTTGAAATAAATACTTAATTATCCTTTCAATAGAAGTGATCTCCATATAATTTTACATTCTTTGGAATAATGCTAATTTTTACTCTGTCATAATTTAACTGTTTGTCGTGATACAAATATTATTTTGATAATAGTTCCTTTTTATTTAGTACCTTTTGTTCTATATAAAAGTATTATATATAACTATCAATATGTTGAATTAATAAAGAAAAACATATGTCTTTGTCTAATTGGCCTCTTAAAAAAGAAAATCCTAAAGCTCATACTCTAAAAAGTACAAAACAAATTACTATTCCAGATGGATTATGGGTCAAATGTTTTGATTGTGGCTTACTAATGTATTCTAAAGTTTTGAAGCGTAATTTAAAAGTTTGCCCCCAATGTGGTTATCATTTTCAGGCTTCTAGTAATGAAAGAATTGAACAGCTAATAGACCAAGGTAGTTGGGAGCCTATGGATGTACATCTAATTTCTACAGATCCGTTAGGCTTCAAAGATCAAAAGCTTTACAGTCAAAGATTAAAGGATACCGCTCTTAAAACTGGTCTACAGGATGCAGTTCAAACAGGCATTGGCACAATGCAGGGACAAAAAGTTTGTCTTGGTATTATGGATTTTCGTTTTATGGGTGGTAGCATGGGATCAGTTGTAGGTGAAAAACTAACTCGATTGCTTGAAAGAGCTACCAAAGAAAGATTACCTGCAATCATACTTTGTGCATCAGGAGGAGCTAGGATGCAAGAGGGAATGTTAAGTCTTATGCAAATGGCTAAAATTTCTTCTGCACTAGAGATGCATAAGAAAGAAAATCTTCTATATATTTCTATCTTGACTTCTCCTACTACTGGAGGTGTGACAGCCAGTTTTGCTATGCTTGGTGATCTAATTATTGCAGAACCAAAAGCTTTAATTGCATTCGCAGGTAGAAGAGTAATTGAGCAAACGATAAAAGAAGACTTACCTGCTAACTTTCAAAGTTCCGAATATTTATTTGAACATGGGTTTCTAGACTTAATTATTCCAAGAACTCAGCTTAGGTCAAAACTAATACAAATTTTACGCTTACATACTCGTAGTAATTAATAAATTTTTTACTAAAATCTTAGAATACTAATAAAAATTAAGATATTAATAAATTTTCACTAAAGATATTTGTAGACTAACTAGAATTACAATTACTATTGTAGAAAAATTTGTTCTAATTCTACTTTTTCATTTTTTTACCGATATCTGTTGGATAGTAAAAAAATGTTAGTTTAATACAAGTTTAGAAAGAGAAAATATACTAAGCTAAATTTAGTAACATTATATTTTCCTATAATACTGACCTATCAAATTTTGAGGAATTTTATGCTTAAAAGATCTTCTTGGCTTGCTACTTTATTAGGACTATTAGCTGTAGCTTCTATAAGTACAAATGTATACGCCATAGAATTAGACGAGGCAACAAGAACGGTTCCATTAGAATCTTCTGGAAAAACTGTCGTTCTAACGCCAGAACAAGTTAAACGAGGCAAACGATTATTTAATAATTCTTGTGCTATTTGCCATAATGGTGGCATTACAAAAACAAATCCAAACGTTGGACTAGATCCAGAATCTTTAGGTTTAGCCACTCCACAAAGAGATAATATTGAAGCATTAGTCGACTATATGAAAGATCCAACTAGTTATGATGGCGTAGAATCTATTGCAGAATTACATCCGAGTATTAAAAGTGCTGAAATTTTTCCAAAAATGCGTAATCTAACTGATGAAGATTTATTTACAATTGCTGGTCACATTTTATTACAACCTAAAATTGTTTCTGAAAAATGGGGAGGAGGAAAAATTTATTATTAAAAGTTTAAGATTAATATTCTTTTAAATACTAGTTTATCAATTTTCTGCTTAACTATGATTATTTTATTAGATCATGCTATATATTAAAGATGGAGTGTTGTAATAGTAAGCTGCTTTCTTGCTAAACTTACTTACATTATTTGTCTAGTTATTAAAAAGGAGAAGTTAAATTGAAAAAAACGCTTTCAGTTCTTTTCACTGCGTTTAGTTTTTTTGTAATAGGGTTCACGCAAGTGGCTTTTGCTGCAGATTTAGATAATGGTGAAAAAGTTTTTTCAGCTAACTGCGCAGCATGCCACGCAGGTGGTAACAACGCAATTATGCCAGATAAAACACTAAAAAAAGATGTTCTAGAAGCTAATAGTATGAATAGTATTGATGCTATTACTTACCAAGTAAAAAACGGTAAAAATGCAATGCCTGCTTTTGGTGGTAGACTGGTTGACGAAGACATCGAAGATGCAGCAAACTATGTCTTATCTCAATCTGAAAAAGGTTGGTAATTATACTTGATGCTTTCCGGTATTAAAGAATAGGCAGTCTAATTAATTATTAGATTGTCTATTCTTTGTTTATATTATTATATAAAGATATTTATACAATATTGACATTATGATGAAAAGAATACCAGCAATTCTGGTTCTAGAAGATGGTACCTATTATAAAGGGTGGTCATTTCAGGCAAATCAAGCAACATTAACTCTTGGTGAAGTTGTTTTTAATACTGGGATGACGGGGTATCAAGAAATAATCACAGACCCCAGTTATTTTCAGCAAATTGTTACTTTTACTTATCCAGAAATTGGAAATACGGGGATTAATAGTCAAGATATAGAATCTCAAACTCTTAGTATTAAAGGTTTAGTTGCTAAAAATATTTGCAAAATTTCAAGTAGTTGGAGACAGCAAGAATCATTAGTTCAATATTTAAATCGTAATAATATTCCTTTTATTTTTGGAATAGATACTAGATCTTTGACTCAGTATTTACGCCGATTGGGAACTATGAATGGATGCATATCCACTAAAAATTTAGATCATATATATTTGAAGCAAAAAATTTTAGAAGTTCCACGCATGCAAGGGTTAGATCTAATTCCATATGTGACTACAAAAATAAGCTATAATTGGGATGAAAAAAGTTTACCCTCCTGGTACTTATCAGATAGAAATAGAGTACATTTATCTTATCAACTTAAAGTTCTAGTTCTAGATTTTGGAGTAAAATTAAATATTTTAAGACGATTAGCTACATTAGGTTGCGAAATAACTGTAATCCCAGCTTCAACGTCAATACATGAGATATTATCTTATAAACCAGACGGTATACTTCTTTCTAATGGTCCAGGAGATCCTTCTGCAGTTAACTATGGTATCCAAACAGCAAAAGAACTACTGGATCAAGGTATTCCAATTTTCGGAATTTGTATGGGCCATCAAATTTTAAATTTAGCGCTTGAAGCAAAAACTTTTAAACTTAAATTTGGTCATAGAGGTATTAATCACCCTTCTGGATTAAAACAGAGAGTTGAAATAACTAGCCAAAATCATGGTTTTGCAGTTGATCTGCAATCTGTTTTAACATCATCTGTCAAAGTTACGCATTTTAATTTAAATGATACCACAGTAGCTGGAACAGGCCATAGTCAAAGTCCATATTTTTCAGTACAATATCACCCAGAGTCAAGTCCAGGTCCGCACGATGCAGACTATCTGTTTGAACATTTTATCGAAATAATGAAAAAATATAAGCATCGAACTGTCTAATATAGTTTACTACTTCTCCCATGCTTTATGAGAAAAAAGGGCTGATAATACTTGTACTCCTCTTAATTGATTGCAAAGGGGTAAATGTCCTCTAGGACCATTTGAGTTCCATTGAAATTCATCAGGATATCTACAAGGTACACGGTTCACTTCCCAACCAATTTTGTGCCATAATTTCTCCCAATCTTTTTCCACTGTAAGCCAAATTTGCCTCTGGACAAAGAACCCAAATTTTCCTTTTGAGTGTACATTCCATAATTGGTCGATAGTTTGTAAATCTTGAACTGGTATTTTGTTTACATCAGTAAAATATAACCAGTTCCGGCTTTGCTCATCTATACCGGCCAATTTAACTAGTTTTTGTTGAGTAAGTTTATCAGCCGCCATTAAATCATTTTGGACTAGTAGTCTTTGTAAATCTTGATAGTTCATTCGTTTCTCCGATTTCAAAGGAACAATACCTTGTGGACATAGTGTCGATGTAAATTGTATAATTTCTGAATCTTGGCTGTTTAGCAGCTTTTCATATATTAGACCATCAACATAATTACTGATATATTTAGGCTTGCTAATCCTGTTACGAAATATCTCAGCTAAGTTTCTTAACTGCAAAGCATCATTATTATGTATTGTTTCAATGATTTCAATTTGTTTGTTTATAGCACTTTTTGAACTTGAATGTTCTTTTAATTCAGATAGATGGACTCGCATTTGATTTCCTTAATTAATTTAAGTATTTATAATATTATAAAGAGAGTTTGGATTGTTTCTTTAATTAGAATTTCGGCGAACTATCTCTAAAAATGTCTTCATAATCTGATTAAATAGATTTTGTCCAACATAAATTATAAATTGACCAAGTAAAAAAATAGCACTTTTTATTTTTGGAACAAAAAAATCTTGAATCTCAAGCAGAAATATAACTAATATCTGTACTGAAGATAAAGTATCTAACTCATTAGACCTGCAAGCATATATATATTGGCAATTTAGTCCTTCCTGATAAAACCCCCAAACCTTATAACGACTTTCGTAGATCACTCTTGGTCTTTCAATATAATTATTAACTAATGTATTCCAAACCAAATTATTTTTTAATTTTTCTAGTTTTCTATCAGATAGAAATTTAACGTTGCATAAACAACTAGCGTTTGTTGCTTGTACTGTTTCAAAACCTTGAATTAATATATGTGCAATAATATTACTCAGTTGGATCAAATAATTTTCTAAAAAAATTTCAACCTGTTTAATTGGTACCTCTCCAGCAAAAAGATTAAACGTTTTTTTTACCACTGAAGATGATCCAAAAATTAACTGTATTATAATAATTTGTAGTAACATCTTATAATCACAGATGAGATAATTCACATCATTAATATCCTGACATATATTCATATAGTCTAGTTCGTATAATCTACAAAATCTTTTAATACATCTATGAAATAGGTCAATTAAAATATTTTCTGTTAAATTAGTAATATCGTTCAAGTTTAAATTGGAAGTATAAATTTCTAAAAGAATTTTCTCTAATTCTGTTAATATTATTTTTAACAAGTTTCTTTTGACTTCTGCCCGAAACACATCTAAAATTAGCACTTCTTGAGAACAATTAGTTAATTTTCTATTAATTTTCACAGAAGTTCTTACTAATAATTCTGCTACTTCTTTATTAAGTGTTGGTCCCTGAGAGCTAGGCCAATAATTATTCACGTTATATCATAGTAAGGAATATTTTATCCAATTTTATACGATAACTTACTTGGTACTATGCTGAAAAGCAAGTCTATTGATCTATAACTTATATCAATAGTTTTTTACAGATCTTAATAGTTATTTATAAAAGAAAGTTATATTATAATACCGACCATTATTATTTTATTAAGCTTTACAAGTATGACAACTTACTATTTCGCACTTGCTAGTCAAAACTTCTTATTGACAGAAGAACCTTTAGAAGAAGTATTTAGAGAAAGAATTAACTATTATCAATCACATAATAAAGCAATTGATTTTTGGTTAATCCCTGATCCAAAGTTTCTAAACAAACCCGAAATGATTAAGTTTAAAAATATTGTTCCTGATGAAGCTATTGCAATAATCTCAACTAATTCTATATTTATTAATTGGCTGAAATTAAGAATTGGATATGTATGTACAGGACAATTTGAAGATAATTTAAAGCTTACTGAAGAATCTTTAAATATTACGAGAAAAGCTTAAGGATTTTTACCACTAATTCTTTTATTGAGATGCCTATTTTATACTTAAATAAAGTACTCATATATTTTATAATTTGTCACTTAAGATTTTATGCTGGGATGGAGTAACAAATAATGTTAGTATCTCTTTACTAAAAGTTTCAGTTGCTTTGGATTTATATCTATTTGGATTTACTATAATAGATAACATCCTTTTGATAGTTACATTTTCAATTTGAGCCCAATGTACAATACCAAGTTCTAACTCTTTAGCAATGGCTGAAACAGAAACAAAAGCTGCTCCTAAACCAGACTGAACAGCGTTTTTAATAGCTTCGATTGAATTTAATTCCATTTCTATTTTGAAACGACTACTATCAATGCCGTGCTGACTTAATACTTTATCTATAACCTTTCTAATCGTTGATTGTGTGTCTAATGCAATAAATCTAAGTCGATATAAATCCTCTTTTTGTATGTCTTCCAATTTTGAAAAAGGATGTGACTTAGGTAGTATTAACGCTAATTCATCTTCAGCATAAGATGTAACTTGTAGAACATCTTGCAATTCTGTAGGCACTTCCCCTCCTATAATTGCCAAATCAACTTGCCCATTAGCTACACTCCATGAAATTAATCTAGTTGAATGAACTTGTAATTGTACTGCCACCTGTGGGTATCTTTGTCTAAAAAGTCCTATCAACCTTGGCATTAAATATGTCCCAGTTGTTTGGCTGGCTCCAATAATCAGTGTACCACCTTGCAAATTTTGCAAGTCGTCAAGAGCTCTACAAGTTTCCTCACATAGAGCTAAAATTCTCCCACCATATCTTAGTAGGAGACTTCCAGCCTCAGTTAGTGTTGCTTTTTTATTACCTCTCTCAAAAAGTGAAACGTTTAATTGGCGCTCTAAATTTTGAATTTGTAAACTAATAGCTGGTTGAGAAACATATAAGCTATTAGCAGCTTTTTTGAAGCTTCCCTCTTTTGCAATTGCTTTCAATATTCTTAATTGATCCAATGTAAATGGAAGATCTGTCATTAAAGAATTGTAGTATAATGTATATTATTTAATATTTATCGATGAATGCAGTCGCTAAGTGAAATATTTGTTATTAAGCTTCATTATTTTTGAAATAATAAAAAGTATAATGGTGAATACAATGTATTAGAATTTAATATCTATTCGATGTTAAATTTATACAATATATATATTAAATTTAATTTTGACTACAAAATATAGGAGATAACATGGACTCTAGACTTTTAATAGTTTTAATACCAGTTTTAGCAGCTGCATCCTGGGCAGTTTATAATATTGGCAGAGTTGCCTTACAGCAATTTCGCAAAATGACATCTTAGTTTTTTCCAGAAAATAGATTTCTGATTATAATGAGATAGAGAACAAATTCCCTCTATCTCCATTGTATACCTGAGTAAACAATTAAAGAGGTCTTGTACTTAATGTTATTACACATTAAGCTTATGTTAAGTACCTGTATTTACAGTAACAGGTATCAACCTATCTCTCACAATTCAATTAATAATATTATGGCTGTTCCAAAAAAAAGAACATCTAAGGCAAAAAAAAATTCGCGTAAGGCGAATTGGAAAAATCAAGCAAAAACAGAAGCTCAAAAAGCTTTATCTTTAGCCAAGTCCGTACTAACTGGTAAAGCAAATGGATTTGTTTATAATATATCTGAAATCCCAAATACTGTAGTAGAATAATATTTTTACGACAAAAAAGATAATACATAAACTCTTAGTAACTTTTACATATTCAGCATTTGGAAATTATTCTATTTGATAATAAAATAAATAGCAGATTCAATAAAGTTACAACCACTAATTACGCAATAAAACTAGACCAAACTAGTGAAATTTGGTTATTTAATTGTATTGAAAATATTCAGCATATTTTTTTTAAAAGCCAATTAAAGTCAAGTCAAATTACTAAAATTTTTATCTCTGGTACAAGCTTTGAATATACTGCAGGTTTGCCTGGATTGTTATCTAGCTTGACATTGAGTGGTAAAACAAGCCCTATTAGTATATATGGCCCACACTCCTTGCAAAATTATCTTCAAGCTTGTACCAAATACTCTCAAACGAATTTTTCTTTCTATATTAACTTCTATGTTGCACAATATGGAGAACTTGTTTCTGAGCAAGCGTATACAGTAATTTGTTTACCATTAAGTTCTAATAATTTACTGTATGGCTTTAATATTTTAAAAAAAGAACAGTATGGAGTTTTTAAGCTAAAAAAAGCAAGAACTCTCAATATTTCACAAGGACCTATATATAGAGAACTAAAGGAAGAACATGATTTTCTTAGCCCAGATGGTTATTACCTATGCGGTGAAGATTTTTCTTCAAGCACTGTTTTAGGCAATAAAATATCTATTCCTGTATCATTAAGATATTCTAGAATTATTTCAGAGATGTATTGGCTCTGTTCTTCTCTTCTTAAATCAAATACTTATGCCCATCAAAAAGTAATAAAATATTTATCTAGCAATATTCAAACTAATATTATGAGTTCTCAAATATCTAAAGATAACAGTTTGATTGAATAATGCTTGTTCCTGATATATAATGGTCTCGATAATGCTGCCAATACAGACAATACTTAGAGCATATTATTTTACATTAATTTTATTACAATATATGACATACGCAATTATTGAAGCAAGTGGTAAACAGCTTTGGGTAGAAGAAGGCCGCTATTATGATCTTAATTATATACCTGTTGAGCCAGGTCAATCAATTATACTTGGCAGAGTTTTATTATTAAATGAAGAAGGTAAAGTTACTTTAGGTCACCCATGTATAGAGGGAGCTACAGTACAGGCAACTGTAATGAGACATTTACGAGGTAAAAAAATTACTGTCTTTAAAATGAAACCAAAGAAAAAAATGAGATTGAAAAAAGGTCACAGGCAAGAATTGACTCGTTTAATGATCGATTCAATTGCGACATAATAGTAAACTTCCCTAGAAAATTTCAATACTTAAATAAAATAACTAAAATGGCACATAAAAAAGGTAGTGGTAGTACAAGAAATGGTCGAGATTCTAACTCTAAGCGTCTTGGCGTAAAAAAATATGGGGGTGAACAAGTATTAGCTGGTAATATTTTAATTAGACAGCGCGGTACTAAAGTAAAACCAGGTCAAAATGTAGGAAAAGGTAAAGATGATACTTTATTTGCATTGATCGATGGCTTTGTACTTTTTGAAGCAAAAAATCAAAAGCAAAAAACGATTAGTGTTTATTCTGCTAAGAATTAACTAAAAAATCTGGTGCAAGATAAAACGACTGTATTTATTTCGATTATACTAGCACCATGTGTTTGATTTATTAAAAAATGGAGTTTTTTAATGAACCAATGAATTTTATTAAAGATCTGTTGTGAAATTTAATGACCAACACTATTGTAATTTCATGTCTACACAATATTGCTGCTATTCTATATTGTGGCCAGATACAGAAACTAGTGGTAGCAAATGCTCATTATCAGGTAAGTGATATTTACTTAGGTAGTGTAGATAAAATCTTTTCAGGAATTAATGCAGCCTTCATTGATTTAGGAAAAAATGAGTATAGCGGCTTTATTCATATAAGTGACACTGGTCCACTAAAGAAAAAATATTATGTTAATAATATTACTAATATTTTGACTATTCGACAAAAAATATTAGTTCAAATTGTAAAAGAACCGACTTTAAATAAAGGGCCAAGACTAACGGCTAATATCACTCTATCCGGTCGTTATATTATTCTGATGCCTTTTAGTCAAGCTATTTGTATATCAAGAAAAATATACGATGAGGATGAACGTCATTATCTAAAAGCTTTAGCTATCTTAATTAAACCATCTACAATGGGCTTATTATTTCGACCATCTGCTATAGGTATAGATGAAGAAATTATATTAAGTGAATTGAAAAATTTGAAAGAACAATGGTATTTTGTTCAAAAGTCTGCCATTAATTACTGTGCGCCTGTACTTCTTTATAAAGACGAAGACATTGTAAAAAAGGTTATCAGAGACTTTTATAATAATAATACAAAGAATATAGTAATTGATTCCAATTTAGGCTTAAAACAACTTAATTATTATATTCATACTTGGCATCGCAATTGCTCTAGTACCATCCCTTCAATTAAGCTTTATAGTAGCAATAAATGTATTCTAGATGCATTTGGTATTAATCAAGCAATTTCAAGAGCTCTAATTCCTAAAGTTGATCTAATACTTGGCGGTTACATGTTCATTGAAACTTTAGAAGCTTTTACTATAATCGATGTCAACTCTGGATCTTTTAATAATTCTACGAGCGCCCGTGAAACAGTTTTAAAAACAAATTGCTCTGCAGCAACAGAAATAGCTTATCAATTAAAAATTAGAAATATTGCAGGCGTTATTATAGTCGATTTCATAGATATGGAATCCCAGAGAGATCAACTACAACTATTAGAGCATTTTAATAAAGAGCTTGCTCTTGATGATGCGAAACCTCAAATTGTTCAGCTATCTGAATTAGGCTTAGTTGAACTAACTAGGAGAAGGAAAGGAAAAAGTTTATATGAGTTAATTTGTAATGACTCAAATTATTTTCATTTTTTTATACAATTAGAACAGATTGAAACATCAAAGCTCCACACGTATAAAAAGAAGCAACTATCGACTCATGTTAAATCTTGGCTATTTTCGGAAATTGATATTATTAACAGAGTTTTTTTTAAAAAATCAAATCTTTATAGATTATCTAACTTCTATTATGCTCGTAATTTACATATAATTCATAGAGATTTTAATACTAAACACGACATTTCATATGAAGTCAGACATAAGCTAATATACTCCTTTCAATATGCACAGACATTACCGAGTACTTGGTATTTTGATTTTTTAGATATAAATACTATTAATATTGTGAGTTTTTTACGTTAATTTTTGCTTCTTTATATCTGAACTTATATTTCCGAACTATGAATCTCACTATATAAAAGAAGGAAAGCCCTCTCTATCAAAAGAGAGGGCTTTCTTATACTTATAACTATTCTAGTTAGTTAATCAAGAATTAACCGTTAACAGCTGGAGCTGTTAAAGCTACTGGTAAGGATTCACCGGAAGCTAGATCTAGAGGGAAGTTGTGAGCGTTACGTTCATGCATTACTTCCATACCTAGGTTAGCACGGTTGATGATATCAGCCCATGTATTGATTACACGACCTTGGCTATCAACAACTGATTGGTTAAAGTTAAAACCATTTAAGTTGAATGCCATTGTGCTTACAGAAAGAGCTGTTAGCCAGATACCAACTACAGGCCATAGACCTAAGAAGAAATGTAGAGAACGGGAGTTGTTGAAACTAGCGTATTGGAAGATTAAACGACCGAAGTAACCATGAGCTGCAACGATGTTATAAGTTTCTTCTTCTTGTCCGAATTTGTAACCATAGTTAGCAGATTCGTTTTCGCTTGTTTCACGAATTAAGCTAGATGTAACTAGGGATCCGTGCATAGCACTGAACAGGGAACCACCGAATACACCAGCAACACCTAGTTGGTGGAATGGGTGCATTAAGATGTTGTGCTCAGCTTGGAACACAAGCATGAAGTTGAATGTTCCGGAGATACCTAGAGGCATTCCATCAGAGAAACTACCTTGGCCAATTGGGTATACTAGGAATACTGCTGCTGCTGCTGCTACTGGAGCAGTGAAAGCAACAGAGATCCATGGACGCATACCTAGGCGGTAGCTTAGTTCCCACTCACGACCAATGTAGCAAGCTACGCCAGTTAGGAAATGAAGAACAACTAGTTGGTAAGGACCACCGTTGTATAGCCATTCGTCTAAGGAAGCAGCTTCCCAAATTGGGTAGAAGTGAATACCGATAGCTGCAGAACTTGGAATAACAGCACCAGAAATGATGTTGTTTCCGTATAGAAGGGAACCAGCAACTGGTTCACGAATTCCATCAATGTCTACTGGAGGTGCAGCTACGAATGCAATGATGAATACAGATGTGGCAGTTAATAGAGTTGGAATCATTAGAACACCAAACCAACCGATGTATAAACGGTTTTCAGTGCTAGTGATCCAAGAGCAGAAACGTTCCCACAAGCTAGCGCTTTCGCGTCTTTGTAAAGTAGCAGTCATAATTTTTTATCAATTTTTTAGGATTTAACTAAGATGCTTCCCAAACAAGGTATTGTTTGTTAAATACATTATTACTTAGTACCTAAAAAATTGAGAACTTTTTTTGAAAATAGTTATTAAATTTAACCTCAATAAGTAATTAAGTAATTTGTATATTATAAAGACTGTATAAGTAGTTTACTTATATAATAAGTTTTTATCTTTTTTTAATTTACACTTTTTTAGATATATAATATTAATAGCATATCTTGCAGCTGCTTATTTTGATTTTAAAAGTTCATATAATTATATTTTATCCAAAATTTTATGTCACACTTTACAAAAATTCAGACGACTATACAAGACTTAAATCTGTTAAAGCGTGCTTTAACAGATTTAGGCTTAATCTGGGATACTAATTCTTCTAATGTAAAGGTAGGTGAAAACAATCAGCAAAAGATAGATATTATAATTAAACAAGATAATTTCTCACATATTGGGTTCGTCTGGAATAATAACAAATACCACCTAGTTGCAGATTTACAACTGTGGTCGCAACCATGGTCTTTAGAAGTATTTCTAGACAAACTTTCCCAAAAGTATGCTTATCATTCAATCATTGACGAAACTAAAAAACAAGGTTTCGAAAAAGCAGAACAAATCTCTCAAAGAGATGGATCTATTAAGTTAGTAGTTCAACGTTGGAATTACTAAGTAATTTATAAATGCGGGCGGAGAGACTTGAACTCTCACGAGATTACCTCACTAGAACCTAAATCTAGCGCGTCTACCAATTCCACCACGCCCGCGTTAACGTAATAATGAAACTATACCATAAATTACTTCTAAAAACAAATCAATGACAAAGGTTAGCTTCCAAGCTTAAAGGCATCAACAAATAAGCCATATGTTATACCAATTTTAAAGTTATTAACTAAATTGATTCTTGTAACCCATTTTTGTTTATTAGAATAAACTATTTTACTTATTATTTCGGTTCCTGCAACTATAATACTAGCTGCAATAATTCCCCAATCTCCTGTTTGTCCTGGTATTGTCGATAAGCTTGTTGAAATAAAAAACCCGAGTAATAAACTAATTAAACCAGTTGTTAACTCACTTAAAGAATAGTAAAGACTACTAGTTATATTTTTAAGTAGGTAAGATAAAAATTTTGAAAGTTTTGTTTTAGTCATAATTTTTTAAAACGGAGTTTTAAAAGGATTTACTATATTAATACTTATTAATATACAATTTGCCTTTTGAAACCCGTTATTACAGAATTATATCAACTTTATTGTCAAGATTAAAGATCTTGCTCACTTAAAGCATTAACAAGATGCTGAAAAGGTTCCTGTATAATATCTTTTCTATTTATTGACTGTAATTCAAGCTCTTCTTCTATAATTTCTTGCAATAGTTGTATACTCCTTACTGTAGGAGCAATAGGAACAGATAAGGAATTATAAGTATCTTTCAAACCATTTAATACTCTTTGATCTAAAATGTTATTGTTACCAGCAATTAAAGCATAACTTGCATATCTAAGATAATATTCTATATCCCTAAGACACGCAGCATATCTTCTAGTTGTGTAAGAATTACCTCCAGGTCTCAGTAATTCAGGCTGCTCCTCATATAATTGAGCAGAAGCTTCTTTCAAGATATTAGTAGCTTGATTATTAATAATTTCTGCTATTTTTATTCGATCTAAACCACTTGAAAAAAATGACTCTAATTGTGTAACAGCGGCTTTATCAAGATAACGACCTGTTAGATCGTAACGATTCAATATTGCTGTTATAGCATCTTGCATAAATTAATTCTCCTACTTGCTATCAGAGTGGTATTATAAATTAACTATAGTGTATTATAATTACCCGTGTTTATAAAATTTAGAAAGAATCTATTCTATATTTCTTACCTTGAAACAAGAAATAAGTATATACTTTACATACATAGAGTATATGTAGTTTTTTATTTATTTTTTTATAAAAATCAAGAAATACTCCCTTTTTGCTATAAGTTGAGTAGTCTCTTCATATAATTAAAGGGCTAATGCTAAATAAGTTTTGTAACATATAGATAAAACTAAAAATACGTCAGCATCTATACTAATATGCTTTTACATTTATCGACACTTTTAAATAAGCAGCAAAAGCAATATCTAATAGATATTTCAATATTAAATCAATTTAGCTATAAACTGGTTCTGGATAAAAGCAGCTATTTTGTTATTAAGATTAATAGTTATGATAAAATTATTAAGGTAGAGCAGTGTTGTTTTAATAACAGTGGACAACTTTATTCCATATTTTTTACAGGTAAAACAGCAAAATCTTTATGTCATACAATATTAACTAAAAATCACCTAAATATAATACTGTCAAATGATCATGCAGCATATTTAGGGCGAGAGTTAATAAAATCAGAATTAGCTGTCCTTTTAGATCAAAAATATATTCAAGATTAAGATTTATTATGTTTATGCTAATATAGTTTATATAAGGGCATGTAACTCAGTGGATAGAGTGTCAGATTCCGGTTCTGATGGCCGTGGGTTCGAATCCCTCCATGCCCGAATCTTTAGTATATGTTGAATCATGGCTTGACATCTATACTAATAGCATTTAATTTAATAGAAATGAAAATACTGGGGCTGCAAGGTTTCTACATTGTGAGAAGAAGAGAATATGAAAGTAAAACTAGCTCATATTAGAGCTTTTAGTTAAGTAAATGCAGAAAACAATATCGTTTCTTTTTCTCGAAAATTAGCTGTAGCTTAAATAGTATTAATTTTTGTAATTCGATGTGTTAAACTCTTGTACACATCGAATATTCTGTTAGAGTTGCTCTTAGTATAAGAAAAGTATAAAAATATAAATCTTTATGTTTTTTATCTCAAATAAAATAATTTGAGGTTAGTATTTTTTTATTCTTGCAATGGACGTGGGTTCAATTCCCACCAGCTCCATCGATTTAAATGTATAATTATTCAGGAACAAGTAAAAAAATCTTTTCAATTATAGGAAATGGTGTAAAAGAAAATATGAATTTTATAACACTTACAGAACAAGCTTTGAAACAGATTACGACATTGAAGAGTAATTATGAAACAGAAGTATATCTTAGAATTGGCGTGAAGCAAGGTGGCTGTTCAGGAATGTCTTATTCTATGAATTTTGAAAATGTCAATAATTTGAAAAGTACAGATGAAGTCTTAACATTGGATCATTGTTTAGTTGCTTGCGACCCAAAAAGTTTGCTATATCTTTATGGTTTATCACTAGATTATAGTACAGAATTAATAGGTGGTGGATTTCAGTTCTCAAATCCAAATGCTAGTCAAACTTGTGGTTGCGGAAAATCTTTCTCTGGATAATCATTATTACTTTGCTTATTTACATGCTTAATGTTTTATTTTTATATGCTAATCTTTATTAGCCAAAACGTATTTGAAAAAATTTCTTATACAAAAATGCCTAGACAAAAATATATTTGCTGTTCAAAACTCTAACTAATATTTTGGTCACGAATAAATAGTGTATTTTAATTTATTTTATAATGATTGTTATGTACTGTGCCCAACCCATCACTCAGCCTATGCGTATTCCAAATACTAATAACTTTTATTGCAATAAGAAACTATTGTTTTCTATTAACTCAAATTATCGGAAGTTATCAGAAGTTGGATCAATAGCTTCAAAAGAAGACCTTGCCTTTGCATTACCTGACTCTAGTTTTATTCCATTGAATATAATTAAGTCTTTTCAGGAAGCAATTGTAATTTCGACTATTCATGATAGTAATATTTTCGCCGATGCAACTAATAACTGGATAAAAAAACACAAAAATAAGAATCATCATTCTCTATTTTATAAAGAAATTTTCAAAGCTTTATTAACAAAAAAGATAGAAGTTATCGATTCGCAAATTGAATTAAAAAAAATAGATAATAAAATAATATTAGCTCAAAAATATATTTGGACGAAAAGTTGGAAGCAACCTCCATTCTTACCGGGTTTACATATAAAAAAGACTACTATTGTTCCTGGTTCATCTAAAAAATTTATTATGGATCAGTTATCAAGCTCCCCAGTTTTCGTAGTAAAAAATGGATTTAATGAAATTATTCTAGGACATCCTCTATCTCGGATTAAAAGAGGTCCTCTTAAACAGGCTGCCTTTTCTTTTTCCAGTTTACTTAATTATTCTAAAGTAAATGGTCCGATTTCTAGAGGTCTATTTTTTTTCCATCCAGATGATGCAACTGAATTTAAAAATTTTGTACAATCTATAGCACCTTCAGCTTCTAAGCATATGGAAGTCAGAGTAGAGCCTATTGGACTACATGTTGCTTACAAAATGAATAGAGATTTGCATGGAGACACTCAATTTCGTTTTATCCCAGATTTTAAAGAAGTTGGCGACTTAATTTTTAAACACCGAAAGTCTAAAAACTTGATTTTTCACAAAAATCAATATTATGGTAAGACTTTTTTTCAAGGGCAGCCAATTTATATAATTCAACCTATCAATGTAAAAAATCGCAATGGGCAAATAAGTACAATTAAATTTTCTGGATTAAATGATGATAGAGAAGTTATTTTTACAAATCTTGAAGCTGCAAATAAGTCCTGGACTAATTTTATCAAAACACAGTCTTCGTTACAATCAATTAAAAAACCGACCTTACTAGTTTATAATTTAGAAAGTTTTTTAAAAGATAAGGAATTATTGAGAAAAGAAGATCTAACCAAGTTTGTTGTTGTTACTAACAAGGACGCTTATATTGAAACAAAAGAGTCCATGGCTTTATTAGATTCTAATAGCTTATATAAGCATTTGAAATTAAATATGAAGCCGAAACTCTTTTTTGTTAAGCTATGGATAAAAAGATTAATTTCTACCTTAACATATGAATGAAATGGTGAAGTATTTACTTTCTAGAGTAGTACTCTACAACTAATAGTTCATTTAATTGTAGGGCAACCCATTCTCTATCAATAACTCCATTAACTTTCCCTGATAAATTAGATTTATTTAATTCTAAATGACTAGGAATATTAGCTAATCCAGGGAATGCTAAATAGTTTTCTACAAGTTTCTTGGATCCGTTCTGAGGTTTTACTGTGATTAATTCACCTGGTTTACATTGATAGCTACATATCGATACTATTTTACCATTAATACAAATATGGCCATGATTGACAAGCTGTCTTGCTGCAGGAATCGTTGGTGCCATTCCAAGTCGAAAAATAGTATTATCTAACCTCATCTCTAATAGCTGCAGTAAAATTTGACCAGTAGAACCCTGTAATTTTTTTGCAGCTTTTACATATTTAAAAAGCTGCTTTTCGCTTAATCCGTAATTAAAACGTAATTTTTGTTTCTCCTCTAATCGCACAGCGTATTCAGACGGTTTTCTTGGTTTTTGACCATGTTCTCCAGGAGGATATGGTCTTTTTATTGCTTTTCTACTTAATCCCGGCAAATCACCTAATCGACGAGAAATGCGTACTCGTGGCCCTCTATATCTAGACATATTATATTAAGTCTCCTAGCATAAATAAATCAGAAATCAGAAATCAGTTATTGATGAGTAGCTATTTTCTAACATGAAAATAGTATTAAAATAAAGCTTTTGATAAAGATTTTTTCAAACAGCTTTATTTTATAGTCAAATTTAAGCTTTTGATGATGTAAGCGGGTAGCGGGAATCGAACCCGCATCATTAGCTTGGAAGGCTAAGGTTTTACCACTAAACTATACCCGCAATATTAAATAGATGTGATATTATTTAATATAGCACAATTATACTATTTCGATACGTGATAAACACAGATTAAGCACCCTCTAAAACTACATCAAGAAAACGAGCAATTTCGGATGCTTGTTCTTCTATCTCTGATAATAATAATGGTTGACCAACCCGTGTTAAAGGAATGATCCTTTTATCTTTTGTGCATAAATAAATTTCTCGGCGTGGGTTAAGACCTTCTTTAATATCTATCTTTATAGATTTAATTTCTTTTATACTAAATTGAAGACAGATTTGTCTATTTTTTCCAGGAAATCCTAATCGAAAAATTTTAACAATACCTTTACTTTTGTTAAATTCATTATAGCCTGCACCTATATTCCAAATAATTGTTAGCCATAAAAATGAACTAAGAAAGAGCCCTACGCTTCCATAAAATGTCATTACAATTCCTTGAGGAATAAAGACCAACTCTGTTGAATGTGTAAAAGGTAATAAATCAGTCTGGAAATAGCTAGATAATCCAGCAAGGAGAAAGCCTAAGGCTCCGATAAAGATTGTGGTAGCCCACCAGTAATTGCTAAAACGTCTTGAACCTAAAATGACATCTTTCCTAATTTGATTTATAGGCAATGCTTCTTTCATAATTTGTTTTTCTAAAATAATAGTATATTTTGAAAGATGAAAATACTGACAAAAATTTACTGACAGTTTCTATTTTCTTAAATGAGTTTTATTGCTTTTAATCCTAAAAATAATCCGGTCGCTAAGCCAAAAAAAGCAGCAAGAAATATTATATATCCTAAAAAAAGTGACATGATATTATTATTATTACAATAGTGTTTACAAAAATAGTAGAAGTCTATTACTAAAGTATTATATTACGTTAAATACTAAGCTGTCTATATGAAAAAACTTTTTTCATTTTTTAGCATTGTATAAAAATTAGAAATATAAAAATATTAATTTTATTTAACTTCTGGAGAACAGAATATCATGGCAGAATTTATCAAGCCCTACAATGATGATCCTTTTGTTGGAAATCTATCTACACCAGTTAGCACATCAAGCTTTAGTAAAGGACTACTAGGCAATTTACCAGCCTATCGTCGAGGTTTATCCCCACTTCTAAGAGGTCTAGAGATAGGCATGGCGCATGGCTATTTTTTAATTGGACCTTTCGATAAGTTAGGTCCATTAAGAGGTACAGATGTAGCTCTACTGGCTGGATTTTTATCATCAGTTGGGCTAATCATTATCTTAACTACTTGTTTATCTATGTATGGAAATGTTTCCTTTACTAGATCTGATTCTAAAGACCCTTTACAAACAGCTGAAGGGTGGGGACAATTTACAGCAGGATTTTTAGTAGGTGCTGTAGGTGGATCTGGTTTCGCATATTTACTTTTAGCTAATATTCCCGTTTTGCAAACAGCTGGGTTAAGCTTGTTTTCTTAAGCTAGTAAGGGGACTTGAACCCGTAACCTACTGATTACAAATCAGTTGCTCTACCAATTGAGCTATACTAGCATGTAATAAATAGTAACACGAAAAGATATTTGTTGCAATCTAATTTTTTAGATTTTAACAAATATCTTTTACGCTTAAACAAGATAATTTAATATATAAAATATATTAATTATTATTTGAAGTGTCTGACTCTGCAGAATATTCTTGATCGCAGTCTAGATAATAACAAATTGTTTGATCCAGACAAGTCGCTGACCAACCGATAGGTGTTTCTCCTGCTAATTCTTGTACATCTGCAGGATTATAAAAATCATCATTTAGTTTACTATTTTTTGCTTGCATAAATATTACTCCCAAAACACTCTGAACTTAAGTTGAAGTTATTGAACTCCTCAATAATATATTAACACAAAATAAAAGATATTGCGTTTATTCATTGCGTGTTAACACATTCGTTAAATTATAAAATTTTAGTTAATGTTTTAATTGCTTTAGTAGAAACAAGCATTCTTACCCATTTATTTTCTTCTTGTAACCAAACTTTTTTATGTTGTAAATTAACTTTCTGTAATTTTTTTGTTCTTTTATGTGAACGAGAGACCGCATATCCATTGTTGGCCACCTTTCCAGTAAGCTGACATTTTTTTGACATAATTTGTATCTTTATTTAATTAGCTAATATATTTATTCAAAGTACTTGCTAAAGTAGATTTTGGCACAGCTCCAATCACTGTATCTACTCTCTCTCCTGCCTTAAAAATCATTAAAGTTGGAATACTTCTTATACCATATTCAGCTGCAATAGTAGGATTATCATCGGTATTTATTTTTACTACCTTGATAGATGATTCGTATTCTTCTGCAATTTCATCAACTACAGGAGAAACCATCCTACAAGGACCACACCATGGTGCCCAAAAATCTACCAGTACAGGTAAGTCATTATTAATAACTTCTTGTTTGAATGAGGCATCTGTAACTTGAGATACTGACATATTTTTAAACCTTTAATATATGTTCCTTGCTAAGCAAATCTTATCACAATTTTTCAAAAAAATCTTCTATAGTGAATTACTCTTACTCTCTAATTAAGTTTTTTAATTTGACATTAAAAAAACTTATCACCTATATAAATAAGGTGGTGGCCGAGTGATATCTTGATAGTGATAATTTTTATATCAAGGTTGAACACGAGAAATAATTTTGTAAGTACATTTTTTCTTATAGAATGCTTCTTTGTGACCATAAAAGCTGAATTGCATTACAATATACTTTATTGTTTGCAACTTAGTGATAATAATGGTATAAACAACGCAAAAGATACTGCCTTATAATCAAGGAGGAATACATGTCTCAATCCGTAGAATCACGGACTAGGATTAAAAGCGAACGTTACGAATCTGGAGTAATCCCTTACGCTAAAATGGGTTACTGGGATGCTGATTATGTAATTAAAGAAACAGATGTTCTAGCCCTGTTCAGAATTACTCCTCAACCAGGTGTTGATCCAATTGAAGCTTCAGCTGCAATTGCTGGTGAATCTTCAACAGCAACTTGGACAGTTGTTTGGACAGATTTGCTAACAGCTTGTGATCTATATAGAGCAAAAGCTTATAGAGTAGATCCTGTTCCAAACGTTGCAGACCAATATTTTGCTTATATCGCTTACGATATTGATCTATTTGAAGAAGGTTCCATTGCAAACTTAACTGCTTCTATTATTGGTAACGTTTTTGGATTTAAAGCTGTTAAAGCTCTTCGTTTAGAAGATATGCGTATGCCAGTGGCTTACCTAAAAACGTTCCAAGGTCCAGCAACTGGACTAATTGTAGAACGTGAGCGTATGGATAAATTCGGTAGACCTTTCTTAGGTGCTACGGTAAAACCTAAATTAGGTCTTTCTGGTAAAAACTACGGAAGAGTTGTATACGAAGGTCTTAAAGGTGGATTAGACTTCCTAAAAGATGATGAAAATATTAACTCCCAACCATTTATGCGCTGGAGAGAAAGATATTTATATTCCATGGAAGGTGTTAATAAAGCATCTGCTGCTGCTGGCGAAATTAAGGGTCACTACCTTAACGTAACTGCTGCAACTATGGAAGATATGTATGAAAGAGCAGAATTCTCCAAAGTTGTGGGTAGTATCATCTGTATGATTGACCTTGTAATTGGTTATACTGCAATTCAATCTATGGCAATCTGGGCTCGTAAAAACGATATGATCTTACATTTGCATAGAGCTGGTAACTCTACCTACTCTCGTCAAAAAAATCATGGTATGAATTTCCGAGTTATCTGTAAATGGATGCGTATGGCAGGTGTTGACCATATTCATGCAGGAACAGTTGTAGGTAAACTGGAAGGTGATCCTTTAATGATTAAAGGTTTCTATAACACTTTACTTGAAAGTGAAACAGATATTAACTTACCGCAAGGTCTATTCTTTGCTCAAAACTGGGCATCTTTACGTAAAGTTGTACCTGTAGCTTCTGGTGGTATTCACGCTGGTCAAATGCACCAACTTCTTGATTATCTAGGTGATGATGTAGTTCTTCAATTTGGTGGCGGTACAATTGGACACCCTGACGGTATTCAAGCTGGTGCAACCGCAAACAGAGTAGCGCTAGAATCAATGGTTATGGCAAGAAACGAAGGTCGTAACTATGTAGCAGAAGGCCCTCAAATTTTAAGAGATGCTGCTAAAACTTGTGGACCTTTACAAACAGCTTTAGATCTATGGAAAGATATTAGTTTCAACTATACCTCTACAGATACAGCTGATTTCGTTGAGACTCCAACAGCAAACGTCTAGTTTAATGACTACTTACCACTGCTTAAACTAGCAAAGTATAAGTAGACTTAACTTATAAAAATAAGGAGCATAGAATAGTGAGACTAACACAAGGGACTTTTTCCTTTCTTCCTGATTTAACTGACGCGCAAATTAATAAGCAAATTGCTTATATTATTTCCAGAGGTTGGTCAGCAAACGTTGAATACACAGATGATCCTCATCCAAGAAATGCCTACTGGGAATTATGGGGACTACCTTTATTTGATGTAAAAGATGCATCTGCTGTAATGTATGAAATTAATTCTTGCAGAAAAGCAAAATCTAGTTATTATATCAAAGTTAACGCTTTTGATAATACTAGAGGTGTTGAGAGCTGCTGTATGTCTTTCATTGTAAACAGACCTGCTAATGAACCAGGATTCTTGCTACAACGTCAAGATTTTGAAGGTAGAACAATGAAGTATACTCTTCATAGCTATGCTACTGAAAAGCCTGAAGGCGCTAGATATTAAGGTCTATTAAGAATTAATACTTCTTAATCTACAAACCCTCTTTAAAATCAAAACTAATTTTTTAATTAAGATGTTAAAGAGGGTTTGTAGTTGTATAAGAAATTAGCCCGAATGATAAAATAATAAAACACACAGAAATGACGCAATTACCAAGTCTAATTAGCAACGATACTCTTGTAAATTTACAAGAAGAATATGATAAAACACAAATTCAGGAAGTATTAAATGAATTAAATCAAGAGTTAATAGGTTTAGTTCCAGTAAAAACGCGAATACGTGAAATAGCTGCCCTATTACTAATTGACAGATTGCGAAGAAAATTAGAACTGGTATCTGGCAATCCTGGCTTACATATGTCTTTTACAGGCAGTCCAGGTACAGGTAAAACTACTGTGGCTATGAAAATGGCCGATATTCTTCACCGACTTGGATATATCAAGAAAGGTCATCTATTAACCGTGACAAGAGATGATTTAGTCGGTCAATATATTGGTCATACAGCTCCAAAGACAAAGGAAGTTCTAAAACAGGCAATGGGTGGAGTTTTATTTATTGATGAAGCTTACTATTTATACAAAGCAGATAATGAAAGAGATTATGGTTCAGAAGCTATTGAAATTTTACTACAGGTCATGGAAAATCAACGAAATGATTTAGTTGTTATTTTTGCTGGGTATAAAGATCGAATGGAAAAATTTTATGAATCTAACCCTGGCCTATCTTCTCGAGTAGCTAATCATGTAGACTTTCCAGATTATACTTCTGAAGAATTATTACAAATAGCAAAAATGATGATAGCAGAGCAACAATACTGCTTTACAGAGAACGCAGATAAAACACTTTTAGAATATACAGAACGAAGAATGAAGCAGCCTTATTTTGCAAATGCAAGAAGTATTAGAAATGCTATTGATAGGGCAAGAATGAGACAAGCAAATAGGATATTTGCTAGTGGTGAAAAAATACTTACAAAAGCAGATTTAGTTACTATTGAGGCAGAGGATATTCTAAAAAGCAGATTATTTTCAGTACCTAATAATTAATTATCTAATCAGAATGTTTATAAATAAAAAGTTTAAATAATTAGTTGCAAATTTTTTTTAAAACACTTATTATCTTTAGATAGTCTATATGATAGTCATGGCGGCATAGCCAAGTGGTAAGGCAGAGGATTGCAAATCCTTTATCCCCCAGTTCAAATCTGGGTGCCGCCTAGTACTACAGTAGGGGGGTGTGGTGGAATGGTAGACACAACAGACTTAAAATCTGTTGATTTTTAGTAATCGTGAGGGTTCAAGTCCCTCCACCCCCATATATAATATTAAAATAAAAACTATATGTGTATTTGTATCAATTGTAACCATATTACTGAATGCAATACCTATTATTTGATAGAATCGAAGCACCAACAAACTCATATTAATAAAAATCCATTCTTTATACCTGAATTTCCAGTAATTCATATTAATATATCAAGTCAAAGTCACTTTAATCAGGTTGATTGGGATTTAGTAGAATGTCTGTCATTTGTAGAAAAGCCTAATAATTGGAATTTGAATCAGTATTAATTTGAAATAAATTTAAGTAGTATAGGCAATAACTCGATCTTTTAAATATTCTGTATTAATTTTTGATGTTCTTACTAATGATATTTTTCCTGTTCTAGCTATTTCAATGATTCCAAATTTAGTTAGCAGCTGTTCAATTGCTACTATCTTCCCAGGATCCCCTGTGACTTCTACAATTAGTAAATCTTCTGCTATATCTACTATCTTAGCTCTAAAAATTTTCACAATTTCGAGGGCTTCTGATCTAGTTTCTGAATTAATTCGAATCTTAATCAACATTAATTCTCTTTCAACAGAAGGAATACTAGTCACATCTTGTACGTTGAGAATATTAACTAATTTGTACAATTGTTTAGTTAATTGTTCTATTGTTCTATTATCTCCTTCAACTACCATCGTAATTCTCGAGACTCCAATTTGCTCTGCTGGTCCAACAGCGAGACTTGCAATATTAAAACCTCGACGTGCAAATAACCCAGATATTCTTGAAAGCACTCCTGCTTCATCTTGAACTAAAACTGATAAAGTGTGTTTCATGAAAATTTAATCTTATACTATATAATCTATTAACTATATTCTATGAAAAATAAATTAAAAATACTAGCTTCTCTATATTCAAATTATTCAAACTAAACAAAATACTAATATCCCATACTATATCTAGTTTGTAATGTTATAATATTAACTTAGTATTTAATTATATTTTGAATAGAATGCTAAATTTTTAAAAATTTTTTAGGAACTTGTGTTAGAAAAATACAAAAACAATAAAAAACTCTCTCGAGATTTACCACAAATTAATGATCGTATTAGATTTCCAAAAGTACGTGTAATTGATGATGAAGGTGAGCAGCTAGGTATCTTTATGCCTGAAGAAGCTATGCAATTAGCTGCAAAACAAGGACTAGACTTAGTTGTAGTTAGTGACAAGTCTGATCCACCCGTATGCCGTATATTAGATTATGGAAAGTACAAATTCACGCAGGAAAAAAGAGCTAGAGAAGCCAGGAAAAAACAACATAATAGCAGTATAAAAGAAGTCAAGATGAGGTATAAAATAGAAGAGCATGATTATAAAGTAAGAATTAATCAAGCATCTAAGTTTCTTCAATCTGGAGATAAAGTAAAAGCGACTATTACATTCCGTGGACGTGAAATTCAGCATTCAAATTTAGCTATTGATTTGCTTAATAAAATGGCCATAGACTTAGGCGCAATAGCTGAAATTCAACAAGCTCCATTACGAGACGGAAGGAATGTAATTATGCTTCTATCACCTAAAAAAGTTAGCTAATTTTTTATTACTTATAAATGCATCTGGCTGGATTCGAACCAGCGACGTCTCTTTCGAAATGGCGGATTATGAGTCCGCTGCCTTCGGCCCCTCGGCCACAGATGCATTACTTAAAGTTTATAACTCATAAAGCATATAAAAATCAATGTTTATTTATTTTCACTGGGCTAAATGAGAATTAAAATTTTATTATTCATTCATATTATGATAAGTCGCAACTGCTGAAGGAGATACTTGATTCAAGTATCGAAAAATCCAGTATTTAAATATAGTATCTAAAATAACTGGAAAAGTTGAAATAAAAAGGAAAATAAAATCTCTGCTTTCTGGAAGCCCTAAATGCCTTAAAATTACTTCAATAATAACTTCCCATCCATGAGGCGAATGAAAACCGACAAACATGTCTGTGAATAAAATAATTAGAAAAGCCTTTGCAGTATCACTAAGACCATAAATAATTTCATTAAGAAAAGACTTAACAATAGAAATTTGTCGCTTGCCTGTTATCATTAACAGTATAAAAATAGTTATCGATAAAATATCTGAAAGAATGTTTTTAACGGCATTGGCACTCTCATTTGCATAGTATTCGCCTAATTCTCGAGCTTTTAGCTGTACTCTTTTTTCAATTATTTCATATGAAATCTCTTCAGACGGATTTAGAAGAACTTCAAAATGAATTTTCTCTTCAAATCTTTGTAGTTCAGCAAAAGCTCTTTCTTCTTGAGAAGAATTTAAAAATATTTTAGGTTGTTCCTGATTCCATAAATAATCAATACAAGGACCAAACACAAAGAATTTCGATGCTTGGTTAACTAGTACAGGAGATATAAATAATAATAAAATATATTTTACGGATGTAATAGTTTGATGCCTTGACACTCTAAACTCTTCTATAGCCTCTGACTCTCCATTTGGGTCTAATTCTTTTCGAAATTTCTCAAAGGTATTGGTAATTGATCTAGGTATAGGTGCAACTTTTTCAAAGGCAGATTGATTATTTCTTTTCAAATTCCAATATTTCATTTTTTATTACTACTAAAATTTCTGTTAACCAACAATTGGTTATATATTCAATATAAATATTAATTCTAGAACTACATATAAAAATAATAGTTATGAATAATAAAATAAAATTAAATTTTAATTATGCATTAGTAATATTTTCTACAACTATGATTTTCAGCCTAAAACGGAATTTTTATTTCAATAGAGAATTCGTACAAATTCAAGATAAATATTATCATTTGAGATGCGAGAGAAATATAGCTTTTATTCCTATTATCTCCTTAAAAAAAAATCGATAAATTCTGTAAAATCCAATAAGAGAACCCTTCATTTTCTATTTAACGGAATACTGAATAAAAAATTTCTTAACAAGGCAGTTACTTTTTTAGAGCCATCCGAAAAAGTTACTAATAATACTCAAAACATACAAAGAATCAAAACAAGTGGTTATTTTTCTATAATTAAACTAAATAATAAAAAATTATCTAAAAGACCAATCCAACACATTTTTATATTACCTAATACAATTCTAAAAAAAATCTATATTTATAATCAAAAACAAAAAATTATTCCTCAGGCTTTTTTACTGCAATTATTTAAATCGCAAATAGGTTATCCAAAAAGCTTTATACAACTAAATTTAGCACTTTCTTCAATTACAAGATGGTATTCAGACAGAGGTTATCAATGGGCTATGATACAAATGTATCATACGAAAGACTCCTCATCTATTATTGTAAATATTGATGAAGGATTAATCTCAACAATTAAGATGGAGTACTATACATCATCTTCAGAAAAATTATCTAAAAATTTATATACCAGTGTAATAGAGCAATATCTTGGTGTAAAAATTGGCTATCCAATTAATACTAATTATTTGCAAAGGAAAATAAACTATTTAAAAGATAATAAATTAGTTGGCAATATCATTTATAGTATTGAAAGATCAAAGAATAATCTAACGTACTTAGACCTTGTATTTCAAATACAAGAATTAAAAGATAAAGAATTACTTATAATAGGAGAAAACTTATATGATAATTTTTATATCGTCTCTTTTATGACTCAACTGTTAAAAGAATATTTAATTGTATCTAAGTTTTTAATAACCTCCAATGTTGATCAACTTTCGCCTCATAGATTCAAACTATATTATTTTCAAACTATATTAAACTTTCAATATAATCATAATAATAAATCCGAAGTCATCAATACATTAATTTACCCATTTTTAAAATCATCTTTTCAAAATTTTAAATTTAAATATACCAAATTGAAACCTTTATTTGATTGGACTGAAGAAACTGCTATAGGGTGCAAATTATATTTGCGAAATCTTAATAAAGCTAACTCATATTGGATATTAAGTATGAGATCAATTAAAAATATAATCAACTTAAAGCTTGTATATTTGAACCCTTCACTAAAAATTAGTAAAAATTTTACTATTCAAATGATTATACAAGTAATAAAAAAAACTTCTTCCCTTAATAGATATTTTTCATTTATAATGTTAGAAAAATATCAAAATTACTATCCCCAATTTACTACTCGATACATTTTTGAAAGTTTATTGACGTATAATCTTACTTCTTATTTTTCAGTATCTGAAAAAATTGTATTATCAAAACATATTCAGACTAAATATTTCTTTAAAAATCAACAGAATATAGATGCCAATAGTGGTATTACAGCACTATTAGATATCAATAATCATTCCTTGCACAGACAATCAAAATTCTTTTGTCAAAAATTTATTACATTATGGCTAAAATTATACTACCAAAATTTTGATACTTTAAATTGGGCTACGAAAGGTTATTTCTTTAAATTTGAATCTTTATACTTTACCCCATTGCAAAAAAGCTATTTCTTTAATAGTTATTTAATTCATCACAAAGAAAATTTATTTTTTCACAAAATGAATATGAAACATATTTTACACTTGTCTTTACCTACTTATTTTCAAAATAGTATGAATCATATCTTAAGTAATACTCTAAAAATTCAGTCTAATTTAAGTACAGAGACTCTTTCTCTGCTATTTTATAACTCTCTTTTTGATAATGAAATATATAAATCATTCTTTAATTTTTCTGTAAAAATGAAAACAGAATACCTGATTCCTATTAATGAAAAAAGTAGAATCTCGTTTTTTTGCAATTATTTGAATCCTTTTTTCCTGAACTCTTCCGAACTTACTATTGTACCACAATTAAACTTCGGTAATGATAAAAAGATAGATTCTTTAGGTACACAGCTTTTCTATGGACTTGGAATACAGCTGAAATTACCAATTAATCAGATACCACCTTTGTCAATTGAATATACTATCAATAGTGGTCGAAAATTTTGCATTTACCTCCATATCTCCCATCAACAATAATTCTTTTTGAAATGAAAAATTTAATTTCTTTCTTTGATCGTAGCAAAGGAAAGTGGATTTCACAACGAACAACTTATGAGTTATCGAATAAAAATATGAATTCACTACAATCTCGAATGATTATCCAGTCTGATAATTTATCATCAAATTCTAACTTAATAACTTCATTAAAATGGGGGGATTGTTATCGTCAAATTATAGGAGATCTAGACAATTATAATATTATAAATGAAAATACTAAATTTCATTTAAAGTTTACGAATCAATTCAGTACCAAAAAATTAGTTACTCTTTGCACTATAACAGATGAAAGCTTAGTCAGTTTTAAAACTAGATATGGTAGTATGACTATAGATGAAACTTATTGGTTTGCAACTAATAATTTACGTCTTAGCACCAGTATTATTAAAAGGTTTAATGTTTGTGTTGCAGTATCTTTTTGCTCGGAAATTAAAGTCTAAAATATAAGAATAACTAAAACAAATAATAGCTAAAATAGCCGTTAATTGTTTTAGTTATTTTTGTAAAATTTTACTTAAATCAACTATTATTCTAAGTCTTTACGATTAGGATTTCTTGACGGATCATTAGATAAAAATCCGAAGACGAATAAAGAAATAAAGAAAATTACAGTAGTGTACACGAAGATTTTCAAAGTAAACATGTTGGTATCCTTAAAAGCTATTAGTGTGTGATATATATGTGTATCTCCACATAATTTTATACCACGATATTAGTCAAGGTGCTATTTTATAAATAAATCAATATCTTTATTTTATAATAGTGACTTATATTTGAATATGCGTGAAGCACTAATGGTTATATCTTTTTGTTTGCTAACATTAGATTTCTTTTCTATCTTTTCATTCCGATGTAGCTTACCTTCAACTATTATATAATCAAACTGTTTAAATAATTTAAAAATTTCTAATGATTGCTTATTCCATAGCAATAAATTAACGGTAGATAATCCCTTTCGTTTGTTAAATCTTACTTTTAGTCTAATGATTTGGTTTTCATTGTTAATAGTTTTAATACTTTTACAGCATAAAATTTGAACCAGAACACTAAACTTATTCATATATATATTCGTAATCTTAAAAATCTATTATTAAAATAAGCTTGTAAGCTAAAATGATATCTCATTATCTTGTTGACCTTGTTCATAACTAATATCTTTTAGTACTTTCAAAATTTTACCAAAATATTCCTTAAAATATTTTTCAAGAGATATAACTTCAGAGCTATCAATTCCTAAAATCTCATATACTTCACCCATTGGAGCTGTAAATTTTTCACCGCTGGTCAAAATTTCTGCAAATGCCAAACGATCGGAGATATTCCAAGTCCACTGTAAGGTTCTTGTAACTTTTCTCAAAGCTTTTAATAGTCCAAGTGGAATTTGAGAAATTTGTGTCTTTTGGCCAGATAATTTTTCACACAATGCAATAATTTCAGCAGATGTCCAGGCCTTATTTCCAACTAATGGTAAGATTTTATTTTCTGTTGAAGGAACACCAAGACTCTTAATAACCAATTTTGCGGCATCTTGAGTATCAATATAAGCGATAGGAGTTGATTCTCCGGTTACCCATACTGATTTTTTATCTAAAATAGGAATTGCATATTGACTAATTAATCCTTGAAAAAACCCTCCTAAAGAAAAAACCGTATATGTTATACCAGACTTCTGTAAAGCATTTACTACTTGTGATTTTAAGTTCATTAACGGCACTTGAGGATATCGGTCTGCATTTAATATAGAGAAGAAAACAAATCTCTGAACTTTTGCGGCTTTTGCGGCTTCAATTAATGCGATTTTACCGTCTAAATCTATTTTAGCAGCATTGTAAGGATCAGATGGACGTGATGTTGAAGCATCTATTACTGCTGTTACTCCACAAAAAGATTGTAGAATACTTTCTGGTAACTTTAAATCTCCGTATATTAGTTCAGCACCCCATTCTTTTAAAAAGGCCGATTTCCTTAAATTTCTGACCATACACTTCACATTATAGCCTTCATCTAGTGCACGTCGGACAATTTGACGCCCTAAAGTTCCGGTTGCTCCAATTACTAGAAGAGTCATATTAATTAAAAATAATTATTTATAAAGACATTGATTGAATGGACAGCAATGAATACATTGGGTAGAGAGGGAATCGAACCCTCATGACCGAAGTCGTCACATTTTGAGTGTGATGCGTATACCAATTTCGCCATCTACCCTATTATAGACCAACTACTACAAGTAATTTAGTCTTCAGCGTAAAAAATAATACTAAGTTTTAATAGATATGTCAACTTTAATATCTATATTCACTCAAAACATACTTCATGACAAAATTTGAATTAATACCTTACAGATTATATTTAAGCCAATCTAAAACCTGGATGCATAAAGTTAAAGCAGAAGTAAAGATATTCATCCTTTTTTTATTGTGGGCTTCAATCTTTGTCCTATCTTATCATAAGTTAGTTATTATTGCTTGTAGTTTGATAATTACAAGCAGTGCAATAGAAAATAACCAAAATATTTTTAAAAAACATTTTGTCTATACTTTAGGTATGACGGTGGTAACTATGATATTTTCACTTAGTTTAACTAATAATTATTATAATAACTTGAGACTAAAACAGCTTCAATTCACAGAATGTATTAAAGGGGATCGGCGTCCAAGTTATACAAATAAACAAATATCTTACTTAACTAATAAAGCGCCAAAGCAATTATTATTTGTAATCAGACCAGCATCATACTTTTTTATCACTATATATTCTATTAAATTAGTTATGATTACAACTTCTTCTGAAATTTTGGCAATTACTATTTATAACACAAAGGTTATTAATCAGGTCTTTAATAATGAATTACTTTTTGTTTTCTTATTATCCTCCCATATTGTTAATAGTATAATCATAAAACTCGAAAAGATTATACAAGTAGTTAGCTTGAGGGGAAATCTCAATTTATATGAGCAATCAACAAGAATATTAATGTTATTTTTTCTTATATTTAAATTATTTTTTTCCGAAATAATAAAAGAGTCACAGGAAATATCTCAAGCACTGTATACCAGAAATTTAAACCAAGAAAACAATAACTTCCTGAAAATATATACAAAGCAAACTAGTATGGATGATTACTTATGTTTATTTATTGCAACTACATATCTGACAATTTTATTATTAGCTTGAGAATAATAATTCAAAATCTTTGACTCTAATGATACGAAGAGGAATATGATAAGATTACTATCTTCATAGTAAAAATAAAGATATTTTATAAATAATTAATTGTTGCATTATGGTCAATACTCAAAATCATACTTCACAGACTTCTGACCTTGATTATATAGTCAATCAACCATATAAATATGGATTTACAACTCATGTCGAATCCGAACAATTTCCAAAAGGAATAAACGAAGAGATTGTTAGATTAATCTCTAAAAGAAAAAATGAGCCCGAATATTTATTAAATTTTAGACTAAAGGCTTATTGGAAATGGACTAAGATGGACAATCCTAGGTGGGCACATTTAAAGCGTCCAAATATAGATTTCAATAATATTATTTATTATTCTGTTCCAAAATTAAAAAAAGAATTAAATAGTCTAGACGAAGTAGATCCAGAAATTTTAGATACCTTTAATAAATTAGGTATTTCTTTAAACGAACAAAAAAGGCTTAGTAATGTAGCTGTTGATGCAGTTTTTGATAGTGTATCAATTGCAACTACTTTTAAAAAAGAATTATCTCAAGCTGGTGTAATATTTTGTTCAATCTCTGAAGCGATACGTGATTACCCGGATTTAATTCAAAAATATTTAGGTACTGTTGTACCTTCTGGTGATAATTATTTCGCAGCATTAAATTCTGCAGTCTTCAGTGATGGATCTTTTTGTTATATTCCACCGAATACTATTTGTCCCTTAGAACTATCAACGTATTTCCGTATTAATAATGAAGAGGCTGGACAGTTTGAAAGAACATTAATTATAGCTGACCGTGGCAGTAAAGTTAGTTATTTAGAAGGTTGCACAGCCCCTCAGTATGATACAAACCAACTACACGCGGCAATTGTAGAATTAGTTGCTCTGGATGACGCAGAAATTAAATATTCAACTGTCCAAAATTGGTATGCTGGTAATAAAGAAGGGAAAGGTGGTATATATAATTTTGTTACTAAAAGAGGGTTGTGTTCTGGAAAGAATTCTAAAATCTCATGGACTCAAGTAGAGACAGGATCGGCAATTACTTGGAAATATCCGAGTTGTATTTTAGCAGGCAATAATTCTCAAGGAGAATTCTATTCAGTAGCTTTGACAAACAATTATCAAGAAGCTGATACGGGTAGTAAGATGATACATATTGGTAATAATACTAAAAGTAAAATTATATCTAAGGGTATCTCTGCTGGTAAATCAAAAAATAGTTATAGAGGGTTAGTAAAAATTGGTCCACAATCGTTTAATTCACGAAATTATTCTCAATGTGACTCTTTATTAATAGGCCAATCGTCTCAAGCTAATACCTTCCCTTATATTCAAGTACAAAATCCAACGTCTAAGGTCGAGCATGAAGCTTCTACCTCAAAAATTAGCGAGGATCAGATTTTTTATTTTTTACAAAGAGGAATTAGCTTGGAAGAGTCTGTATCTCTGATGATTAGCGGCTTTTGCAAAGATGTATTTAACGAATTACCTATGGAATTTGCTGTAGAAGCAGATCGTTTATTAAGTTTAAAATTAGAAGGGACTGTCGGATGAGTAATCTTATTTTAGAAATTAAAGACTTACATGCTTCAGTTGGTGATATACCTATACTCAAGGGCGTAAATTTGTCTATTGCACCCGGTGAAATACACGCTATTATGGGCCCGAATGGATCAGGCAAAAGTACTCTGTCAAAAATTATTGCAGGTCATCCAGCTTACTCTTTATTAAGCGGGGATATTTTATTTTTTGGGGAAAGTATCCTTAAAATGGAGCCTGATGAAAGAGCTAGAGCTGGTATTTTCCTTGCTTTTCAATATCCGGTAGAAATTCCAGGAGTAAGTAATGCAGATTTTTTAAGAATTGCTGTAAATGCACGAAGAAAATTTAAAGAATTACCAGAATTAAGTCCTTTAGAATTTTTTCAATTAATCACCGAAAAAATTAATCTTGTAGGTATGAAAGAAAGTTTTCTAGCTAGAAATGTAAATGAGGGGTTCTCTGGAGGAGAAAAGAAACGGAATGAAATTCTTCAGATGGCTCTATTGGATAGCAGCTTATCAATTCTAGATGAAACAGATTCCGGCCTAGATATCGACGCACTTAGAATTATTGCTCAGGGAATTAATACATTAGCAACCCGAACTAATTCAATTGTTCTAATAACACATTATCAAAGACTACTAGATTATATTGTTCCAGACTATGTTCATATTATGAGCCAAGGAAAAATTGTGAGAACAGGTGATGTTAGCCTTGCGCAAAATCTAGAAAAGCATGGGTATGACTGGATTAAAGAAACCTAAATGTTAAAAAAGAATACTGAGGCTAAAGAAATCTCTTTAGCCTCAATATTTTTACAGGATGTTACAATTCAACTACTTAAGCTTTGGCGAAACCTTGCTTAACATCTTCAATCGCTTTCTTTAGTAGTTCTTCACTTTTAGTATCTAGTTTTTTACTATTACGAATACTCTCTCCAAATTCTGGTTTAGAATTTTTTAGGTCTTCACGTAATTCTATGATAAATGCAGCAACCCTATTTACAGCAATATCGTCTAAATAACCATTAATACCAGTATATATGATAGCTGTTTGCTCTTCCACTGGAATAGGTGAATTCTGAGCTTGTTTTAGAATTTCTCTAAGACGTTGACCTCTTGCTAATTGATTTTGAGTTGCTTTATCTAAATCGGATGCAAACTGTGAAAAAGCTTCTAATTCGGCAAATTGAGCTAGTTCCAATTTTAGTTTACCGGCTACTTGTTTCATTGCTTTTATTTGAGCAGCTGATCCAACTCTCGAAACAGAAATACCAACGTTAATTGCAGGTCTAATTCCAGAGTTAAATAAATCTCCAGATAAGAAAATTTGACCATCTGTAATAGAAATTACATTTGTTGGAATATACGCAGATACGTCTCCTGCTTGAGTTTCAATAATTGGAAGAGCAGTCATACTACCACCACCCAATTCAGAATTTAACTTAGCTGCACGCTCTAATAATCTAGAATGTAAATAGAATACATCTCCAGGATATGCTTCACGTCCTGGCGGTCTTCTTAATAAAAGAGACATTTGGCGATAAGCTTGAGCTTGCTTGGTTAAATCATCATATATGACTAATGTTGCTTTGCCTTTGTACATAAAATATTCAGCTAACGCTGCACCAGTATAAGGAGCAATATATTGTAATGTCGCAGGGCTATCCGCGTTAGCTGCAACTATAATGGTATAATCAAGAGCTCCTTTTTCTTGTAATGAAGATACTACCTGAGCTACAGAAGAAGCTTTTTGTCCAATTGCTACATACACGCAAACAACATCTTGTCCTTTTTGATTAATAATTGTATCCAATGCAACAGCTGTTTTGCCTGTTTGACGATCACCAATAATCAATTCTCGTTGACCTCTGCCAATTGGAATCATAGAATCGATTGCAGTAATTCCCGTTTGCATAGGCTCACAAACAGACTGACGACCAATGATACCTGGTGCCATAGACTCAATAAGCCGAGTTCCATTACTTGCGGGTTCACCTTTATCATCAATAGGGCGAGCTAAGGGGTCAACTACACGTCCCAGAAAAGCATCGCCAACAGGAATTTGAGCAATTCTGCCAGTCCCCTTTACAGAACTGCCTTCCAATATATCTCTACCATCACCCATCAAAACAACACCAACGTTATCGCTCTCTAAGTTTAGAGCTACACCAATTGTTTTATCTTCGAATTCAAGTAATTCTCCTGCCATAACTTCATCAAGTCCATAGACACGAGCAATACCATCACCGACTTGTAAGACAGTACCGATATTAGCAACTTCGACATCTTGATCATATTTTTCAATTTGTTGACGAATAATACTACTTATTTCATCAGGTCTAATATTTACCATATTTTTAATATTCTTTTGATTAATTAGAAATTCTAAGGTATAACTATACGAGCTGTTTTGTTACTTGATTTTACATTGCTGCTACGTCAAGATGAGAAGCCATCTGCCTTAGTTGTCCTCTAATACTAGTATCAATAACTTTCGAGCCAATTTGAATAGTAAAACCACCAATTAATTCAGGATTGACTGAAATAATTAGTTTAACTTCTTTTGCATTCGTCATAGCTTTAATTTTATTTGATAACAGCTTTTCTTGAGCAGAGCTTAAAGCAATAGAAGTGCTAATACTTGCAATTGTTAGAGATTCCATTTGGTAGGCAAGTTCTAAGTATTTGCTAGCTATGATATCTAACATCGAAATTCTTTTGCGATCAACTAAAACCATCAAGAATGATAATGTATCTTCACTAATTTGATCACCAAAAGTTGCTGCAATTACTTGCTTTTTTGATTCTGTGGTTTTTAGAGGGTTAGCTAAAAAATTCTTTAGCTTTGCAGATTGCAACAAGATATCTTCTATCAGCTTCATATCTTGGCGAATTTGTTGTGTAGCATTTTTTGTATTTGCTAGGTCAAGAAGAGCTGATGCATAAGGCTGAGCTATTTTTATAACGATATTGTTACTGCTCATAATTGATCTCCTAGCTTAGCAATATTATTATCAATAATACGTAGTTGCATTTCAGAGCTCATTTGATTTTCCAACTGTAAAGTAACCCTCTTGAGAGCAAGAAATGTTATTTGCTGCTGAATTTGTCTGCGAATTTGTTTTTCAGCTGTCTCGATATTAGATTTTCCAGTTATAGCTAGTCTCTCAATATCCAGTTGTCCTTGAGCTAGAATAGAACTCCTAACCTTTTCGGCCGTTAGTTGAGCTTCTTTTTTAATTTGGTCTATTATAATTTGAGTTTGAGCAAGCTGTTTTTCCGATTCTGATAACCTGGAACTTGCCTGCTCTAATCGTTCTTCTGATTCTTGTATAGCTGCTAAAACTTTTGTTTGTCTTGCATTTAAACTAGAACCAAGAGATTGTTTTAAAACATAAATTAGACCAAATAAAAGTAACAAGATATTTATAACATTCGCTTCAAAAATATCAGAATTAAAACCAAATGTATGTTCACTACTATGTTCTGATAAAATAGTAATTATTTTTGTTATGTTTACTATATTATTCATTTAAAGTTCTTACTATTTAATACTATTTCAAGATTTGAATCAGAAATCATTATTTTAAAGATTGACTACTTAAAAGTTTCGCTTTAATCTGATCACTCAAAGTGTCAATTTGATCTTCTAAAGTCTTAAGAGCTTCTTCTTTTTGTATATTTAGCTGTTTTGATGCTTCAGTAATTAATTTTTCTGCATTCATCTGAGCTTTTTTTATATCTTCTGAAACAATGCTTTGAGCCTCTTTTTGGGAAGAAGCTATTTTAGCTTGTGCATCACGGCGTGCTTCTGATAAATCTTCTTCATATTTTGCAGCTAATTCATCTGCTTTGACAAGCATAGAAGAAGCTGTTGTTAACGTTGTTCTAATATATTCATCACGCTCATCCAGTACTTTCGTCACTGGTTTATAAAAAATAGTATTTAGTAACACCATCAGAGTCAGAAACTGTAGCGCCATTAAGGGTAACGTTCCATTGAAGTCAAATAAGCCACCTTCAATTTCTTCGGCTAATAAAAGTGGTAAATAAATCATTTTACTAATTATATGTATAGTTAATAGTTTGTTTTCAATTAAGAAAATTAGCTATATAGTGCGCTTAGTCTCTTTAGACTAAGCGCAAATGATTATTTTAACCAACGTATGGATTAGCAAATAATAGAGAAAGAGCAACAACTAGGCCGTAAATTGTTAAAGATTCCATGAATGCTAAACTTAATAGAAGTGTACCTCTGATTTTTCCTTCTACTTCTGGCTGCCTAGCGATACCTTCTACAGCATTAGCTGCTGCACTACCTTGACCAATACCAGGTCCAATTGCAGCAAGACCAACAGCAAGACCGGCAGCGATAACGGATGCAGCTGAAACGATTGAATCCATAATGAATTTTAGTTTTTTATTATATTAGTAGAAAATTGACAAATTTCGTATAATCTTGTGTATCTATTTAATTTATTCTGATAGATTAAAGTATTCTAACTTTAATTATATATAGTACACTACTCTTCTCCATGACCTTCCATTGCTTCTCCAATATATGCAGCGGAAAGTGTAGAAAAGATAAGAGCTTGAATTGAACTAGCAAATAAACCTAATATCATAACTGGTAACGGTATTAAAATTGGAATCAGTAATGTAAATACTGAAACAACTAGTTCGTCAGCTAAAACATTTCCAAATAATCGAAAACTTAAGGATAATGGTTTTGTAAAATCTTCTAGAATATTAATTGGTAATAAAACTGGTGTAGGTTGAATATATCTAGCAAAATAACTTAATCCTTTTTTGCTTAAACCTGCATAGAAATATGCTAAAGACGTTAATAATGATAGTGCTACAGTCGTATTAATATCATTTGTCGGGGCAGCTAATTCACCTTCTGGTAAATGAATAAGTTTCCAAGGAATTAATGCACCTGCCCAATTGCAACCTAAAATAAAAAGAAATAGTGTGGCAATATATGGAACCCAGGGACGATACTCGTGCTCTCCTATCTGGTTCTTGGCAATATCCTGTAAGAATTCTAATACAAATTCCATAAAATTTTGAAATTTTTCAGGAATACGTTGTAAATTTCTAGTACCTAGAAATGAAATAGTTAATAATGCAGCAATTACTAACCATGAGACAATAAAAACCTGTCCATGTAACTGCAAGCTACCTATTTTCCAATATAGATGTTTTCCTACTTCTACTGCTGATAAGCAAGAATATGGATTAAAATCTATGAGACTATTTTGATACATAATAAATATTTTTTTTAAATAGTGCAAATATCAAAAAAATAAATTTTTTGAAGAACCAATATGTAATTAGTTTATTCTTAAAACTGTATTGTAAATTCGATACAAAAATACATTTTTATATAGACAGTTCTCTTAAGTAGTAATCATTTTTTTATAAATGTTTCTACCTATAAGGCTTTCAAATTTAATTATATACCTATATCTTAGTTATTTAATATGATTATAGGTATTTTACGACAATCTTAATTTAATTACCAAAAGTTTTTATTTTCTAATCAATGATAGTCGAAATAATTGAACTTATTTTTTATTTAAAATGTCAGCAACTTCATCAGCAAAATTAGCTTTAGTATTTTCTTCCCCTCCACCTAATATAAATCGAACAAACCTTCTAATCTTAATGTTTTCGCCCAATACTGCAATATTTTGATTGATCAAATCTTCTATAGTAATATCCTGATTACGAATAAACATTTGATCCAACAAAGATAGCTCTTTAAGGCGTTTTTTTATTCTTCCTTCAACTATTTTTTCTATCATTTCAGCTGGCTTATTTTTTAGGTCATCCCTACCAGCCTCAATTCTTTTTTCCAAATTTATTGTTTCATCTGGAATGTGTAATGTTGAAACAAATTCAACATTTGGACAAGCTGCTATTTGCATTGCAATATCTTTTGCTAATTTTTGAAACTCTGGTCGACGAGCTACAAAATCTGTTTCACAATTAACTTCGACCAATACACCAATTCTTCCACCTGTATGAATATAGCTTTCTAATAAACCTTCAATAGCAGTACGGCTAGATTTTTTATTAGCCGAGGCTAAACCTTTTTGCCTTAAAGATTCAAGAGCCTTTTCTTCATTACCATTACTAGCTTCTAAAGCTTTTTTGCAATCCATCATGCCTGCTCCAGTCTTATCTCGTAGAGCTTTTACAGTCTGAGCGGAAATTTGTAGTGTCATATTGTTTAAGGAAATTTTTTGATATTTAAACTCATTGAAACAAATATCTATGTACCTTCAGCTAGATGATTTAATTCAACTATATCTGTTTGTCCATATTTGCCTTCATAAATTGCATCAGCAATTTTTCCAATAATTAATTTAATCGATCTAATTGCATCATCATTAGCAGGAATTGGAATATTAATAATTTCTGGGCTACAATTAGTATCAAGTATACAGATAGTAGGAATACCTAACTTTAAACATTCTTGTATAGCTGTTGTTTCTCGCTTCTGATCTACAACTACAACAATATCTGGTAAACGAGTCATATTCTTAATACCATTTAAATGCTTTCTTAGCTTATCTAATTCTCTTCGTAATACAGCAGCTTCTTTTTTAGGTAATTGATCAATAATTCCATTACTATCTTGTTCTTCTAATTGTCTAAGACGATTTACCCTAGACTTAATTGTCACCCAGTTAGTTAGCATACCACCTAGCCATCTTTGATTAACATAATAAGAATCACAGCGTTGAGCTTCTTGAGCTACTATACCAGCAGCTTGTCTTTTCGTGCCCAAAAATAAAACTTTTTTACCATCCGATGAAGCTTGCTTAATAAATTCACACGCCTCTGTAAGCAATTGGGCAGTTTGTACTAAATCAATTATATGTATACCATTTCTTTCTGTATAAATATATGGAAACATTTTAGGATTCCATCTGCGTGCCTGATGTCCAAAATGGACGCCTGCTTCTAGTAATTCTGCTAATGTAACAACAGCCATAAAATTTTAATATTTAAGTCATTTAATTGTTCGGGAAATCCCTTTTATTCGCCTTAATTCGAATGCTTTGTTCTCAATCGTTATTAACTAGTAATAAATTAACATACTTTTAAAGTAGATTAAAAATAATATTAATATTCTTAGTGTGTTTAATCGATACTTTTGTTACTAAAATAATTACGAGCTGTTCTATCATCTAAAATAATATCATCTAAATCATCACGAACAGATGGTGTAGTGATAGCAGGATCAGTATGCTTATTAAGATCTTTTTTATTTGCTATATCACCAAGACTGTCATACATATTAAAACCAGTACCAGCTGGTATTAGCCTACCTATAATAACATTTTCTTTTAGTCCTCTTAACCAATCTAATTTACCAGAAATAGCAGCTTCCGTTAAAACTTTAGTAGTCTCTTGAAAACTTGCGGCGGAAATAAAACTCTCTGTATTTAATGAAGCTTGCGTTATACCAAGTAAAACAGGGCGATACGATGCATTAAGTTTATTTCTTAAAGTCATTGATTTATTAGTCTGTTCAATCTTTTGTAATTCAACTAGCTCTCCAGGTAAATAGCCAGTTTCTTCGCCATTCTCTATTTTTACCTTTGAAGTCATTTGACGGACTATAACTTCGACATGCTTATCAGAGATATTAACTCCTTGAGATTGATATACTAACTGAACTTCTTTGACTAATAATAACTGAATTTCTTGAAAACTAAGTCTTGCTGCTTCATACAATGCTAAGCCACATTCAATGTACAAATTGAAGCTTGCATCTAGAATATCGTGAGGATTTGACAGTACATCTGTTTTCTTTCTAGCTTCAAGAATTTCTTCAATTCTAGGTAAACCTTGAATAATATCACCTGTTTTTGCTCTATCAAAGACTAGTACCGCTAATGTTTCCCCTCTTCTAATTAAGGTATTATTATCAACGTGTAAAATTGCACCGTTAGATACTAAATAGGGTCTTGCAATTCTTAATGTAATAGACTCAGGAGAAATATCAGTAATTTGTCCGGAATCCAAAGAAGTAATATTTTCGCTTATTAAATCACCACAACGAATCCAGTCGCCAACTTGTACATTAATATTAGACTGTCTTATATTAAATATTTTTTTATCAAGCGAAGTTGCAAGAAGAATTCTTCTGCTAGCATTTTTTTCGGAATAAATTTCTTCAACAGTACCTTTACTCATTGAAATAATTTCAGTACTAGCAACAACTGTTAAAGGTTGAATATATTCACCATCATTAACAATTATCCTTGTTTGGCTCTGTTGTCTCTCGGATTTATTAGGATCAATACTTTTAATTGATAATGTCTCAAATGTAGACAGTCTTAGATCAAAACTATTACTAGTATTCTCCTTAGATGAAAATTCTATTGCAGAAATCAAATCAGTATCATGATTCTCAATTTCAGACATCAAATTAGTTGTCACCAAATGTACACCATCTATAGATTTTACTCTTTCACCATCTCTAAAGGGAGTTCTCTTAACTAACTTTAATTTAGTCTGAGTTGGTTTCTGTGAATCTAGATTTTCAATTAAACTAGACTTAGTTTCAGGTATTGAATAAACAATTACCGGTCTAATTAAAACATAAGGGATTTTCTCAGTCTCTATGTACTCCCAATATACTAGTTTATCTGTGGAAATATTATCATGCAATGTTTCCCCTGGTCTTAAAAATCCTCGATTTTTGTCATTACTACTATAAGAATCGCTTAATCTATAAATAGAACCCGGCTTTATTATAATTTCTCGAACTATACCATCTTTTTGGATTATTTCAATAATTCCAGAACTTTTTGAAAAAATATTTTTAACTAATTCTGTTCCATTTTCTATAACATCACCATTATTAACCAGTAATAATGATGAATCTTTATTAATTTCATGAGTTTCTTCTGAAATCCAAAGTATATAGCCGGGGCTTAAAATATCGTACGCATCTTTTTCCGGGCCTGTTTTCTTTTTTGATACATTTAAATCTAAATATTTTATAATTCCACCACTGGTAGTCTTATATGTATCAGAGATTAGTTCTGCAATTATATGACTATCATAAATTTGTTGATCTGGAAAAGACTTAAAAAGAAATTTTTGTTTCTTATCTGTTTCTAAAATATAAGCTTCTTTTTTATTAATTATATCTGTATAAATGTAACATCCGGGAACAGTTATAGATTCTGTAATGATTTGTATGTTAGTAATGCTGCTATTAGTATTGTGAGACATTCTAACTTTGCCAGCATATCGATTTATTAGTTCTCTTTGAGCAAGTATGGTACCAGGTTCAATTTGATCAGATTTATTGACTATAATATTAGCCGAATCTGGAATATTATACACTTCTCCGGAGAGTACCCATATGAGCCCACCTGTTTTAGTTATTCGAGTTGTATATTGATTATTATCAGTTTCCTCAACTGTTAAGTTAGAAAAGCAAATTTTACCCGACAGATCTGATACAACATGTTTTTGTGCTCTTTCCGTCATCAGTCTATTTCTACGAGGAGATTCTGCAATTACTTGATCTTTATATACCATTTGATCGTTTACAACTAATAAAGTAGTACCTTTATTTAAATTAATTACTGATTTTTGTTTATTGTTTGCATTAATAATTATTTGGGTTTGTTTCTCTGTAATTAAGGCTTGTTCACCATGTCTGGTACGAACTTGAGAATAGGCTGCGGGATCTAGACCTATAAGTTTGCCATCTATAGGAGAATAAATTTGTTCTGCAAGTTCTCCGGTGAATACACCGCCTGTGTGAAATGTTCTCATAGTCAATTGTGTTCCTGGCTCTCCAATAGATTGAGCAGCAATAATACCTACGGCTTCACCTAAATCAACTAAACGACCATGAGCTAAATTCCAACCATAACAGTATTGACAGACAGAATTTCTAGAATTACAGGTAACAGGGGACCGAACTAAGACCTTTTTAATATTTGCTTTTGTAATTTCTTTTGCTAAGTTAGGACTGATATCTTGCCTAGTATGAGCAATTAAATTGCCTGTTTCTGGGTGGAATATATTTTCTGCGAGTACTCGTCCAACTAACGCTTGTTCTAAATCTATTAATACCTTTTGTGTATCAACTAAGTCCTCTAATATAATTCCTTTTTTAGTCTTACAGTCGATCTCTCTAATAATAACATCTTGAGATACATCAACAAGACGACGAGTTAAATATCCTGAATCTGCTGTTCTTAAAGCAGTATCGACTAATCCTTTTCTTGCACCATATGATGAAATAAAATAGTCTGTGACAGTTAAGCCTTCTCGAAAGTTACTAGATATTGGTAAATCAATAATTTGTCCCTGTGGATCAGCCATTAAACCTCTCATGCCAACAAGCTGTCTTACTTGAGAAATATTACCCCTAGCGCCAGAAAATGCCATCATATAAACAGAATTTAGAGGATCTGTTTCTTTAAAGTATTGAATTACTTCTTGCTTTAATGATTCACTTGCATTATTCCATGTATCAATAACTTTTTGAAATCGTTCAACTGTTGTTATTTCTCCTCGGCGATACTTATTTTCAGTATTTTTAATTTCTTCAATAGTTGAAAGCAAAAGGCTTGTTTTAGTCGGAGGAATTCTTAAATCTTCCAAACTTAACGAGATACCTGCTTGTGTAGCATAATGAAATCCTAGATCTTTCAGCTTGTCTGCCATATTAGCTGCTCTTGCTATACCATAATTCCGAAATGCCCAAACAATCAAGTTCTTAAGTTGATTTTTATCAATCACCTTATTAGAAAAACTTGGTTGTGAAAGATGTCTCCTATTATCCACTCAATACTCTCCATATTAAAAAGTAATCAACTTAACTAAGCTAATAAAGATTCTTGAATAATTTTATTAAAAATGATTCGGCCAGCAGTTGTTCTAATGTATTGAACTATCCTTTGTTGCTCGGCATCTTCTTTAATAATATGATTATTAAAAAATTTCGTCATACTATTATCGTGGTGTCTCTCTATCTTAATTGGAAGATTGACTTGATCACCATCTATAACCCCATCAAAACGGGCCCAAATGTAAGCATGTAGATCAACTTTTTTCTGCTCATATGCCATTACAACATCTTCTAAACTAGCAAAATATTGGTGAGCCCCTTGCTGCTGGGAAGGATTATTAGCTGTTAAATAATAGCAACCTAACACCATATCTTGACTTGGCATAATAATGGGTTGCCCTGTAGCTGGGGAAAGAAAATTATGGGGTGCTAACATTAACATTCTAGCTTCTGCTTGTGCTTCAAGAGATAAGGGTACATGCACAGCCATTTGATCGCCATCAAAATCAGCATTAAATGCAGGGCAGACAAGAGGATGTAATTTAATGGCTCTTCCTTCAACAAGAATAGGCTCAAAAGCTTGAATACCAAGTCTGTGAAGTGTTGGTGCTCTATTAAGTAAAACGGGGTGACCTTGAATAACTTCGTTTAGAACATTCCAAATAGAAGATTCATTCTTTTGAATCATTTTTTTTGCAGCTTTAATATTATTAACTAATCCTTGAAGAATTAATCTATGTATAACAAAAGGTTGGAACAGCTCAAGTGCCATTTCTCTCGGTAAACCACACTGATGTAATTTTAAATGAGGTCCTACAACAATAACAGACCTTCCAGAGTAGTCTACTCTTTTACCTAATAAATTTTGTCGGAAACGCCCTTGTTTTCCTTCTATAATATCTGATAAAGATTTTAAAGGTCTATTATTGGCACCTACGACTGTTCTACCTCTCCGACCATTATCCATTAATGAATCAACAGCCTCTTGCAGCATTCTTTTCTCATTTCTAATAATAATTTCAGGTGCTAAAATTGATTTAAGACGTGAGAGTCTGTTATTTCTATTGATTATACGACGGTAGAATTCATTTAAATCAGCTGTTGCAAATCTGCCGCCATCCAATTGAACCATAGGTCTTAAATCTGGAGGTATAACCGGAATGACAGTGAATACCATCCAAGAGGGGTCTGCGCCAGTTGCTATGAAATTCTCAATCAACCTTAAGCGTTTCATTTTTTTATTAAATTTCAAAGATGGTGTTTTAAAGCTTTTGGGTGGATTAGTCGCCTCTGAGCGTAATTCTTCGGCAATATATTCTAAATCTAAATCTGTTAAGAGTTTTTGTATAGCTTCTGCTCCTATCCCGACTTCTATTTGATTATTTTCATCCTGATTTTGATAAATTTCTTCTTCGAGACATTTCCATTCATAGCCTTCTAATAATTGCTTATATTTTAGGTTAGTTTCTTTGTTTGATTGTGTAACAACATATGAATGAAAATAAACAATCTTTTCAACTTCCTTCACCTTTAAATCAAGTGCTAAAGCAATGTAGCTGGTACTACCTTTCAAATACCAAACATGAGTAACTGGTGAAGCAAGTTCTATATAAGCCATTCTATGCCTTCTAACTCGAGACTCTGTTACTTCGACACCACACCTCTCACAAACTATGCCTTTATAGCGAAAGCGCTTATATTTTCCACAATGACATTCCCAATCTTTTACTGGTCCAAAAATTTTTTCACAGAACAATCCATCCATTTCTGGTTTTAATGTTCTATAATTAATAGTTTCTGGTTTTGTAATCTCACCAACAATTTGACCATTCGGCAAACTTCTTTCCCCCCATTGTCGAATCTTTTCGGGGGAAGCTAAACTTATTTTTACGTAGTCAAAATATTGCTCAAACTTTGTCATAAATTTGAATACCTTAAAATCAAATAATTGGCTAGCATGTCTAGATTTATTATAATTCGAGACAAATTAGTATAAAAATTGTTCGAAATCATCTACTGGAGGAGCATCGTAATTAGACCGAGGAACTCTATTATCTTTAGAATCAGACATTAAATCAACTTCTATAGTACGTCTTTGTCCATCTTCAAACAACTTTAATTTATGAACTGCAATATCTAATCCTAAAGATTGTAGCTCTCTCATTAAAACTTTAAATGATTCCGGTGTACCTGGTTTTGGTATAGGTTTCCCCTTAACTATTGCATTAAGTGCTTCATTTCGAGCTTGCATATCGTCTGATTTTACAGTTAATAATTCTTGTAAAGTATATGCTGCACCAAAAGCTTCTAAAGCCCAGACTTCCATTTCACCTAGTCTTTGACCTCCATGTTGTGCTCGACCTCCTAAAGGCTGTTGAGTAACTAAGGAATAAGGACCAGTAGATCTTGCATGAATTTTGTCATCTACAAGATGAACGAGTTTAAGCATATAAGCTCTTCCAATTGTTACTGGATTATCAAAAGACTCTCCAGTTCTTCCATCAAAAACTTGCATTTTTCCAGGATGCTGATCGTTAAAAATCCACTTATTATTGGTCAAAATTGATGCCTCTTGTAATTTTCTATTCACAAGTGCTCTGGATGCCTCCGCACCATACATTTCATCAAAAGGGATGATTTTAAATCGTTTTTCTAAATAACCGCCGGCTAATCCCAGTAAACATTCAAAAACTTGCCCTACATTCATTCTAGATGGTACCCCTAAAGGGTTCAGAACAATATCTACAGGGGTACCATCAGATAAATACGGCATATCTTGTTTTGGCAAGATTCTAGAAATAATACCTTTATTACCATGGCGGCCGGCCATTTTATCACCCACTTGAATTTTTCTTTTCTGCGCAACATAAACACGAATCATAGCATTAGTTCCAGGAGGTAATTCATCTCCTTTTTGTCGAGTAAAAACTCTAATATTAACTACTCGACCTTTAGCAGCATTCGGCAATCTTAAAGATGTATCTCTCACATCTCGGGCTTTTTCACCAAAGATAGCCCGCAACAATTTGCCCTCAGGTAATTGATCAGCTTCTCCTTTTGGTGTGATTTTACCTACTAAAATATCTCCGGCTTCGACCCACGAACCACAAACAATAATACCATTTCTATCTAGATCTTTTAATGACTGATCACTGACATTTGGGATTTCTCTGGTAATCTCTTCAGGCCCTAATTTAGTTTGACGACATTCCACTTCATATTTTTCGATATGGATGGAAGTATATATGTCTTCATAGACTAATCTTTCACTAATAAGGAAAGCGTCTTCATAGTTGTAACCTTCCCAGGGCATATAGGCGACAAGAATATTTCTTCCAAGTGCAATCTCACCACCATCGGTTGAAGCTCCATCAGCTAGTGTTTGCCCCACTACAATTTTTTCTCCAACCCAAACAATTGGACGCTGATTAATACAAGTATCTTGATTTGAACGATAATACTTCTTGAGACGATAATGCACTGTTCTACCATTACTATCCTGAATTCCGATTTTATTTGCAGAAACATAATTAACATAGCCAGATGTTCTACTTATAACAACCATACCTGAATCTCTAGCAATTTTTGTTTCAAGGCCTGTACCAATAATTGGCTTTTCAGGATATAGCAACGGTACAGCTTGTCTTTGCATGTTAGACCCCATTAAAGCTCTATTAGCATCGTCATGCTCTAAAAAAGGGATTAAAGATGTTGCAGCTGAAATTACTTGGATAGGCGAAATAGCAATGTAATCTACTTGGCTAGGAGTTGTGGTAACAAATTCTTGACGGTAGCGAACTGGAATAACATCACCTTCTATATGATTCTGAGTATTCACCTTAACATCTCCAGGAGCAACTCTGAATTCATCTTCCTCATCTGCAGTCAGATAAATAGGATTATTTGCATAATTTACTTGGCCATTATGTACAGGATAAAATGGTGTCTCGATAAAACCAAAAACATTTACTCTTGCACATGTGGCAAGTGAACCAATTAATCCTGCATTTGGGCCTTCCGGCGTCTCAATTGGACAAATTCTTCCATAATGACTAGGATGTAAATCCCTAACAGCGAATCCAGCCCGATCTTTATTAAACCCTCCTGGACCTAGGGCACTAATTCTTCTTTTATGGGTTAATTCTGCTACTGGATTCGTCTGGTCCATAAATTGGGAAAGTTGACTAGAACCAAAGAATTCTCGGACTGAGGCAATTAATGGTTTTGGATTAATTAAATTAGATAAACTTAGTGAATCTATATCACATATCATCATTCTTTCTCTAATAATACGTTCTAGACGATTTAAACCTACTCTAAACTGATTTTGCAGCAATTCTCCAACTGAACGAACTCTTCTATTCCCTAAATGATCAATATCATCAAGATTTCCAGAGTTTTTATCTTTAATATTAATCAAATAATCTATAGAAGACAAAATATCCTGAGGAGATAAGACTCGAAAAGTTTTTGGTATATTTAGACCGAGTTTCTTATTAATTTTATACCGACCAACTTCACCTAAATCATATCTTTTTGGATCAAAAAAACGAGAGTATAACATTTGCTTAGCAACAGCGACTGTTGCTGGTTCATTAGGTCTAAGCTTAGAATAAACTATTAGAAGAGCCTCTTCGTCTGTAACTTCTTCAAGGTCATTTTTCCCAATCTCTTTTGCTAGCTCTTTGACCGAATATAGTTGTGATGCCGATATTAAAAAGGTATACTTACTTAGACCTTTTTGAATTTCATATTTATTTAAACCGATTGCGCGAAGGAAAATATATGCATTAACTTTATGATTCTTATCTATTCGTATCCAAATCTCTCCTTTAGGATCTATCTCAAACTTTAGCCAAGAACCTCGGTTAGAAATAAGACTAGCGCTGTAAATTTGCTTGCCATTTTTATCGATTTCTTGCTTATAATAAATTCCGGGACTGCGAATGATTTGGTTAATGATGACTCTCTCTGTACCAGAGACAATAAAAGTTCCTCTATTTGTCATTATTGGCAAATCGCCAATAAATACTAATCTCTTTTTATACTTTTTATTTTTTATTTGTTTTTCTGTACTAAGCTGCAAATGATTTGAAGATAAATCTAATGATTTAATATTTTTATTTTGTTCCTTAGAAGGTAAATCAATATCTTTTCTTGTCAGTTTAGCAGGAACATATATTTGTGCGCTATAAGTTCGATCGCGACTTTTAGCTTGTCTAACACTATATCGAGGAAATTTAATCTTATATTCTTTACCAAATAATTGTAGCTCAAGTCGACTAGTAGGATCTGAAATATTCGGAAAAAAATCAAGTACTTCAGTTAAGCCTTCTAGCAAAAACCATTTAAAACTAGCTCTTTGAATTTCAACTAGATCGGGAAGAAGTTTATTTTTTAAGCTTATACGTTGAACCATAGGTCTCCTTTATAGCAGTTTCTGAAATTGAAGAGTTTTAGACTATACAAAAAATACTTGTAGTTGATACCTAAAATCGACTTACTAATTTATTTACTCTGTAAATACGATTAGGGGACAATATTGTAGTCAATGAAAAAAGTTTTAAAAAATTTCGACTTTTTAAATAAATATATTTATATTATTATGGCAACTATTAAAATATAAAAAAAAACGAAATTAATACTTGTCCGTCTGTCAGGTAGTTGACATAAAGATAGACAAGTATTATTTATTGCGTTAATTCTGTTGTTTTTGAGCAAATGCTCTTGCAACTCGTGCCTTTTTTCTAGCCCCAGTATTAGGGTGAAAAGCTCCTTTTTTTATTGCTTTATCAATTTTGCTATACACTAGAGAAATACTTAGTTTTACATCATTTAAATTGGATTCTTCTAAATTATCAATATTCAGAAGACACTTTTTTGTTAAGGTTTTCACAACCGATTTATATTTACGGTTAATAAGCCGATTTCTTTCCGAGGTTTTAATGCGTTTAATCGCAGATAGGTTCTTGGCCACAGTAAATCCAATAAAACTCTTATAAAATATTTGTAGAAACGAAAATACATAAATTTAAAATGTATTCAAACAGGGAATATGCGCCGTATTATAACATTAAAGAAAAACAATAGGCAATAGCTCGGAGTGAGCTGTTATTATTATAAGATCAATCTTCTGATTGGATAAATTTTACTAAATAGTATTTAATAATTAACTAAATTAAACAAACTAAATATATGAAAAAAATTGAAGCTATTATTAGACCCTTTAAACTAAACGAAGTAAAACTTGCATTAGTTAAGGAGGGTGTTGGCGGCATGACTGTTGTAAAAGTTTCTGGGTTCGGGCGCCAGAAAGGGCAAACAGAAAGGTACAAAGGATCAGAGTATTCTATCGATATAATCGATAAAATCAAAATTGAAATCATTATAAATGATGACAAAGTAAACACAATTACAGATACAATCATTAAAACTGCTAAAACGGGAGAAATTGGAGATGGAAAAATTTTTATTAGTAATATTGAGCAAGTTATACGGATTAGAACTAATGACTTAAATTCGGATGCTTTATAGTATTTACAGTATTTTTAGACTTGATACTTTTTCACTAAACATGAGATAATATTCATCTAGTGTGTAATTATAATAAAGGTATAATAATAATGGCTAAAAGTAAAGGCGCTCGTATCGTAATAACATTAGAATGCTCTGATAAATCTGTAGACATTTCAGAGAAAAGAAAACCTGGTGTTTTCCGATATACAACTACTAAGAATAGACGAAATACTCCTAACAGGATTGAATTAAAAAAATTCTGTCCTCATCGTAATCGTCATTGTATATTTAAAGAAATTAAGTAGTTATTTATATTATTAAGAATAATCATATTATGGCTGTATATAGAAAAAGAATATCTCCGATTAAACCAACAGAGGCTGTAGATTATAAAGATATAGACCTATTAAGAAAGTTTATCACTGATCAAGGTAAAATTTTACCAAAACGATCAACAGGATTGACCTCCAAGCAACAAAAAAAACTTACTAAAGCTATAAAACAAGCTAGAATACTGTCTTTGTTACCTTTCTTAAATAAAGATTAAATACATATAGCTCATATTAATATTATTCTTTATCAATATTAAAATCCCCCGAAAGTTTATTTAGTATAGAAATTAATTCTTTTTACCATAACTGCTATAAATCAACTATTTATTACAAATTTTTTCACCTTATAGAAATCAATATAATTTGCTATACAGCTAAATCTATAAATAAAGTTCAACCTCTTTTAATTAATTATATTTTATAGTTCATTTAAAAGAGGAGATATCTAGCATAAGTGTATAATCAAAATAATAATTCGAATTAATTTAACTCAAAATCTTTCTTTATAGAGATCTCTTTTTCGGGACTAGATCAAAAGATTGGATTTTATCTTCGGCTTGCCATAGCTGAAATTCCGAAATAAAAATACCACATTCATTCCCAGCAGAAACTTCTTCAACATCTTCTCGAATACGTTTCAAAGATTCTATTCTTCCTTGATAGACTATTTGATCTTCTCTGATAACTTTAATCCAAGAATTTTTTAATAGTTTATTATTGGTAACTTTGCATCCTGCAATCTTTCTATTTGCTAAAGAAAATACTGTACTGACTTCTGCTTCTCCAATTGGGACCTCTGAATATTCAGGGTCAAGTAAGATCTCCATTTTTTCTTTAACATTTTCAATTAATGCATAGATTATTTGATAGTTTTCAATAATTACATTAAGTTTAGCGGCTGCTTGCTTTGCACCTGGAGCAAAATTCGTATTAAAGCCTATTAGACTTGAATTCGTAGTTGAAGCTAACTCTACATCTGTAGCTGTAATTTCACCTGGTAAAATTGATAAAACATTCAGCTGTACTTTACTTTGCGGAAATTGAGATAATGAATCTAAAATTGCCTCTGTTGACCCTTGATTATCTGTTTTAATAATTAGAGTGACTTGCTTATTTTCATATTTAGAATTAGTAGCACTAATAGTATCTAAAGTTATGCGACTATTTAAAGCTTTCTGTTTTTGTGCAATTATTGAGTTATTAGACTCATTTTTAATAGCTTGAAGTTTAGCTTCTTTCTCATTATTAACTGCTAACGCTACTTCACCAGTAGCAGGCACACTTGATAGACCCCAAATTTCTACGACAGAGGATGGTACTGCTGAATCAATTTTTTGTTTGGCACTATTAATTATTGCTCGAATTTTTGCATAGGTTGTTCCAATCACCATGTTATCACCAGTATGTAATGTACCATTCTGTATTAACAGAGTTGCTACAGGTCCATGATATTTATCTAAGTGAGCTTCAACTATTATTCCTTGCGCAAGTAGTGTGGGATCTGCTTGCAAGTTTTCTAACTCTGCTAGCAATATTATTGTTTCTAGTAATTTATCAATATTTGTACCTGTGAGCGAGCTAATAGGAATTACTGGAACTTGCCCCCCTAATTTTTCAGAAACAACATTATAGTTTACTAAATCCTGTTCGATACTATCTATGTTATCTAAATTTTTATCTATTTTAGAAATTGCAACCACAAGAGGAACATTGGCTTTTTGAACATGTTGGATAGCTTCTATTGTTTGAGGTTTAATACCATCATCTGCAGCAATAATAATAATAGCAATATCAGTTAAATTAGCGCCTCTAGACCTCATACTGGTAAACGCTTCGTGTCCCGGAGTATCCAAAAATACAATTTTTTGATTATTTTTTTCGTGATTAAATTCTACCTCATAAGCAGCAATAGTTTGGGTAATTCCACCTACTTCTTTATTCGCATTGTTAGATTTTCGAATATAGTCTAATAGCGTAGTTTTACCATGATCAACATGCCCCATAATTGTCACGACTGGTGGCCGATTTGTATAATTATGCTTATCTATAGTAGTTACAGACTCTAAATTATTGTGATGTTTATCTTCATCACTTTGTTGTCTGGATTGTATTGCTATACCAAAATTTTCAGCTACTGAAGATATAATTGAAGCATCAATAGTTTGATTAATTGTAACTGATATTCCTTTTAAGAATAAGTATTTAATAATATCCGTTTCGGGTATAGAAATTAACTTAGATAGTTCTTGAATAGTCAAAGGATTAAGAATACTAATAGATTCCGGTGGGGAATTGCTTATTATAGTAGGTTGATCTGTGCCTGAAACTACTTGTGTCTTTTTTTTGGGTAGAATTTTGTTATTACTAATAAATTTCTTAGTGGATTCTACTTTAGGTTTAGGCGGTCGCAGCAAAGATATAGCTAAATCTCCTGGGGTCTGAGCCATATTAGAGTTAGAATCTCTAAAATTCTCATCATCATCGTCAATATGAATTTTATTTTTTATTTTTTTTCTTTGTCTATTTTTATTTTTTTTATTATCTAATAGATCATGAGCTTTATTAAAGTTTTTATTTTTTTTATCTATTTTAGGAGGGGAACTTAGCTTTAAATGCTGTTCATTGTTAACAACATCTGTTTCAGATTTATCAATATCCAGATGCAGTAAATTATCATTACTAATAGATTCTAGTCTAATTTTATAGATGAATTGTGGGTTCTTTAAATCCACTATTCTATCATCAGAATTATTACTAGAACTATATGAAGAAGATTTTTTTTCAAAGTTGTGATTATTGGGGAACATGAAAGTTTTTTTATTGTCTAATAGTAATTTTCTACTTTTCGTATACAACTTAACATAAACAAAAATCAGGTAAGTATAATATTAGTATAGAAGAAGTGATATTTGTCATATTAGATCTAATATAACATTAAAGTTCTATTTTGTTATATAAGTTAAAAATTTTTTATTTTGATAAAGAGTTTACCTTAATTTATTGGTATATACTCTATTTATCTACATGATATTATTTTCACAAATTATGGAAATCCTTACTTAGGGTAGCGTTCAGAATAAATTCTTCTCAAGGTTTGAAAAACTTTACAATTAAGTAATAATCGTTAATTACCTCCACGTCAACTATGCCAAGATCTCAAAAAAATGATAATTTTATTGATAAAACTTTTACAGTTTTAGCTGATATTGTATTAAAAATACTACCAACTAGTAAAGAAGAGAAAGAAGCTTTTTCTTATTATCGGGATGGTATGTCAGCACAATCTGAGGGTGAATATGCTGAAGCTCTTGAAAACTATTATGAAGCTTTGAAGTTAGAAGAAGATCCATATGATAGAAGTTACATTCTATACAACATAGGATTGATTTATGCAAGTAATGGAGAATACGTGAAGGCTCTTGAGTACTACCATCAAGGACTAGAATTAAACTTTAAATTGCCTCAAGCTCTTAATAATATTGCAGTAATATATCATTATCAAGGAGTTCAAGCTATTGAAGAGAAAAATATGGAATTGTCTAAACTAATGTTTGATAAGGCTGCACAGTATTGGCAACAAGCTATTAAACTAGCTCCAGATAATTATATTGAAGCTCAGAACTGGTTAAAAACAACAGGTAGAATGAAAAATATACAAGGATACTAATAGATTTAGGCTATAATTATATTAATAAATACTAATTAAAGTAATTTTATCTTAAAAACATATTGTAAGATATATTGCATTAGTCATCTTTTTCAGCTAAATAAAGAAATCGAAATTCAATCTATTGACTATATTAATGAATATAAATAAAAAAATGGTTAGTACAACAAAAAGTACAGGATCTGTTATCCAAATTATTGGACCAGTTTTAGATATTGCATTTCCTAACGGCCAGCTTCCTAAGGTATTTAACGCTTTAAAATTAGAAGGTTCTGAAGGTACTATTACTTGTGAAGTTCAACAACTGCTAGGGGATAATAAAGTAAGAGCTGTATCGATGAGCTCTACTGAAGGATTAAGAAGAGGTGTTGAAGTTATTGATACAGGTGCTCCTATATCTGTCCCAGTAGGAACAGAGACTTTAGGTCGAATTTTTAATGTCTTAGGTGAGCCAGTAGATAATCTCGGACCAGTTAATGCTGAAAGTACTTTGCCTATTCACAGACCTGCACCAGCTTTTACAAAATTAGAAACAAAGCCATCTATTTTTGAGACTGGTATTAAAGTTGTAGATTTATTAGCTCCTTATAGAAGAGGTGGTAAAATCGGATTATTTGGTGGAGCTGGTGTAGGGAAAACAGTATTAATCATGGAACTGATTAATAACATTGCAAAAGCTCACGGCGGAGTATCTGTATTTGGTGGAGTTGGTGAGAGAACAAGAGAAGGAAATGACCTTTACATGGAAATGAAAGAATCTAAAGTAATTAACGAAGATAATTTAAAAGAATCTAAAGTAGCTTTAGTTTACGGTCAAATGAATGAACCTCCCGGAGCTCGTATGCGTGTTGGTTTGACTGCACTAACAATGGCTGAATACTTTAGAGATATTAATAAGCAAGACGTTTTATTATTCATTGATAATATTTTCCGGTTTGTTCAAGCAGGGTCTGAAGTATCTGCTTTATTAGGGCGTATGCCATCTGCGGTTGGTTATCAACCAACTCTAGCAACAGAAATGGGTGCTCTGCAAGAAAGAATTACTTCAACCACAGAAGGGTCTATTACATCTATTCAAGCGGTTTACGTCCCAGCTGATGATTTAACTGATCCAGCTCCTGCAACTACGTTTGCGCATTTAGATGCTACAACAGTGCTATCTAGAAACCTAGCTGCAAAAGGTATCTATCCTGCTGTTGATCCATTAGATTCTACATCAACAATGTTACAGCCTGGAATTGTAGGAACTGAACATTACTCTACTGCCCAAGAAGTAAAATCCACTCTTCAACGTTATAAAGAACTACAAGATATTATTGCTATTCTAGGGCTTGATGAACTTTCCGAAGAAGATAGACAAACTGTGTCAAGAGCCAGAAAAATTGAAAGATTTTTATCTCAGCCATTTTTTGTGGCCGAAGTTTTCACTGGTTCTCCAGGAAAATATGTATCTCTAGAAGATTCAATTAAAGGATTCCAAATGATTCTAAAAGGTCAATTGGACGATTTACCAGAACAAGCTTTTTACTTAGTTGGGGATATTGATGAAGCTATACAGAAAGCTGAGAGTATAAAGGATTAATATAATTAATAATGACTTTAAATATCAGAATTATCGCACCTGATCGTACTGTTTGGGATGCAGAAGCCCAAGAAATCATTTTACCAAGTAGCACAGGTCAACTTGGTATTTTAACAGGTCATGCACCTTTACTTACAGCTCTAGATATTGGAGTAATGAGAGTCAGAGTAGATAAAGAATGGATGCCAATCGTCTTGATGGGCGGATTCGCAGAAATTGAAAATAATAAACTTACAATATTAGTAAATGGAGCAGAAGAGGCTAGTCAAATTGATTTAACTGAAGCAGAAAATAATTTGGAAGCAGCCACTCAATTACTGAGCAAAGCTTCCTCGAATAAAGAAAAGATCGAGGCAACTCAAAATATAAGAAAAGCTCGAGCTCGAGTACAAGCTGCAACAGCAGTAATTGTATAGAAAATTATGTATTGAAGATAATATAAGATAAACCCTGACAACAGTTATTAAAATAATTGTTGTCAGGGTTTATCTTATATTATCTTCAATACATAATTAGATTAACTTAAGCCAGAACAAATATAATCAAAATATAGTCCCATTTCTTTACCTGCATCTGGTCCAACTAAGCTAATTGTTACTTCTTTCATAGCTAGAATAGCTTGGATGGTAGCACCAATAGGAACACCCAACGAGTTATATGTTTCTTTTAATCCATTAAGTACACGCTCTTCTAAAATAGAAGGATCGCCCGCTAACATTCCATAAGTAGCATAACGTAAATAGTAATCTAGATCACGAATACATGCAGCATAGCGTCTAGTTGTATACATATTACCACCAGGGCGAGTAATATCTGAGTATAATAGAGACTTAGCTACAGATTCTTTAATAATTGTTGCTGCATTAGCTGCAATAGTAGCAGCAGCTCTTACTCGTAGTTCACCTGTTTGAAAGTAACCTCTTAGTTTTTCAACAGAACTATCATCTAAATATTTACCTTGAACGTCCGCTGCATTAATAACAGAAGTAATTGCGTCTTGCATAACTTTTAAAAATTCCTTAATTTTAAATATTGGGGACAATGGGTATATTGAAAAATAACCAGTGTCCTAAGCAATGCAATATTACTGCATTGCACCTAAAGTATAGTCAAAGTAAAAACCAGCTTCTGCTGAATCTTCCCCAGCAAGAAGTGCACAAGCTACACTTTTCATACACTTAACCCCTTCAGCAACTCCAGAAATTGGTGTACCTAAAGAGTTATACATTTCTTTAACACCAACTAAGCCAATTTCTTCGATTGGAGTTACATCACCTGCGACTATTCCGTAAGTTACTAAACGAAGATAATAATCTAGATCTCTAAGACAAGTAGCTGTCATTTCTTCACCATAAGCATTACCACCTGGGGAAACAACATCAGGTCGTTTTTGAAATAGTTGCTGACCACCCTGTTTAACAATTCGTTCACGATTATCTGTTAAAATTTGAGCTATTCTTAGCCGGCGTTGACCTGAAAGAACAAAACTTTTGATCCTGTCTAATTCACCTGGACTCAAATATCTTGCTTCTGCATCTGCATTTACAATTGACTTTGTAACGATACTCATGGATAAAACTCCTGTAATGCTTTTTAAAAAAAGCTTAATACTAATTATTTATGATATACCTCAGATAATATCTAACCTGTTAAAAAGTTTTACGATACACATCTGTAAATGATATATATACCAAACTGAATATTAAGGTAAGTACTAAAACAATAAAGCTTAATACATTATTAAAATTACTGGTTACCAAGCACTTTTTTAAAACTAGGTACAACAATTGATAGGTCTTGCTTAGTTAATCTATTATACAAAGTTTCTGTATTAGGAAAATTAGCAGCAGGTAAAGTTGGGAATCTTCTATATGGGACAGTTGTTGTGCCATATACTGAATCATATTCAGCACTATTAACTAGAGTATCAACAAATGCAGATAAACCTTTTGAAGCTAAAATTTGATTAAGGAATCTTATTTCAGCTTGGTTATTTGGAGCTCGTCCAAGTATATGCTTTGTGCCTAATTCTATAACTTTTGTGTTTGGGTATGGTTGATAGAATTCTTTACCATACAATTCAGATAATGCTAACTGTTTTACTAGTTCTTTAACATTAATCTGCTTGTTTAAGAAAGAAGCTTCTATGTCTAAAAATTCTCCACCAATACTGAATGAATTAAGATCCCTCTCAAAAATTTGACGATACGCGGCTCTCAGAGCTTGTTCTAGAACTTCTTGTGAACTGTCTGGATTAACTTCAAATATTACAGATTGATCTCTTAAAGCCGTAACTCCTTGAGCAATCCGAGATTGAATATCATTACTGCTACGTATTTCCTTCACTTCACCAAGCTCAACAAATCTAGCAGATCTACTACTAATGACTTTTTTAAATTTCTGATTAATAATTCCTGGTCTTAAACTTCTTAGAGCAATACCCGCTGGCGTAGTATATCTTTCATATGGAACAACATTATCTCCAAAAGTTTCGATATACTCGGAACTATCAATTATTGCATCTATAACTTGATAATATCCTTGCTTGTATGCAATATCAAAATATTTATTTATTTCTTGACGACCATATGTAGGTCGACCCAATAAACGATTATGAATATATTCAATCGCTTTGCAAATATATAAAGGTTCCCAATAAAGAGATCTAAATATACTCGATTTTGCGAGTTGTCTAACAAATTCTCGAACTGTAATCTGACCGTCTTGCAATTGGCTCTCAATAGGTTTGAGAATTAATTTTTCTTCCTGGTATACGTCTCGACCAAAAACTCTTAGATAAGCAACTTTGGTAATAACCTCAACTGAATTGTCAAACTCTGAGGATAAATTTGTTGTCGCTAATGCATTAGATAATTTGAAAATTTTTGGTCCTAAAGAACCAGCGGATTTAGGTCTTACCTGTGGATTACTAATTTGGTTGTATATACCAGGTCCTCGTCTTACTAAAATTCTTCTAGTATCTTTACCGAATAAAGCTTGTCTTTTCCTTGGATCTTTATTCTCCTTAGGAAAAATAGCTCCGAATTGAATAGATAATGGATCATTACCTGTTCCGTAAGGATGTTGATCTGGTAGTGATTGCTTATAATCACTAAATAGAGTTATAAATTGGGGTACTTTACGGAAAGGGGCACTATAGTTTAGCAAATCTATTTGAGGACCCCAATTTCGACATTCTTGTGGTTCTTCACCCAGGTTTCTAAGATAAGGAACTGTCTCTTCGCCAAAATAATCTGTATATTCAGTTGAATTCAAAATCGCATTAACAAGTCCACTTAATCCTGTAGCAGATAGAATTGCAAAATATTTTTGAAATTCTTCTAAAGAACTCGGACCTCTTCCTAAGAAATGCCTAAACGCTAATTCTAATGCTCTACTATTTACGAAAGGCTCATAGAACTGCTTTCTATAAATACTAGAAATACCTAAAGAACGAATAAATTCTTTAATTGAAATTTGACCATTTTTTACTTGAGATTCTAAATTTGATAATGAAAGATCATATGCTTTAGCAATATCTCTTTCAAAAATTTGTCTATAACAAGCTTTAATTACTGTATTCTTTTCATCAGCCGATAAACTAGACTTCATTACAAATCGAGGTGTTGAAACACCAGCCTGAGCATATGTTTGAGGAAGACGTAATCCTTGAAGATCACCGGATTCTCTTTTTCTTAATTTATCAGTTAAAGATGGGGCTTCAAACTCAGCAATAACAACATTAAAGTATTCTCTAACTAAATCTTGGCCTTTAATATCTTCTTCAAATATTGCTAAAGCAGTCCTTCTCATTTCTCTTAGTGCAACAATTGCTGCCGCACTTGAACAAGCATTATCAATTAGTTCTCTTAAACCTCTAATATTCACAGACAAAATATTAGGATCACCTGAAACAATTGCATATGTTAAGTATCTCAAGAACCAATCTAAATCTCTAAGAGATTTCCTCATTCTTGTAGTCCCATATCGCAGAACATTGATAGGCTTAAAGCCGGGCGGTGTTGCACCTCCGGCATTAAATAATGAGCGGAAACTTTGCCCAAAATCACCCTGAATATTCCCAGAAAGCTCATTGATTTTATCCTTAGAGCTTTGATCTCCAGCAATAATAACAGCTGCTTGTGGTCTTTCTAAATAAGAAATTGCTGAGCCACCTACAAATATTTTATCTGCAGCTCGCGCAACAAGAATATTTGCATTTTTAGTTAAGATATCTGCAACTTCTAATCTTTTTTGGCCAGAATTTAAAAAGGAAACTAATTGATTTAATTCACCAAGCTGTAAAAATCGATCTTGCTGCTCTGCTTGAGTAATTGTCAAAATTGAGGCAGTCCGATAAAGCTGGGGGCGTGCTAATGGGCTTCCACCGCTTGCTTTGATACTCATTACTTTATTTATCTCCTTGACTTAACTTATATTACTTACAAACTAATACAAATAACTTTTTATACTTTTATGTACGCATATTATTTTTCTATAGTATTAGGTACTAATACTTATAGTACATATACTCTTTCAACTACCTTCTATAACTACAAACTTTGTAATACTTCTATTAACATTTATAGAAAATTGGAGAATCAATAATCTCTTTCATGTTTACCTAAGATGAATACAGTATTGATATTAAATAAAGTATACTAAATAAATTGCATAGATCGTAAGATAAAATATTTATTCTACGAAAGTTAGTCAATGAAGTGAATTATAAAACAGTCAATGATTGTAAAATTATTCTTCTATTTGATTCATTTCGGCTAGTTTTATATTTTCTTTAAAATAAACAATCTTAATGAGCACTTTGTATGAATTTAGAACCAAGAAATAATCTTTTAGCTAATATAAATTTAGCTAATATGAATAAGAAAAAAGAAGACTTGCCTGAAAATGATATACCAATGTCTATCACTGAACATTTAGAAGAATTAAGACAGAGAACTTTATTTGTATTCCTCTTTTTCTTATTTGCCTCTACAATCAGTTTCACACAAATTAAAATAATCGTTGAAATACTTCAAGCTCCAGCAATAGGTATAAAATTTTTACAGTTAGCTCCCGGAGAATATTTTTTTTCATCTATTAAAGTGGCAATTTACTGTGGTATTGTTGCAACAACTCCTTTTGGCGTATATCAAATAATACTATATATATTACCGGGTCTTACAAGAAAAGAGAGAAAGATTATTTTACCGATTTTAATTGGTTCAATAATCCTTTTTATAGTAGGAGGCATATTTGCTTACTTTATTTTAGCTCCAGCAGCGTTAACATTTTTAATTAGTTACGGCGCTGATATAGTGGAACCTCTATGGTCCTTTGAACAATACTTTGATTTTATTTTACTTCTTTTATTTAGTACTGGGTTAGCTTTTGAAATTCCTATTATACAGCTATTATTAGGCATATCTGGAATAGTGTCTGCCAATCAAATGTTACAAGCATGGAGATATATTATTATTATCTCAACAATTATTGGAGCTATTTTAACACCTTCAACAGATCCAATTACACAGCTAATTATGTCCTCAGCTGTCTTAGCGCTTTATTTTAGTGGAGTTATTGTACTATTTCTGTTAAAAAAGTGAAAAATAATAATTTATTGAAATTAAATTAAGAAATTTAATTATCGATTATGGTAATCTATATCAACGTAAAAAGTAATTTATTGCAAGTTTTATTTATATACGGACTTATTCATTATATAGTTATAACAGTAAGTCTAATTAATAGTTTTTTATACTTAATTAAAGTAATAACTCTTAATTCTTTTGGCAGAAAAATCTGTCTTAATATTTTATCCAAAAAACAGAAAAATGAAGCTAAATAGTCTAATTAACTTAATTCAAAAGTCCATATGTTCTTGCACGCTTTTATTAATTATTTTAAATATTATTTGTATTGCACCTAATCCTAGTAATGCATTTCCTATTTATGCGCAACAAGCTTATGAAAACCCTAGAGAAGCAACGGGTAGAATAGTTTGCGCAAATTGCCATTTAGCTCAAAAACCGGTAGAAATTGAGGCACCTCAGGCAGTATTACCTAATACTGTATTCGAGACTATTGTGAAAATTCCATATGACAGTAATGCTAAGCAAATTTTAGGTAACGGGAGTAAAGGCGGGTTAAATGTTGGAGCTGTTGTTATATTACCAGAAGGATTTAAACTGGCTCCAGCTAATAGATTGTCTGCTGAATTGAAAGAAAAAACAAAAAACTTATATATTCAGCCATATAGTACGAAACAAAGCAATATTTTAGTAATTGGACCTATTCCCGGTGACAAAAATAGAGAAATAGTGTTTCCAATACTTTCGCCTGATCCAGCTAAAGATAAACAAGCTCATTTTTTCAAATATCCAATATATGTTGGAGGTAATAGGGGGAGAGGCCAACTTTATCCAACAGGGGATAAAAGTAATAATAATATTATCTCTGCATCAAGTAGTGGTAAAATCAATAAAATTGAAGCTCTTGAAAAAGGTGGTTTCGTAGTTCACATAGTTAATGGTAAAGATTTAGAGACAACTCAAAATATTCCAGCAGGTATAGAGTTAAAAGTGAAAGAAGGTGATACTATTCAATTAGATCAAGCTTTAAGTCAAGATCCGAATGTCGGTGGTTTTGGTCAAAATGAAACAGAAATTGTTCTGCAAAGTCCAAATAGAATTAAAGGAATGATTGCCTTCTTTTTCGTAAGTGTATTGGCACAAATCTTCTTTGTTTTAAAGAAAAAACAGTTCGAAAAAGTTCAAGCAGCAGAAATGAACTTTTAGTTCAAAATAATACTGGCACTTACTATAAGTAAAGTGTACAAAGCTTTACTAACAGCATGTACCAGTTTTTATATTAGGTAGTTAACATCTTTGAAGAATTCATTAGATTTTTAACAGCATTTATAATTTGATCAGGCTGAATGACTGTCGCTTGCTCTAAACTACCATTGTATGGTGTTGGTATATCTTGCGAAGATAATCTAACTACAGGAGCATCTAGTTCATCAAAGAGATATTCATTAATTTGTGCAATTAGCTCTGCTCCTATTCCGGCTGTCTTCATACACTCTTCCACAATTAAAACTCTATGTGTTTTCTTTACAGATACAGATATTGAATCTATATCTAATGGTTTCAAAGAAATTAAATCTAATACTTCTGGGTCATAGCCGTTTTCCAGTAAAGTTGGCAATGCTTGAATAACATGATGCCTCATTCTAGAATAGGTCAGTATCGTAATATCCTTCCCTTTTCGGACTATTTCCGCTTTATTAAGAGGTAACAGATACTCATCATCTGGGATTTCTTCTTGTAAATTATACAGCAGTACATGCTCAAAAAATACAACAGGATTATTATCTCGAATTGCTGATTTAAGTAACCCTTTAGCATTATAAGGTGTTGAGCAAGCAACTATCTTTAATCCAGGTATAGCTTGAAAATAGGCTTCTAATCTTTGAGAATGTTCTGCTCCTAATTGTCTACCAACTCCTCCAGGCCCTCTAATGACTAGCGGTAAGGTGAAATTACCTCCAGAGGTGTAGCGTAACATGCCCGCATTATTAGAGATTTGATTAAATGCTAATAGTAAAAAGCTCATATTCATACCTTCAACAATTGGTCTCAGTCCTGTTATAGCTGCACCAATTGCCATACCAGTAAAACTATTTTCTGCTATTGGTGTATCTAGAACCCTCAAATCACCATATTTACTATGCAAGTCTTTAGTTACTTTATACGAACCACCATAGTGACCAACATCTTCACCTATTACACAAACAGTTGCATCTCTCTCCATTTCTTCATCTGTTGCCGCTCTTAAAGCGTCGAACATAAAAATTTTATTCATGTTAGTATTTAGTTTTACAGTTTCACAGATATGTAATTTTAATTATCTGCAAAAAGATAACGTTTAAGTTCTTTGATATCAGGCTCTGGGCTAGAGATTGCAAATTGCACTGATTGTTCTAGGTCTTTTTTAACAGTACTTTGAATATCATTCAATTCATTTAAATCAGCTATTTGATTGTCTAATATATATTGTTTAAGTTTTTTAATTGGATCTCGCGCAACCCAAGCTTCTTTTTCTTGCCTTGAACGTAATTCATCAGGATCTGCAAGAGAATGACCTCGGAATCGATATGTGAGCGCTTCTATTAGTGTAGGGCCCAGACCTTGTCTTGCTCGTTTTACTGCTTGTTCTGCAACCTGCCTAACAGCTAGTACATCCATACCATCGACTTCAATTCCTGGTAAACCAAAAGCTTCTGCTTTTTTATGTATTTCCGGGATTGATGAAGAACGATGGTGAGCCATCCCGATGGCCCATTGATTATTTTCAACAACAAATATAATAGGAAGCTTCCATAGAACTGCCATATTTAAACATTCAAAAAATTGCCCGTTATTAGTTGTGCCATCACCGAAAAAACAAGCTGTTACTCTCAATTCTCCTGGCTCTTTTAATACTTGCTGTCTATAAATACTCTGAAAGGCAGCTCCTGTTGCAACTGGTATACCTTCAGCAATGAATGCAAATCCGCCTAGAAAATTGTGAGGGGCAGAGAAAATATGCATTGATCCACCTCGTCCCTTACTACAGCCAGTTTCTTTTCCAAATAACTCGGCCATTACATTTTTAGAAGGTACACCTTTGCTTAGAGCATGAACATGGTCCCGATAAGTGCTACAGACATAATCTGTTGAATTTAATAACTTAATTACGCCCGTAGATACAGCTTCTTGACCATTATAAAGATGAACAAAGCCAAACATTTTGCCTTTGTAATACATCTGAGCACAGATATCTTCAAAATTTCTACCTAATAACATATCCTCATATAAAACTAATAAATTATTCTTATTAAGATTTATCTGATTATAATTAGTCAGTGGCAATTGAACTTTTTTAGGATAACTCATAATTTATAAAGCAACCTCTCATCTAATTATATTATATATAGGGATTTTTCAGCCAAAGTTATTAAAAGAAAGTACAAAAATAATTTCATACGCTTCTTGCTCAAACCTCTGATAATTACTCCAAACTAGCTTAGTATATCAAATTAACTTTGCTTATACTACAGATGTTTAAAACTTAGATCAAAGATATTTATATAGTATTAGAATAATAGTTAAAATGAATATAAATATAAGCAAATAGAATACTCTTTCAAAAAATGACTATTATTAATAGTAAAATACTTAATATTTCTATATATTCTTAAATAAATGGCTTCATCATCTTTATTTCATCCTGTCGAAAAAGAATTATACAGTCTGGAACATAATCTTAAAGCTGTAGCAGGAACACGTCATCCAATTTTGTATGCAGCTGCAAAACATCTTTTCGAAGCTGGAGGAAAACGGTTAAGACCTGCTTTGGTACTTTTGGTAGCTAAAGCAACATCCGAAAATCAAAGTATTCATTCTGGTCAAAGAAGATTAGCTGAAATTACTGAAATTATACATACTGCCAGCTTAGTACATGATGATGTTATAGATGAATGCACAACAAGGAGAGGTGGGAAAACTGTACATAATTTATTTAATACTAAAATTGCTGTGCTAGCTGGAGATTTTCTTTTTGCACAATCTTCTTGGTATTTAGCTAACATTGAAAACTTAGAAGTTGTAAAAGCAATTTCCAAAGTTATTACAGATTTTGCAGAAGGGGAAATAAGACAAGGGCTAGTTCATTTTGATCCGAGTATTTCAATAGATGCTTATATTGAAAAATCTTTTTATAAAACAGCTTCATTAATCGCTGCAAGTTGTAGAGGCGCAGCTATGTTGAATAATTCAAATCCTCAAATGCATAATGATCTATATTTATATGGTAAACATATGGGTCTAGCATTTCAGATTATGGATGATGTTCTAGATGTAACAGGGTCTACTAGTAGTTTAGGTAAACCAGCTGGCGCAGATCTGGTAAATGGTAATTTAACATCACCGATACTTTTTGCACTAACACAGGAACAGGAGTTAAACTCTTTGATACAAAGAGAATTTTGTAACGAGACTGATATAGCTTTAGCATTATTTTTAATAAAAAAAAGTGGAGGCATTACTAAAGCTAAAGACTTAGCAAAAGAACAGGTGCAGGCAGCACTATACTGCCTACAATTTTTACCAAAATCTACACCTGTATCTAGTTTAAAAGAGTTAACACATTTCATAATCACAAGATTATCATAGAATACTTGCTAGGACTAAAAATGTTTCAACTAATTTTTTACTGTTTCTAAAATAGTTTGAAAAGTCTTAATATCGTTACTCGCTAGCTGTGCTAGCATTTTACGATTTAATGCAATGTTATCTTTTTTTAATGCACTAATAAAAGTACTATAATTCATCCCTTGACTGTGCGTAGCTGCGTTGATTCTAGTTATCCAAAGGCGACGAAAATCTCTTTTCTTTCTTTTGCGACCAACATAGGAATATCTTAAAGCTTTAAGGACTTGCTGTTTTGCTGTTCTAAATAAAGAATTATGTGCTCCCTTAAATCCTTTAGCAAGCTTAAATATTTTAGCTCTTCTTTTTTTTGCTACATTGCCTCTTTTAACTCTACTCATAAAATATTACTTGAAATTAAATTACGTATGATTATTATGTCTAAATAATTTTTAATTATAAATAAGGTAAATTAATAGAGATGTTTTTCACATCTCTAGAATCGACTTTACATGTAGAAGAAAGATGCCTTCTTTGTTTTGAAGACTTCTTTTGAAGTAAATGACTTTTTGAAGCTTTATGTCGAAGAAATTTTCCCGATGAAGAAACTTTAAATCTTTTTGCGATTGCTTTTGATGTTTTTAGCTTGGGCATATTATCAACTTTTAATGATTAACAAAAGTATGAAAAGTCTAATGGTATCAGACTTCTCAATACTTAAGATAATCTTAACACAAATTAATTTACTTAATATAAAAATTTGCTGAAACAGTTTCTAGATAATCGCAAAAATTTAATCCGCATTAGCTAGAGCTGACTTAGATTTTGATCTAAATTTTTGCACAGTATTTATAATTAGCATTGTTACTATTTTCAGCAGACTGGAATTTAATTCTTCAAACATTTTCATATTTAAAGTAAAAGAAATATTAGCTTCTGCAACAATATTTTGAATCTGATCATTGGATAAAGGAATTGAGTCTAGAGCCGATCTATACTTATTCTTAAAAATTTTATCATCTTCTATTTTATCAAAATCATAAAATTTGGTACCTTTGTCATCAGAGAGATTCATTGCTCCCCTAGCTATTTTTTTTAAGATTTGACCACCTGATAAATCTCCAAGATAACGTGTATAAGCATGTGCAACTAATAATTCTGGCTGTTTATTACCGAGACTATGAATCCTATTAACGTATACTATGGTTGCAGGTGACGGTTCAATAATATTTAACCAATCTGATCCATAATAATAATTTAGATCCTCCGCTAAACTACTCTTTCTATTTAATTCTGTAAAATATATTGGTTTGATAGCCGGATGGTTTTTATTGGATGTTATCTCTTCCTCTATAGCACAATAAACAAAATACAGATTGGCTACTAATTTACGATATGAATTCTTATCTACAACTCCTCCTAAAAAAGATTTAACAAAACTGACATTTTCTGCCATACTATGTGACTTTGTTGTACCTTCTCTTAGGGCATTCGCTAAGCTGTTAACCATAATATTAATTTTCCATGTTAGAAGATAACTAAGCTCTTTTGTAGATAGTTATGTTATCTATATATTTATTTGATACTCATTAGGCAGCAGCAAAATAATTTTTGGATTTTATTGGATCTGGATTCATTGTTCTATCACCAGGCTTCCAATTCGCTGGGCATACTTCATCTGGATGAGCTTGAACATATTGAATAGCTTGTAGAACTCTTAAAGTTTCTTCCACACTCCTACCGAATTCAAGATTATTAATTGTAGAGTATTGAATTACACCTTTGGGATCGATGATAAACAATCCTCTTAGAGCTACACCGTCACTATTAAGAACATTATAAGCAAGGCTAATTTCTTTTTTTAAGTCTGATACTAAAGGATATTCAAGATCACCTAATCCTCCAGATTCTCTATCTGTTTGTAACCAAGCTAAATGAGAGTATTCACTATCAACTGAAACACCTAAGACTTCTGTATTCAGTTCAGAAAAAGCAGAATATTTATCACTAAATGCTGTAATTTCTGTAGGGCAAACAAAAGTAAAATCTAAAGGATAGAAAAATAAGATAATATACTTATTTTTAAAATCAGATAATTTTATCGTTTTAAATTCTTGGTCATAAACAGCTGTAGCTGAAAAGTCAGGTGCTATCTGACCTACTCGAAGACAATGTTGTCCTGAAATCATTAATGTTGTCCAGAAGAATTAATATAATTTTGTTATTTAATAAATAATTATATAACAAAATTTAGTATATATGAAAATGATGTTAGTCTTTTTAAAATTATTAAACCTACGAATTATATAATAGCAATAGTTTATAGCGGGGAATGGATTTGAACCATTGACCTTCGGGTTATGAGCCCGACGAGCTACCAGACTGCTCTACCCCGCGAATATACAGAATCATATTAGTCTATCTATAGAAGTAAAAGCAAATATAATTTTTATTTTAGAAATAAAAAAATAAGACAACGGGAGCACTCATCATTAAACTTAAAAAATATAAAGTATTTTTTATTTTATTTAACAAAGGAAAAACTTCATACAACCCAATAAATCGATCTTTCAAAAGTATTTCGGACGGCTTAACCCATATTTGTCCATCATACCAGCCTGACTCCTCGTAAAATACAGTAGCACTCATTAATCTCTTAACAACATAAGACCATCCTAGATATAGTCTAATTAAAATAAAAGCTGTTATTAAACTGGAAGTAATAAACTCTGAAAAGAAAAATTTTAAAGGTAGTTTAGTTATTGGAAAGATTGACAGTAAGATTGGACTCACTAAAAAACAACTTACAATAAGCGTAATGGTAATTTTCTTATTATACGAACTACTACTCAAGGTTGGCCAGCAAAAAAACCAAGAATCTTTCAAAGAATTATATTCATTAACTGGCTGCTGATCAAGAGGTACAGGACACTGATTATTATATAAATTCATTGAAGTTAAAAGTTATTATTCCAAAAATTTATTGATCAAAATTAAATAGAAATTTAATTAATTGCAAGCATAGTAGTGAATAACAAATAAAAAATCAGTAAAAGCCAGGTAACTTTATTTAACGTATTTTGAGTGCTACGAGTATTACTGAAAAACTGATTTTGAGACCCTATATTCCCTAAACCTTCAGATTTAGGGTTATGTATTAAAATAGTAAAAATCAACGTAATGGTTGATATGTACCAAGAAAATTTTAAAATTTGTTCCATTTTGAAAAAGTTAATAAAATAGCGTGAAGACAATCATTTTAAAAATTTTGATTGTCTTATTACATTAAATAATATTTACTCACCTTGTACTTTTAACAGTAAAAACCCGACTGCTAATCCTACTAGAACCAAAACAGCACTTAAAACAGCACTTTCTACAATCTCTCCGCCCATTTTTAGTCCTCCTTACTATTTAAAAATTTTCAAAAACTTATCTTTTACACTATTTAAAATCCATTTCTTCCCCAAACTACCATTGCAATAGAAAATGTAAACATTGCCATTAAAGCTGCCCAACCTAAACTTAAAATATCCATAATTTATAATATCCTTAAAAATAAAATCTCTCTTACTTAAACTATAATATTCTTAATATTAAGAATATCATTATATAATAAGCTAATTATAACAGAGTACTACTTAATTCTTATTTTTAATGTATTTAAATAAGATTGAATTTCGAAAATAGGCTAAATACATATTTAGTCTTTGCATTTTTATTTCAGTCCTACTCTATTATACTTATTAAATATTAGTATATATATACAATTAACTGTAAGAGATTTTTTAATACGAGTCATCATATGAATTTATATACAAATTAGTAGTACATCTAACAGTAATCTGATTCACATTATAAAAAGGAATTGATTGATTCAAATATGCAAACAACTATACAGAAAGAACAAATATCTAATAAAGAAACTTTATTAACGCCAAGATTCTATACTACAGACTTTGAAGAAATGGCTAGTATAGATATTTCTGAAAATGAAGAAGACTTTTTTGCGATTTTAGAAGAATTTAGAGCAGATTATAATAGCGAGCACTTTATTAGAGATGAAGAATTTAATCAATCTTGGTCTAATTTAGACGATAGAACAAAATCTTTATTTATTGAATTTTTAGAACGCTCTTGTACAGCCGAATTTTCAGGCTTTCTACTTTATAAAGAATTATCTCGTAAATTGAAAGATAGCAATCCAATCATCGCTGAATGCTTTTTGTTAATGTCAAGAGATGAGGCTCGTCATGCTGGATTCTTGAACAAAGCTATTGGAGATTTTAATCTATCATTAGACTTGGGCTTTTTAACCAAAAGTCGAAAATACACTTTCTTTTCTCCTAAATTTATTTTTTATGCAACATATTTATCAGAGAAAATCGGTTACTGGCGCTATATTACTATTTACCGTCATTTAGAACAGCATCCGGAGCATCGTATTTATCCTATTTTTAAATTTTTTGAAAACTGGTGTCAAGACGAAAATCGTCATGGAGATTTTTTTGCAGCATTACTAAAATCACAGCCTCATTTTTTAAATGACTGGAAAGCAAAACTGTGGTGCAGATTTTTCTTACTTAGTGTATTTGCAACAATGTATCTAAATGACTTTCAAAGAATTGATTTTTATAATGCTCTAGGTTTAGATTCTAGACAATATGATATGCAAGTAATTAGAAAAACTAACGAAAGTGCTGCTAGAGTTTTCCCTGTTGCACTAAATGTCGATAATCCAAAATTTTTCAAGTATTTAGATATTTGTGCTTGTGATAACAGAGCTTTAATTGATATTGATAATCAAAATTACATATCTATTGTAAAAGCTTTTATGAAAATACCTTTGTATATATCTCTTATGATTAATTTAATTAAAATTTATTTAATTAAACCAATAGATTCGAAAGCTGTATGGAATACGGTCCGATAGCTAATAGATAGAAAAGATAAATATAATTATATATTGAGCCTAGAATAACAACACCCAACTATATAAAGAATATAGCTTGGGTGTTCTTTACTTTCTACAACTTTAGTTAAGAACTTACTTTCTCTTTTGCTTCATACATAACTTCTAAAGTGATTAGGTTTTTAGAGCAATCACGAGCAAATTTTTCAGTATTTCTTTTTACTTTTCCTCTAACAAAGCCTGGTATTTTACTTAATTCTTTTTGAGCTTCATCTGACCAGTTAATGCTTTCATCAGCGGAGATACCCACACTTAATGCTTCTGTAGTATCATGGCCACCAAATATTTCAAGTAGATGATCTTCCATTCCTAAAGTAAAAGAATTATAAACTAAGTCTGCAATTTGATTTGTGCCTTCATATCCTAAAAATGGACGATAGCTTAATGGGAAATTTTGAATATGCACAGGAGAAGAAATAACACCACAAGGGATATTTAATCGTTTACCAATATGGCGTTCCATTTGTGTTCCAAAAATTGCAGCAGGTTCTGTTTTCGCTATTAAATCTCCAATAAGACCATGATCATCTGATATTATTACTTCATCACAAAATCCTTGAACTTGTTGCTTAAACCATTCTTCATCATATTTGCAATAAGTTCCAGACCAAGCAACATGTATACCCATTTCTTGATGCAAAATTCTAGTCATTGCAGCAGCGTGAGTTGCATCTCCAAATACAATTGCTTTTTTACCTGTTAAATTTTGACAATCAATTGATCTAGAAAACCATGCTGATTGTGAAATAAATCTAGTTTGTTCATCTATATACTTTTCATAATCTACGTTTGCCCCTAAAGAGTTTATGAGCTTCTGAATAGACCTAATACATATGGCTGTCTGAACAATACCCATTGGGGTTATATCAATATAAGGTATATTAAATTCTTTTTCGAGGTACTTAGCTGTCATTAGCCCCGTTTCTCGGTAAGGAACAAAATTGAACCAAGCAGATGGTAATTCTTTTAAATCGTGAACAGAAGCGTTTTCAGGTATGACTTGATTGATTTCTATGTCTAAATCATTAAATAATCTTTTTAATTCTGAAATATCGTGTTGATTATGGAATCCTAAACTAACAGCTCCAATAATATTAACCGATGGCTTGGCAGTCTTTTGGGTTAAAACATTATTATTAAATTTAGCTTTATCTATATAAAAAGCAACAATTTGTTCAAGGGTCCTATCACTAGCTTGAAGCTCGTTAACTCTATAATGATTTACATCAGCTAATAAAACATCGGCTTCTGTTTCTATAGATGCTCTACTTACAAAATTTTGTAAATCTTCCTGTAAAATGCTAGAGGTACAAGTTGGTGTTAATATAACTAAATCAGGCTTATCTTCTCTATCTTTTCTTGTGATATTTTCTACTACTTTTTCTTGTGAACCTCTAGCTAATACATGGCGATCTACTACGCTAGCTGTAACAGGCGTAAAATCCCTATCACGTTCAAGCATTGAACGCATCACATTAAAGTAATCGTCGCCAAGAGGTGCATGCATAATTGCATGAACTTTTTTAAACGAACTAGCAACTCTCAAAGTTCCGATATGCGCTGGGCCTGCATACATCCAATAAGCTAATTTCATATTAAATTTCCCCGTGATTTATTTAAATATAGTAATACTTTTAGATTTAACTAACAAATGAAAGTCACTCATATATTCTTACTCTGTAATGATTGTTAATATTTTAAGATAAGACTGTTAATAATAGATAGTCACACTAGAAATTCAAACTAGTAATATGCGGATCTCTAAAGTAAAGATTTCTTGCAGTTATAGTTTTTATTCAAGTAAACATGTAAAAATTGTACTATATATAAATGTATTATATATAAACTTTTTTTACTGAATATTGGTAATGCCAGATACAATTAACTTAAATATGCCTTCCCCAACGTTTGGCGGAAGCACTGGCGGTTGGTTAAGGGCCGCAGAAGTAGAAGAAAAGTATGCAATAACGTGGACCGGTAAGAATGAAAGTAAGTTTGAAATGCCAACCGGTGGCACTGCAACTATGAGAAATGGAGAAAACTTGCTGTATTTAGCTAAAAAAGAACAATGTTTAGCTTTAGGTACTCAATTAAAAGGGAAATTTAAAATCTCTGATTATAAAATTTACAGAGTATTTCCAAATGGAGAAGTACAATATTTACACCCTAAAGACGGCGTATTTCCAGAGAAAGTTAATGCAGGGAGAACTAGTATAAATAGTGTTGGACACTCTATTGGAAAAAATGTTAATCCTATAAACGTAAAGTTTACTAATAAAGGCACATACGATTAACAAATATAAAACCTAGACATAAAACAACTTTTATATAGTCTAGGTTTTTGATAACATATATTATCAAGATGGAAAGGTGGTCGAGTGGTTGAAGGCGTCTGATTTGAAATCAGTTGAACTAATTACGGTTCCGTGGGTTCGAATCCCACCCTTTCCGGTCCCGATAAGTTAGTTTGATATTTTTGGTGAGCCAAATTATACACTGATAGTATTAAGTTTTGATTTAATAAAATCCACTACCTCAGAAAGATTTGAAATTTTTTCTGCATCCTCATCAGGAATTTCAATTGCAAATTTTTCTTCGATTGCCATTACTAACTCTACTGTATCTAAGGAGTCTGCGCCAAGATCGCTTGAAAAGTTAGCTTCTCTAGTTACTATTGTTTTTTCAATTCCAAGTTGTTCTGCTACTATATCTTGAACTTTTTCAAAAATTTCATTATCTTGCATAATATATTATTTCCTAAAGTTTTTGTAAAAAATTTTACGACTCTCATTCCTAACTTATTTCAATTAGTGAATTGGACTCGAAATTCAAATATTTATATCTATATGATATACTATTATTCTGGATAAATGCGAAGTTTACGATATGGTTCTTCTCCAAAACTGCGAGCTCTTAACTGGTAATTATCAACTAAATTATGTTGCATTTTTCGTATATAGGCTGAACGAGGCATTAATTGAACTATCGAATTTTCGTTTAAAATAATAGTTTCTATTGCCAGTTTAGCTTCCTGAAGTGCTTGAATCTCATGAAATTTTTTGTTTTCACAAAGTTCTACCCAATTCAGATCAGAAGAAGTATTAATATTTAATATCTTTCTTAATGCACGAGTAATTTGGGGTATAGTACTATTTTGAATCGTATATATAATAATTTGCCTTGATTTTGCTATTTTCCTTAATTTTGTGTTCTGTTTTACTTGACTGCGCAGCGCTAAAATAGCATCTGCCTTCTCTATCTCTTTTGTTAGAATGATTGGCAAGCCTAACGAAGAAATAACTGACGCAATCTGCTGCCAACTCAAAGAATGGGCATATAAATATTGAAGTGATAGTTCAGCTTGCATAGACCCTTTACTAGTCTTTATCGGAGTAGCAATATTAGTTAACACTACAGATGTATCACGATTTTCTAATTTATTCAAACCGAAGGTCTTGTTTTTTACCTCTTTATGCTGCAAAAAATGAGTTTTTCTCTGTGTTAAATTACTCATTTTTTGAGAACTTAAAAAATTCGTAGATATCACTTCTATAGACTGAGAAGGATAACATTTAATCAAAATACGGCCATTATCTTGAATTTGCCTCTTTTGTACGAAGGGTTGATGCCCCTGTAAAATCTGATCTACAGTTTCTTCAACTTTACTATGAACTATCCACACTTTTCTTTCGTGTATTTCTATAGCAATTTGAAATGCTGGCGCAGCCTTTCTTTCTGAAATACTTTTCTGAGTACCTCTTCTTTTTGCTTCATCATCACCTAAGGTAACATACTGAATACCTCCAATGAGATCTGCTAATGTTGGATTTTTTATAAGACTTTCTAAATGATTTCCATGTGCAGTACCTACTAATTGGACTCCTCTTTCTGCTATAGTTCGAGCTGCTAAAGCCTCAAGCTCAGTACCTATTTCGTCGATGATTATAACCTCAGGCATATGGTTTTCTACAGCCTCTATCATAACTTGATGTTGCAAATCAGGTCTAGCTACTTGCATTCTTCGGGCCCGACCTATAGCTGGGTGTGGAATATCTCCGTCTCCTGCTATCTCATTAGATGTATCGATAATTACAACTCTCTTTTCCATTTCATCTGCTAGAACTCTTGCAATTTCTCGAACTGCTGTTGTTTTACCTACTCCAGGTTTTCCTAATAATAAAATTGAATCACCTTGCTCCAATAAATCTCGAATAATACTTATAGTTCCAAACACTGCTCGCCCAACACGACAGGTTAGACCGATAATGCTTCCTTCTCTATTACGCATTGAGCTAATCCGATGTAAAGTTTTTTCAATACCGGCTCTATTATCTCCGCTAAAATTTCCAACCTTTTTTACACAATAATCTAAATCTTGCCAACTAATAGATCTTTGAGATAAGTATTCCGGATTACCTGGAAATCGAGCTTCTGGACGACGACCTAAATCCATAACAACTTCTATTAGATTTTTCCTATTAGGATGCTGTTCTAAAGGTTCGCGGACAAAATTAGGTAAAATTTCTAGTAATTTTTCTAAGTCATCAGCAATAAGCATGATTTAATATATAATAATTGATTAAATAAAAGATTTCGTATTCTTAAAGAGTACAGTAGCTAATAATATTATGTTTTATATTTATTTTACAGAACGAGAGTTCTAATATTAAGATTATATTTCGTTTTCAATAATAAATAGATTGGTGAAAATACAGAGTCATGTTAACATGTTTATTGGACAGAGAGTTCAGATTAAGTATAGCAAAAGGAAAATAGCTAATGATATAGCTGATAGAGTTGGTGATATAGGAATTATCAGAGGAATAAAATTCATCAATAATAATTGTATAACTGTTATTGTGGAATTTGATAACCATACAAGACTCTGGATGTTCCGCGAAGAATTGATCTGTCTAAATAGATAAATTACTCAAAATAAAAGAAAAAGTTTTTATCCATTATTAAAACAATTCATATCATAGGAGTATTTTTAATTGTGCAAATTACTATTAAAGATTTACAAGATTTACTTTCTTCAATGCAAAGAAAAAAAATACAAACATTAAAGCTTAAACAAGATAAATTTGAACTGATATTAAATAAGCCATCTAAAAAAATCACTCAGGAAGTGTTACCGCCAAGCAATTCTTCTATGTTACAATCAACTCCGTCTAATACGATTAATCCCCCAATTAAAAAAAATACTAGGATCAATAGTAAAACTGCAACTAGTTATGCGACTATAGTTTCACCAATGGTTGGAACTTTTTATCAATCTCCAGCCCCTGGTGAAAAGATTTTTGTACAAGTAGGTGATGAAGTTAAGTGCAACCAGACAGTATGTATTATCGAAGCCATGAAGTTAATGAATGAAATTGAAGCTGAAATTGAAGGGAAAATTATAGAAATTCTAGTCAAAGATGGTGATATAGTAGATTGCGGTCAGGCTTTGATGACAGTTGAGACTTAATTCAAATTCTTCCATTTTACATATTGTTAACAGAAATTATTTAGATAAAGAATTTAGCTTATAATGTAGTTATGAAAACTTATTTCCTAAAGGCACAAAAAACTAATTTTTAAAACTATTAGTTTTATCTGTCAAACATAGAAATAAGCGTTTTGATTCCTTGTCTCAAGAGAGGAGAATCTCAATGGCAATTAGCTCAAAAGAGCAAGAGACAAAGAAGGTAAAAATCTCGGTTGATAAAAATCCCGTAGATACTTCTTTTGAAAAATGGGCCCAACCAGGTCATTTTTCTCGTACACTAGCGAAAGGACCAAAAACTACTACTTGGATTTGGAATCTTCACGCTGATGCTCACGACTTCGACAGTCAAACCAGTTCTTTAGAAGAGGTTTCGCGTAAAATATTTAGTGCTCACTTTGGACAACTTGCAGTAATCTTTCTATGGCTAAGTGGAATGTACTTCCATGGAGCTCGATTCTCTAATTATGTTGCATGGTTGAGTAATCCAACTAGCATTAAGCCAAGTGCACAGGTTGTTTGGCCTATAGTTGGCCAAGAAATTTTGAATGGGGATGTTGGTGGTGGTTTTCAAGGTGTACAAGTTACATCTGGGTGGTTCCAATTATGGAGAGCTTCAGGAATTACAACAGAATTCCAGCTTTATTGTACTGCTATAGGCGGTTTAGGGATGGCAGCTTTAATGCTATTTGCGGGATGGTTTCATTACCATAAAGCAGCACCAAAGCTAGAATGGTTTCAAAATGTTGAATCTATGATGAATCATCATTTAGCTGGTCTTTTAGGCTTAGGTTGCTTAGGCTGGGCTGGACATCAAATCCATCTATCTCTACCTATTAACAAACTCCTAGATTCAGGCGTTTCTCCTCAGGAAATACCATTACCTCATGAATTCTTAATCAATAGAGAACTAATGGCTCAGCTATATCCAAGTTTTAGCAAAGGACTTGTTCCTTTCTTTACTCTAAATTGGGCTGAATATTCTGACTTCTTAACTTTTAAAGGAGGCTTAAATCCTGTTACTGGAGGTCTATGGTTGAGTGATACTGCACACCACCATTTAGCACTTGCCGTATTATTTCTTGCTGCTGGTCATATGTATAGAACTAATTGGGGTATTGGACACAGTATGAAGGAAATTCTAGAAGCTCACAGAGGACCTTTTACTGGTAATGGTCACGAGGGTCTATATGAAATTTTAACAACTTCCTGGCATGCACAGCTTGCTATCAATTTAGCAATGATGGGATCTTTAAGTATAATCGTAGCACATCATATGTATGCTATGCCTCCTTACCCTTACATTGCAACTGACTATCCTACTCAATTATCACTATTTACTCATCATATGTGGATTGGTGGATTCTGTGTTGTTGGAGCTGGAGCGCATGCCTCTATCTTCATGGTTAGAGACTATAATCCAGCTGAAAACTATAATAATCTTTTAGATCGAGTTATTAGGCATCGTGATGCAATTGTTTCTCATTTAAATTGGGTATGTATATTTCTAGGATTCCATTCTTTTGGTCTATACATTCATAATGATACTATGAGAGCACTTGGAAGATCTCAAGATATGTTTTCAGACACAGCTATCCAATTACAACCAATTTTTGCTCAATGGGTACAGAGTATACATACTTTAGCACCTGGGAATACAGCACCAAACGCATTAGCAACAGCTAGTTATGCATTTGGTGGAGATGTTGTTTCTGTAGGTAATAAAGTTGCAATGATGCCAATTTCTTTGGGAACTGCTGATTTTATGGTTCACCATATACACGCATTTACCATTCATGTTACTGTTCTGATTTTAGTAAAAGGATTTCTTTTTTCCAGAAATTCTCGTTTAATTCCTGATAAAGCAAATCTTGGATTTAGATTTCCATGCGACGGACCAGGTAGAGGTGGTACTTGTCAAGTTTCTGGATGGGATCATGTTTTCTTAGGTTTATTCTGGATGTACAACTCTCTTTCTGTGGCAATTTTTCACTTCAGCTGGAAAATGCAGTCAGATGTTTGGGGTAGTGTATCTCCGTCTGGTAATGTTTCTCATATTACTGGTGGAAATTTTGCACAGAGTGCAATTACAATCAATGGCTGGTTAAGAGACTTCCTTTGGGCTCAAGCTTCCCAGGTTATTCAGTCATACGGATCTGCACTATCTGCATACGGACTAATCTTCTTGGCAGCACATTTTGTATGGGCATTTAGTCTAATGTTCTTATTTAGTGGTCGAGGCTATTGGCAAGAGCTAATAGAGTCTATCGTGTGGGCACATAACAAAATCAAAGTTGCTCCAGCAATTCAACCGAGGGCTTTAAGTATTACTCAAGGTAGAGCAGTTGGTGTTGCACACTATTTATTAGGTGGTATTGGTACAACTTGGGCATTCTTTTTAGCAAGAATCATTTCAGTAGGCTAATAGTGAAAATAGGATAAAAAACAATTATGGCAACAAAATTTCCTAAGTTTAGCCAAGCTTTATCGCAGGATCCAACAACTCGAAGGATTTGGTACGGTATCGCTACGGCACATGACTTTGAAAGTCATGATGGCATGACAGAAGAAAATTTATATCAGAAAATCTTTGCTTCTCATTTTGGGCATTTAGCAATTATTTTTCTATGGACATCTGGAAATCTATTCCATGTAGCATGGCAAGGCAACTTTGAACAATGGGTGCTAAATCCTTTAAAAGTTAAGCCAATTGCTCATGCAATTTGGGATCCACATTTTGGACAACCGGCTCTAAAAGCTTTTAGTAAAGGTGGGTCGGCTTATCCAGTGAATATTGCATATTCTGGTGTATACCACTGGTGGTATACAATTGGTATGAGAACTAATCAAGATCTTTATACAGGAGCGTTATTCTTATTAGTTTTATCTGCAGTATTACTATTTGGTGGATGGCTACATCTACAGCCAAAATTTAAACCAGGATTATCTTGGTTTAAAAATAATGAATCAAGATTAAACCATCACCTATCTGGACTATTTGGTGTTAGCTCTTTAGCTTGGACAGGACACTTAGTACACGTAGCTATACCTGAAGCTAGAGGTCAACATGTTGGATGGGATAATTTTACAACAGTACTGCCTCATCCGGCCGGCTTACAGCCATTCTTTAGCGGAAATTGGAGTGTCTATGCTCAAGGTCCAGACACAGCTCAACATTTATTTGGTACGAATGAAGGTGCCGGCACAGCAATTTTGACATTTTTAGGAGGGTTTCATCCTCAAAGTCAATCTTTGTGGTTAACTGATATGGCTCATCATCATTTAGCCATTGCAGTAGTATTTATTGTTGCTGGACATATGTACAGAACTAATTGGGGGATTGGACATAATCTAAAAGATATTTTAGATGCTCATAGACCTCCTAGTGGTAGATTAGGCGCAGGACACAAAGGACTTTTTGATACGATCACTAATTCATTACACATGCAGTTAGGATTAGCATTGGCTTCCCTTGGTGTAATTACTTCTTTAGTAGCTCAACATATGTATGCAATGCCACCATATGCTTTTATGGCTAAAGATTTTACAACTCAAGCTTCTCTGTATACTCATCATCAATATATCGCTGGATTCTTAATGGTAGGCGCATTTGCCCACGGGGCGATATTCTTTATTAGAGATTATGATCCGGAGCAAAACAAAGGGAATGTTCTTGCGCGCATGCTAGAGCATAAAGAAGCTATTATTTCTCATCTTAGTTGGGTTACTTTATTCCTAGGTTTTCATACATTAGGTCTTTATGTCCATAATGACACAATGATTGCTTTTGGTACTCCGGAAAAACAAATTTTAATTGAACCAGTTTTTGCACAATGGATTCAGGCTTCCTCTGGTAAAGCTCTTTACGGATTTGATGTACTACTATCTTCTTCGAGTAATATTGCTACACAAGCAGGAAGTAACATTTGGCTGCCAGGTTGGTTAGAAGCTATTAATAGTGGTAAAAACTCACTGTTTTTAACAATTGGACCTGGTGATTTCTTAGTTCACCACGCAATTGCTTTAGGATTACATACTACTGCATTAATTTTAGTAAAAGGGGCTCTAGATGCTAGAGGATCCAAGTTAATGCCGGATAAAAAAGATTTTGGTTATAGCTTTCCTTGTGATGGACCTGGGCGAGGAGGTACATGTGATATATCAGCATGGGATGCGTTCTATTTGGCTGTATTTTGGATGTTAAATACAATCGGTTGGGTAACATTCTATTGGCATTGGAAGCATATTACTATATGGCAAGGCAATGCTACACAATTCAATGAATCATCTACTTATTTAATGGGATGGTTTAGAGATTACTTGTGGCTGAATTCTTCCCCTCTTATTAATGGCTATAATCCTTATGGCATGAATAATTTATCTGTTTGGTCTTGGATGTTCTTATTTGGGCATTTAGTCTGGGCAACAGGATTCATGTTCTTAATTTCTTGGCGTGGTTATTGGCAAGAATTAATAGAAACATTAGCATGGGCACATGAACGCACGCCTTTAGCTAACTTAATTCGATGGAAAGATAAACCGGTTGCTCTGTCAATTGTACAAGCAAGACTAGTTGGTTTAGCGCATTTTTCGGTAGGATATGTACTTACATATGCGGCCTTTGTACTAGCTTCAACTGCAGGTAAATTTGGTTAAGGTAATCTTCAGCTAATAAAGAAAGTCAGTCATAAAATATTTTATGACTGACTTTCTTTATTAAAGCTTAACTTCGATATCTACTCCTGAAGGTAGATTTAATTTCATTAAAGCATCTATTGTTTGCGAAGAAGGCTGATGAATATCAATAATTCTTCTATGAGATCTCATCTCGAAATGCTCTCGAGAATCTTTGTCTACATGAGGAGAACGTAATACGCAATATATCCTTCTCTTAGTAGGTAAAGGAATAGGGCCTACTGCAACAGCATTAGTTCGTGCTGCCGTTTCTACAATTTTTGAACATGAAATATTAAGTAAAATGGAATTATATGCTTTTAACTTAATTCTAATTTTAGGTTGCTGAGTAACTGTCATATTGAGAAAATCTTTTTATTTAAGAATTTTAGAAACAACACCTGCACCTACAGTTCTACCACCTTCTCTAATTGCAAAACGCATACCTTGCTCAATTGCAATTGCATTAATTAGTTCCGCAGTCATTTTAATTCTATCACCTGGCATAACCATTTCAGCATCCGTTCCATCATCAGCAGTAAACTGATTGATCGTTCCAGTTACATCAGTAGTTCTAACATAAAACTGAGGTCTATATCCGGGGAAAAATGGTGTATGTCTTCCACCTTCTTCTTTAGTTAAAATATAAACTTCTGCTTCAAATTGAGTGTGTGGCGTAATTGTACCAGGTTTAGCTAAAACCATGCCTCGTTCAATGTCTTTCTTTTGAACTCCTCTCAACAGAATTCCAATATTATCTCCAGCTAATCCTTCCTCCAAAGTTTTTTGAAACATTTCTAAACCAGTGATAGTTGTTGTCCGTGTTTCTCTTAGTCCAACAATTTCTATTGTATCACCAACTTTAATAATTCCTCTTTCAATTCTACCAGTAGCAACAGTTCCTCTACCAGTAATTGAGAAAACATCTTCTACGGCCATTAGAAAAGTTTTATCAACATCTCTTTCTGGTGTTGGAATGTAAGTATCAACTGCTTCCATTAAAGAAAAAATCTTATCAACCCACTTATCTTCACCTTTTTTCACAGTAGGATTGTTTGTAACTGCTTCTAAAGCTAATAAGGCAGAACCTGCAACAAATGGAATATCATCGCCAGGAAAATCATATTGACTTAGAAGCTCTCGTCCTTCAAGTTCAACAAGTTCCAATAATTCTTCATCATCTACCTGATCTTCTTTGTTAAGGAAAACTACTAATGTTGGAACACCAACTTGTTTTGCCAACAGAATATGCTCTCTTGTTTGTGGCATAGGACCATCCGCTGCAGACACGACTAAAATTGCCCCATCCATTTGCGCTGCACCAGTAATCATATTTTTTACATAATCTGCGTGACCAGGACAATCAACATGTGCATAGTGGCGGTTATCTGTTTCATATTCTACGTGAGCAGTATTGATTGTAATGCCCCTAGCCTTTTCTTCTGGAGCTGCATCAATTTCATCAAATCTTTTTGCTGCTGTACAACCTAATGTAGAAAGAGTTGCAGAAATTGCTGCTGTTAAAGTTGTTTTACCATGGTCAACATGACCAATTGTTCCGATGTTAACATGTGGTTTTTTACGTTCAAATTTAGAGCGAGCCATGTTTTTAGTTTCCTTGTAGTAAAAATTTTTTATAGTTACTTTTAACGATAAATCTTAGTAATAAGAGAACTTACTATTTAATATAAACCAAGAATTATTTAGTTAATATCGATAGTGAGCAAATGCTTTGTTAGCCTCTGCCATTCTGTGAGTTTCTTCTCGTTTTTTAATAGAATTTCCTGTCTCATTAGCAGCGTCCATAATTTCATTAGCTAATTTCATAGACATACTTTTACCAGATCTTTCTCTTGAGAATCTTGTAATCCATCTTAAAGCTAAATTTGTTCCTCTATATGCACGAACTTCTATTGGGACTTGATACGTGGAGCCACCAACTCGTCTAGCTTTTACTTCTACTAAAGGAGTAATATTACGGATTGCTTTTTCTAAAATATTTAAAGGATCTGCTTCCGTTCTTTCTTTAACAAGATCTAGTGCCTGATATATAATTCTTTGCGCCAAGGTTTTTTTACCGTTTTTCAGAATACGAACAGTAAGCATACTAACTAATCTACTTTTATATAAAGGATCAGGTGATGCAAATCGCTTTTTAGCTGTATTACGACGAGACATAAAATTTTAAATTTGTTATTATAATAATATTTCTACTAGTAGATATTTAAGATTTAGGTTTTTTTGTACCATATTTTGAACGACTTTTGCGGCGATCTTTCACACCCGCCGCATCCAAAGTGCCACGAACAACATGGTATCTTACCCCAGGCAAATCTTTAATTCTTCCTCCTCTAATTAGAACTACAGAGTGTTCTTGAATATTATGGCCTACCCCAGGAATATAAGCTGTTACCTCGAATCCAGATGTTAGTCTTACACGTGCCACTTTACGAAGGGCTGAATTAGGTTTCTTAGGGGTTGTTGTATATACTCTAGTACAAACACCTCTTCTTTGAGGGCAACTCTTCAGAGCCGGGGATTTTGTCTTTTTATTAATTTTTCGTCTTTCAGATCTAACTAATTGTTGAATTGTTGGCATAATTAAATTTATTTTATATCTAGTTAAGAAAGGTGCTTGATATTCCATATTATAATGGAAAAGCTAATCTTTATTCATTTTATATTTACGCATAAATCTTTCAACTCTTCCTTCTGTATCAATAATTCTTTGAGAACCAGTAAAAAATGGATGATTACCTGACCAAATATCAACATGTAGTTCAGGTTTAGTAGATCCAATTGTCATAATTAACTGACCATCACAATAAACTTTTGCATCTGGATACCAGCTAGGATGTATATTATTTTTTGCCATTGTTTTTAAAATCTTATAATAAAATAATTTTAACGTTTGGAAAATTGGGGAGCTTTTCGAGCCTTCTTTAAACCATATTTTTTCCTTTCTTTCACTCTCGGATCTCGAGTCAAATATCCTTCAGATTTAAGCGCGGTTCTATTGTCTGGATTAATTGAGCATAAAGCTCTCGCAACGCCTAAACGGATTGCATCTGCCTGACCTGTTAATCCACCTCCTCGAGCATTTACGTGTATATCGTATTGGTTTAATAATCCTAAAACCTGTAAAGGAGCGTGTGAAACCCGTAAATAATTAGGACTGAATTGAAGATAAGATTCACCAGGAATACCATTAATGACTAAATTTCCTGAACCTGGGACTAATCGTACTTGAGCAACAGAACATTTCCTGCGACCTGTTCCAGAATAGATTGCACGAGTTTTAATTAATTCTGTCGACATAATTTTCCTTGATAACTAAATAAATATACATTTTTATACTATATACTCTTGCGGTTTTTGCGCATTATGAGGATGAAGAGGACCCGAATAAACTTTTAACTTTGTAAATAATTTTCTACCTAAAGCACCTTTAGGTAGCATTCCTTTTACAGATTTTTCAATAATTCGATTAGGTAATCTTGTTTGAAGTTGTTCAAACGTTTCAACTTTTAATCCTCCAGGTTGTCCAGAGTGTCTTCTGTATAATTTTTGGGTTGTTTTATTTCCACTAACAGAGACTTCAGCTGAATTAATTACAATAACATAATCTCCTGTATCTAAATATGGCGTGTATGAGGGTTTATTCTTACCTCTTAAAATATTAGAGATGTGAGTAGATATTCTACCTAACTTCTGATTTTTAGCATCTATAACATACCAACTTGCGTCAGTATTTAATAACGGTACTTGTGTTTTGTTCATGAAAAGATCAATACTTTTATTGACAATAAAAAATGTAGAGGTATTGCACAAATAATTCCTGTGCAATAAATTGTTTTAGAATATAATGTTCAGATTGCATTCACACAAGAAATTTTTATGGTAGGTTAGGTAATTTTTAAGAAGAAAACTTATTACTGCTAATAATTATAATGTTTTTTACAGTATAAAATATATTAATCATTTTTTTCTTTTGGTAAACTTATACCCAATTTCTTTCGTAGAGCATATATAACTTCTTCTGCTGATTTTTGGCCAAAATTTTTGATTTCTAACAGTTCTTCTTGAGAATAATCTAATAAATCTGCAATAGAATGAATTTGAGCTCGTTTTAAGCAATTATATGCTCTAACAGATAACTGTAGTTCTTCTATCAAAACTTGACTAATTTTTTTATCTTCTTTATTTCGATAACTATCTGCCGATTTAAAATCTAAATTTCTTAATGAGCAAAAAAGATTAGTTAAGACTGTTGCTCCCTGACTAATAGCTTCCTGGGGAGAAATACTACCATTAGTCCAAATTTGCAAGATTAATCTATCTTTGATGCTATTAGTACCTACTCGTACTTCTTCCACTTTATAATTAACTTTGTTGACAGGCATAAAGACTGAATCTACTTGAAGAAAGTCTACGGATAAATCATCTACTGCTTTTTCGGCTAAGCGATATCCAGTACTTTTTTCAATTTTGAATTCCATTTCAAAGATTGTATTATTGCAAATAGTTGCAATATATTGTCTAGGGTCTACTACCTCTATATCAGAAGATAATTCAAATAAACCAGCCGTTACTATAGCTGGTCCCTGTACTCTAACTCTACCAATTTGAGATTCTTTATTATGGCTTTTAAATACTACTTCTTTAAGGTTGAGTAATATTTCTAGGACATCTTCTCTAACACCTGGGATTGTAGAAAATTCATGATTAACTCCAGCTATCCGAACAGCAACTATAGAGGTACCTTCTAAATCTGATAAAATTGATCTCCTTAGAGCATTACCAAGGGTAATGCCCTGTCCCTGATTTAGAGAATCTATAATAAAGCTCCCGTACTGTCCACGAGCTCCATCCATTCTTGACTCTACACATTCAATTTGAAATTGAGCCACCTAAGAAAGCTCCTTTTAAAATAATCATTGATTAATAATTCTATTTACAAGAAGAAAGAATTTACACGCGGCGTTTCTTAGGGGGACGACATCCATTATGAGGTACAGGAGTAATATCTTTAATTACAGTAATCTCAAGGCCAGCTGCCTGTAATGCTCTAATGGCTGTTTCGCGGCCTGCACCAGGTCCATTTACTAAAACTTCTGTTTGACGCAAACCTTGGTCCATTGCTTGTTTTGCAGCCTTTTCAGCAGCAGTTTGTGCCGCAAATGGTGTTCCTTTTTTTGCTCCCTTAAATCCACTAGCACCAGAGGATGACCAAGATAATGTCTCACCTTTTAAATTAGTAATTGTAACAATTGTATTGTTAAAAGTTGATTGTATATGTGTAACGCCGTTAACTGCATTACGCTTATTTTTTTTTGCTCCGGATTTCTTTATTTGTCTCGCCATCTTATTTCGCCTATGTAGTTAGTTAAAAAATTATTTTCTTGGGGCTTTTTTCTTACCTGCCACTGTTTTCTTACCTCCTCTTCTTGTTCTTGCATTTGTTCTAGTTCTTTGTCCTCTTAGTGGTAAACCTAAACGATGTCTTTTACCTCTGTAAGTATTAATTTCCATTAGTCTTTTAATACTCATAGATTCAAAACGTTTAAGGTCACCCTCAATTTGATAACTAGATTCTAGTATTTCTCTTATACTAGAAATTTGTTGATCATTTAAATCTTGACATTTTATATCTGCATCAATATTTGTTTTTTCCAATATTTGTTTTGATCGAGATAAACCAATTCCATAAATGTACGTCAATGCTATCTCTATTCTTTTGTTTTTTGGAAGATCTATCCCAGCAATTCTAGCCAATTTACATTATCTCCAATAAATAATATTTACTTGTTGTGTATCATAGGACTATACTAACCTTGTCTTTGTTTATGCTTAGGATTAGTACAGATTACCATAACCTTTCCATGACGACGAATTATTCTACATTTCTCACACATTTTACGAACAGAAGGACGAACTTTCATATTAATTAATTTTATATATTAGAAAAACTACAGTCTTAGTTCTATTTTACATTTATATCTAGAACGCAAATAATATATCATATCACACTGATCTTAACAGCTTTCACTTCGTCATACTATCATATTTTTTAGATATGACATACGTCTGAATTTGTTTAGCTGTATCTATGGCAACACCAACTAAAATAAGTAAAGATGTGGCTCCAAGACCTCTTAAGTTCTGTATTTGAGCAACCTTTTCTATTATAAACGGAATCAACGCTACTGTAAATAAAAATACTGCTCCAAGAAATGTGAGTCTATTTAATATAACTTGTAGATAATTAATAGTAGCTTGCCCCGGACGAATATTAGGAATACTTGCACCCATTTTTTTTAAGTTCGTTGCAATATCTTCTGGATTCATTACAATTGAAGTATAAAAATAACTAAAAAATAAAATCAGGACGCAATATAAAATAAGATACAAAGATCCATTAGGGCAGAAAAGATAAAGAACCTGTAATGCTAATCTATTTTGTGTTAATTGAGTAAAATATGAAGGGAGAGCCATAGATGCCGATGCAAAAACAATGGGCATTACTCCACCTTGATTGAGTTTCAATGGCAAATAACTATTAGGATCAAGGATTGAAGATTTACCTAATTGTCTCGCAGAAATGATTTTAATTCTTCTTGTTCCTTCTTGAACAAAAATTGTAATTACTATCATTAATAAGAAAATTGAAATAAATAAGCCAAACTTAATAGTTGTATTGTTATAATTAGCATCAAAAAATGATTGAGTAAAATTTTTGGGGAGACCTGATACAATATTCTGAAAAATCAGCAGAGAAGCTCCATTGCCAATTCCTTTTTCTGTAATTAGTTCTGAAAGCCACATGATAATCATGGAACCAGCTGTCAACGCTAAAACTGATTCGCACACAAATGACAAATTCCAGTTAAAAACATATGGCTTAACCCAAATAGAAATTGCGCCAGACTGTAATGTTGCCCAACCTAAAGCTAAATATCTAGTAATTTGCGTAATTTTTTGACGTCCTAACTCTCCCTCTTCTTTTTGAAGTTTTTCTAGATCAGGGATTATTTTGGTAAGTAGCTGCATCACAATTGACGAGTTAATATACGGAACAATACCTAATGCGAAAATTCCTATTGTTGAGAATCCTCCACCAGAAAAGATATTCAAAAAGTTGACTAAAGTATTCTTTTCTACACTTGCATAAAAAGCATCATGATCTATACCCGGCACAGGTATAAAAATACCAAGGCGTGCTAAAACCAATAGGAAGAGGGTAAATACAATTCGATTTCTTAAATCACTTTTTTGGCTCATAAGTAAATTCTAGATGAAAAAGATGATTAGTTAAATAAAAGCCCTATTCTAAGACTTATACAAGTTTAAAATAGGGAAGTAGAACGATACACAAATATTCTTTTAATATTCTATTTAGAATAAAGGTTTTCTATTGGTACTCCTCGATCTTTTGCAGCTTCGCTAAAAGTTCTTAGTTGATTTAACCCGTTCAAAACGGCTCGCGCATTATTAAGTGTATTATTGGATCCTAGTTGTTTAGCAAGAATATTTTGAACACCAGATAGTTCTAGAACTGTTCGTACAGAGCCCCCAGCAATTACACCAGAACCTGGTGCGGATGGTCGTAATACAACTTGGGCAGCACCAGAAATTCCATTAATAGGATGAGGTATAGAATTCGATTTAGTGAGTGGAACTGTAACAAGATGCTTTTTAGCGTCTGTAACACCCTTTTTTACGGCTCCAATTACATCACTGGCCTTACCAACACCTACACCAACTTGACCTTGCTCATTACCAACGACAAGGATAACTCGGAAACTTAATTTTTTGCCACCTTTTACAACTTTTGTAACTCGTTTAACTTGTACAACTCGTTCTTCCCAACCGCTATCTTTTTCTTTAACTTTTCCCTGTTTTTTACGATTTGCCATCTTAAAGGTTATTCCTAGTTAGTTAATAAGCAACTTTAAAAAACCATTCCAGCTTCTTTTGCAGCTTCAGCTAAAGCTTGAACTCGGCCATGATACAATTTGCCACCTCTATCAAACACAACATTTTTGAGGCCTTCTTTGATTGCTTGCTCTGCCAAAGTTTTACCAACTGAGCGAGAAGCTTCACAATTAGATCCAAGTGTTATAGATGATTGAGATTTTAAATTCACAGATGAAGCAGCCACTAAAGTAATTCCCTTTGTATCATCAATAACTTGTGCATATATGTGCTTATTAGATCTGAATACACATAATCGGGGTCTACTAGAAGTTCCTTGAACTTTTTTTCGAACTCGTCTATGCTTGTGAATTTTAGTTTGTTTAGGATTAATTTTCATCATTATTTACCTTTTCCAGCTTTTCCGGCTTTTCTTTTAACAAATTCTCCTTGATACCGAATTCCTTTACCATTGTAAGGCTCTGGTGGTCTTGTTGAACGTATAGTTGAAGCAACTTGACCGACAACTTCTTTATCTATACCTAAAACAGTAATATTAGTATTATTCTCAACTTTGATTTCTATATTATTGGGAGGTTTAATAGTTACAACATGACTATAACCAACACTTAATATTAAATTTTTATTATCGATCTGAGAACGATAACCTACACCTTGAATTTGTAATTTTTTGGAGAACCCATTAGAGACTCCTTCAATCATATTACTAATTAGAGTTCTCGATAGTCCATGTAATTGATTCGCTGTTTTAGTATTTCCATTTGTTTGCACTAGAATCGTACTATCATTCATCTCTAAGCTAATCCCTTCTGGTAAAGTTCTTGACAAAGTACCTTTGGGACCTTTTACCGTGATGATTTGACCATCAAGCTGAGTAATAAGATTTGTAGGCAATAAAATTATTTTTTTTCCAATTCGAGACATATTTCACCTATAAATTAGTTACCAAATATAACACAAGATTTCACCACCTAAGCCATCATGACGAGCTTGCCTATCTGTCATAACACCTCGAGACGTAGAAATAATAGCAATACCTAAACCTCCGAGCACTCTAGGTAATTCTCTGTGATTCGCATAAACTCTTAGGCCCGGTTTACTAATTCTTTTAAGAGCAGTAATAACGGGTTGACGGTTTTTACCATTATATTTCAAAGAAATCATTAAATGGGTTTCTATTCCTTCCCCTATTTGCTCAAAATTTTGAACAAATCCTTCTTCTTTAAGTACTAATGCCATATTGCGTGTCATTTTCGTTGCTGGAACTTCTACAATTTGATGTCTTGCTAAGTTTGCATTACGAATACGTGTCAGCATATCGGCGATCGTATCGTTGACCACCATATCCCCCTTGAGATAAATTATTTAATATATTTTCAAGATTCCTTAAAAGGCATACCAAGCTTTTTCAATAATGCTAGCCCTTCTTGATCTGTTTTTGCTGTTGTTACAATTGAGATATCTAAACCACGAATTTGATCAATATTATCATAATCTATCTCTGGAAATATTAATTGTTCGCGCAAACCTAGATTATAATTGCCTTTACCATCAAAACTTTTAGGACTAATTCCTCTAAAATCTCTAATTCTTGGCAAAGTTAAGTTAATAAGTTTCTCCAAGAAAGAATACATCTTATCTTTTCGCAGATGTACTACAATTCCGATAGGAACTTCTTCGCGGATTTTAAATCCCGCAATGGATTTTTTAGCTTTTGTGACAATCGGTTTTTGTCCAGTAATTAATGTTAACTCTTTAATGCTACTTTCAAGCGCTTTAGCATTTTGAGAAGCTTCCCCGAGCCCCCTGTTAATAGTAATTTTGATAAAGCGAGGAACTTCGTGTATATTTTTATACTGAAATTCTTCTTTTAAAGCTTGAGTGACAGTTGTTTTATATTTTTCTTTTAATCCTATTACCATTATATTGTTATAACCTAATTGATAATTTCACCAGTCTTTTTTAGTTTCCGGACTTTTTGACCTTGTTCATTAACTATGACTGAGAAGCGACTGGAAATATTATTTAGCTCACTAAACAACATAATATTGGAACTATGTATAGGTGCTTCAAATTTAGTAATTTCTCCAGTCTCACCTTCTTGCTGCGGTCTTTTATGTTTTACCTTAAGGTTAATTCCTTTAACAATCACTTTACTGGTTTTATGTATAATTGCAATAATTTCTCCAGTCTTTTTCTTGTCACTACCAGTAATAACCTGAACTAAATCTCCTTTTTTAAACTTGACTTTTGTATTAACTTTCTTTTTTGCCAAAGCACTTTTCATTATACTACCTCCGGTGCAAGAGAAATGATTTTGGAAAAATTTTTGTCTCTTAACTCTCTAGCTATGGGACCGAAGACTCTTGTGCCACGTGGATTATTATCTTGATTAATTATAACAGCTGCATTGTCATCGAATCGAATACTCATACCATCAGTTCTTCTTAATGCTTTTCGAGTTCTAACAACGACAGCTCGGACGACATCAGATCTTTTAACGGGCATATTTGGAGAAGCATCTTTAACAACTCCAATAATTACATCACCTATAGATGCATAAGATGGATTGCTAGTTCCTAAAACCCTAATACACATTATTTTTCTAGCACCACTATTATCTGCTACATTAAGATAACTTTGAGTCTGTATCATACTTTTATTCTTTATAAGATTAATTATCAAAAGATTTAGATAATATATTAACCATTGTCCAACACTTTGTACGGCTTAGAGGTCTAGTTTCTTGTATTGTTACAATATCGCCTACTGCACATTCGTTATTTTCATCATGTGCTTTGTACTTTTTTGTACGGATCATAGTCTTAGCATATTTTCTATGAGAAATTCTATTTTCTACAGCTACTACTATAGTCTTATTCATTTTATCGCTTACTACTTTACCCGTTGTCTCTTTTAAAGGCATAGTCTACATTATTTATATAATTGAATTTTTTAATTATTTTGAATCTGACTGAGCCCTGAGCTTTTCGACAGTTAAAAGTTGAGCCAATTTATGTTTAGAGTGCTTAAATAAATGAGGCTTAAAATCTTGTCTTGTTGCTCTTTTTAGTCTTAAGTCAAATAGCTGCTTTTTAATTGCAATGATTTCTTCAGTCAAAGAAGAATCGTCCAATTGTGTCACATCTAATATTCTAGGTAAAGTCATATTTAAGATTGTATTGTATTCCGAACTATAAACTTTGTCTTTATAGGTAATTTATAAGAGGCCAGTTTCATAGCTTGTTGTGCAGTTTTTTCAGGCACTCCAGTGATTTCAAACAAGATATGACCAGGTTTAATAACTGCAACCCAATATTCTGGGGCACCTTTACCAGATCCCATACGAGTTTCTGCTGGACGTGCTGTTACAGGCTTATCTGGAAATACTCTAATCCAAAGTTTGCCACCTCTTCGAACATATCTTGTGATAGTTCGTCTTGTTGCTTCTATTTGTCTAGAAGTCAACCACACAGGTTCTGTTGCTTGCAATGCATAATCGCCGAATGCAATAGTATTACCTTTACTCGCAGAACCTTTCATTCTGCCTCTATGTTGTTTTCGAAATTTTGTTTTCTTAGGGCTTAGCATGAGAGTTAAATATTTAGTATAATTAAGAGATTTCTAAATCAGGTTTATCCTGATTAGATGCTAATTCTACGACTTTAGACTCTGGTAATATTTCTCCTTTAAAGAGCCAGACTTTTACTCCTAATACTCCATATGTAGTATGAGCTTGTCGATGGCAATAATCAATATCAGCTCTTAAAGTTTGTAAAGGAACTCTTCCTTCCCTAACCCATTCACTCCTGGCAATCTCAGCACCATTCAGACGGCCAGATACTTGAATTTTGACACCTTGCGTATTTGCTCTTTGAGCTCTTTGAACAGCCTGTCTTACTGCTCTACGGAAAGCAACCCTTTTCTCTAATTGCTGAGTAATAAATTCTGCAACTAAAGTTGCTTCAGAATCAGGATCTGAAATTTCTACAACATTAACCCGGATTTGTTTATTAGGATCTAGAACCAATGCTAGAGATTTTCTCAAGGATTCAATTCCGGCTCCAGATTTTCCAAGGACAATTCCTGGACGAGCTGTGGATATTATTACTTCTACTTGATCTACTTTACGATTGATTTCGATTTTGGCAATACTAGCATTACTGAGTTTACCATATATAAAGGAACGAATTTTATGGTCCTCTTGCAAGAGAACTGGATACTCTTTAGAACTTGCAAACCATGAAGATCGATGTTTTTGAGTAATACCTATTCGAAATCCCAAAGGATGAATTTTTTGCCCCACAATATTGTTATAAATTAAAAGTTATAAATTATTGATTAATATCTAATATCTCAGATATCACAATTCTGATACACATAGTGTAATATGACAAGTTGGTTTATGTATTGGAAAAGCTCTTCCTTGGGCTCTCGGTTGAAATCTTTTCAACATAGGGCCTTTATCTGCAAAAGCTTTGCTAACCAACAACTGATTTTTATTCAATCCATTATTATGTTCTGCATTAGCTGCTGCAGATTCCAAGATCTGTTTTATATGAGAACAAACTCTATATGGCATAAACTCAAGGATAATTAATGCTTCTTGATATTTTCGACCCCTAATTTGATCTAGAACACGGCGAACTTTATGAGGGGAAAGACGGATGTATTTCCCTACTGCTTTAGTCTCTTTTAAATTTTTTGTAATGCTCATAATTATAATTTAACGACGGGCTTTTCTATCACCTTTTATATGAGTACGAAAGGTTCTTGTAGGAACAAATTCTCCTAACTTGTGTCCCACCATTTGGTCTGATACAAAAACAGGAAAATGTTGTTTCCCATTATAGACAGCTATTGTATGTCCAACCATATCAGGAATAATAGTAGATGCTCTCGACCAAGTTTTAATTACTTCTTTTTTCCCTGAAATATTGAGTGCTTCTATTCGAGTTAAAAGACTAACATCAATAAACGGGCCTTTATGTATAGATCTTGACATAATAATTAGTTATTAAATGATGGGTAAAATACAGTCTATTTCCGGCGGCGTAAAACATACGGATTACTATATTTATTAGGATTACGAGTTTTAACACCTAAAGCAGGCTTTCCCCAAGGCGTTACAGGACGAGATCTGCCAATTGGAGATTTACCTTCACCACCACCATGAGGATGATCTACTGGATTCATCACTACGCCTCTAACCGTAGGTCTTTTCCCTAACCATCGACTTCTGCCAGCTTTACCAAGAGTAATATTACTAGCATCAATATTGCCAATTTGTCCGATAGTGGCGTAGCATTCTTTTCTAATCATGCGAACTTCATTGGATGGAAGTTTCACAGTTACAAAATCTCCTTCTTTAGCCACTATTTGAGCATAAGTACCTGCAGCACGGACAATTTGTCCGCCACAAGAAGGTCTCAACTCTATATTGTGGACAGCTGTGCCTAACGGAATACTTGATAGTGGCAAAGCATTACCAACTTCAATAGGAGCTGTAGGACCAGAAATAACCGTTGCTCCTACAGATAATGATCTAGGGTGTAAAATATATCTTTTTTCACCATCTAAATAATGTAGAAGAGCAATCCTTGCATTTCTATTTGGGTCATACTCTATAGAAGCAACTTTAGCAATTATATTATATCTATTACGCTTGAAGTCAATTAATCTATATTTTTGCTTGTGCCCACCACCTTTATGACGACAAGTAATAATACCTCTACTATTACGCCCTTTACAAAAATGATGTTTGCCTATTAAAGATTTTTCTGGCTTATCAGTAGTGATCTCTGAGAAAGTAGAAACCGTTCTATTTCTTGTCCCAGGAGTATAAGCTCTATATAAACGAATTGCCATATGAAAAGATTAAAAAGTCAATATTTAATTATGTACTGTATTTAAGTTTCTGGGAATAGATTAATAGAATCTTCAGATGCCAAGGTGACAATTGCTTTCTTATAATGTGGTCGTTTCCCTACGAATCGGCCGATACTTCTCTTTTTCTTTGGTGGATGGCAGGTATTAACACCTGTAACCTTTACATTGAAAATATATTGAATAGCAGCTTTAATATTAATCTTAGTGGCCTTAGGATCAACTGCAAAACAGTACTGATTTTCTTCTAACAATTTTGTTGTTTTATCCGTAATAATTGGATATTTAACTAAATCTAATAAACCTCTTGTATTAATGTTATCCATTATATACCTCTTGTATTTTAGATAAAGCATCAATTGTAATAATGATCTTATGAGCTGATAAGAGAGCCATAATATTTAGAGTGTCAGCTGAAATAATTTCTACATTATGTAAATTTCGAATTGAAAGATAAACATTCGGATCTTTTTTATCAACTATAACTAATACCTTCTTAGTCAAATCAAGATTCCAGCGGTTAATAGCTTCCATAAACAACTTAGTTTTTGGCTGCTGAAAGTAAATATTAAAATTTTCTACAACTAATGTATTAACAGCTTTATTATTTAGTGCGGTTCTCAAAGCTAATTGTTTTTCTTTCTTGTTCATTTTTTTAGCAAAACTGCGAGGCTTTGGTCCAAATATAACACCGCCTCCTCTCCACAGAGGTGAACGTATCGAACCTGCTCTTGCTCTACCTGTACCTTTTTGACGCCATGGTTTACGTCCCCCACCGCGCACTTCACTTCTTGTTTTAGTATTAGCAGAGCCTTGTCGCTTTTCATTACTTTGCTTAATTAATGCTCTATGTACCAAATACATACCTGAATCTTGACTAACCTTCAGATTCAAATCGGCATTACCACTTACTTGGCCTTCCCAATTATAAACTTGGTAATTTAATTGCGTGTTGACTGTCATGGAATATATCAGATGAAAGAATATTACTACTTACTAATTTTTACTAAAGCACCTGGCTTACCAGGTACAGCTCCTTTCAAAAGTAAGAGATCATTCTCCGTATTGATACTTACAATTTGAAGGTTTTTTATTGTAACTTTTTTATTACCCATCTGCCCGGCCATATTTTTCCCTGGATATACTCTTCCTGGAGTTGTGCCTGCTCCAATAGAACCAGGCTGGCGATGATTCTTAGAACCATGAGACATTGGACCTCTACTAAAATGATGTCTTTTTTGATAACCAGAAAAACCTTTACCTACGCTCTTAGAAGAGACGTTTACTTTTTGTCCTACTTCAAACATATCACTAGAAAAAACTTGACTAACTTCAAAACCGTCAATAGATTCAACCAAATATTCACGCAAATATTTAAGAGAAGGTAATTGGGATTTTCTTAAATGTCCTAATAATGGTTTATTTAACTTTTGTTCCACAACCTGCTTATAACCTACTTGGATAGCATTATATCCATCAGTAGACATCGATTTTATTTGAGTAATAACACATGGCCCAACTTGAATTGCGGTCACTGGGATTGATAAGCCAGTTTCGTCAAAAAATTGGGTCATACCTACTTTAGTACCAAGTATTCCAATAGACACTAGATTTCTCCTTTTTGAGAGATTTATACTATCATTTTACATAAAATTTTCACTTCAAGAATGTTGAAGAATGACTATAGATAACAATTGTATATCATAAAGATAAAAAAACTTTACCTATTTAATCTAAAATAGAAATAGTTTTTTGTCTAGTTACGACTTATCTAATTCTATAATTTGTTTATTTCACATTTCCTGATGTTCGGTAAGTACACCTGTTTATTTTCAAGGTTATTATGCAGTATATAGATATATCTAATACAGTAGGCGTGACAATAAAACTGTATAACGAATTAATTTGTAAAATTAAAAGAGGTATTAATGGGTAAAGTTGTTGGAATCGACTTAGGTACGACTAATTCTGTAATTGCTGTCATGGAAGGAGGAAAACCTACAGTAATACCAAATGCAGAAGGGTTTAGAACTACTGCTTCTGTTGTCGCATATACTAAAAGTGGAGATAAATTAGTTGGGCAAATTGCTAGACGGCAAGCTGTTATTAATCCAGAAAATACATTCTACTCTGTAAAAAGATTTATAGGGCGAAAACAAAATGAAATTTCTCAAGAGATTAGACAAACTTCCTATAAGGTAAAAACTAGCGGATCAAGTATAAAAATCGAATGCCCCGCATTAAATAAAGATTTTGCTCCAGAAGAAATTTCTGCCCAAGTATTGAGAAAACTTGTAGAAGACGCCAGTACATATTTAGGTGAAACAGTTACACAAGCAGTCATAACTGTACCTGCTTATTTTAATGACTCTCAAAGGCAAGCAACAAAAGATGCAGGTAAAATTGCAGGACTAGATGTACTTAGAATTATAAACGAACCTACAGCGGCTTCTCTATCATATGGGTTAGATAAACAAAATAATGAGACAATTCTTGTCTTTGATCTTGGAGGAGGCACATTCGACGTATCTATCTTGGAAGTTGGAGATGGAGTATTTGAAGTTCTCTCGACATCTGGAGATACACATCTAGGTGGTGATGATTTTGATCAGAAGATTGTTGAATGGCTTATAAAAGATTTTAAGCAAGCTGAAGGAATTGACCTTGGTAAAGATAGACAAGCACTTCAAAGATTAACAGAAGCTGCTGAAAAAGCAAAAATTGAGCTATCAAACTTGACTCAAACAGAAATTAATTTACCATTCATAACAGCAACACAGGATGGGCCTAAACATTTAGAAAAAACAGTTACTAGAGCAAAATTTGAAGAGTTATGTTCTCAACTAATAGATAGATGCAGCATTCCGGTCAATAATGCATTAAAAGACGCAAAACTTGACGCTTCTAGCATTGACGAGGTTGTCTTAGTTGGTGGATCTACGAGAATCCCAGCTATCCAACAAATGGTTAAAAGATTAATCGGTAAAGATCCAAATCAGAGTGTCAATCCTGACGAAGTAGTTGCTATTGGTGCAGCTGTCCAAGCTGGTGTTCTAGCCGGAGAAGTTAAGGATATTTTACTATTGGATGTTACTCCATTATCTCTAGGTGTGGAAACCCTTGGGGGTGTTATGACAAAAATCATACCAAGAAATACTACTATTCCTACTAAAAAATCTGAAGTATTTTCTACAGCTGTAGATAATCAGCCTAATGTAGAAATTCAGGTCCTTCAAGGGGAAAGAGAACTGACTAAAGATAATAAAAGCTTAGGTACATTTCGTTTAGATGGTATTATGCCTGCACCAAGAGGAGTACCTCAAATCGAAGTTACTTTTGATATTGATGCTAATGGTATTTTATCTGTCAAAGCAAAAGAAAAAGCAACTGGTAAGGAGCAATCTATTACTATATCTGGTGCTTCTACATTACCTAAAGATGATGTAGAAAGAATGGTCAAAGAAGCAGAAGAAAATTTTGATGCAGATCAAAAAAGAAGGAAAAATATTGACATAAAAAATCAAGCAGAATCATTATGCTATCAATCTGAAAAACAAGTCAAAGAATTTGAAGACAAAATCAATAGCGAACTAAAGACAAAAATAGAAGACTTAATTACAGAACTAAAATCTAATTTAGAGAAAGAAGAATATGAGAATATTGAAGCTACTTCAGAAAAGCTACAGAATGCATTGATGGAAATCGGAAAAAGTGCGGTTTCATCTGAAAACAAAAACCAAAATACACAAGCTGATGACACAGTAATCGATACTGATTTTTCTGAAGCTAAATAAAGAATTAAGCGGGTAACGCGATTCGAACGCGCGACATCAACCTTGGCAAGGTTGCGCTCTACCGCTGAGCTATACCCGCATAAGAGTTATTATTACAAATATAAATATATTTGTCAATCTGTTAACTAGAATAAAGTCAAGTAATAAATATATACAATTATCTCTTTAAGTGATAAAAAAGTACTTATATAAGTACTTTTTTTATGGAAAAATCAAAGACAATAGCAAAAAGTTAAATCTATACTACTAAAGAGTTTACTAGACTAGTCACAAGAACTAATCCTGTCCATAAACCTGCACCTGTATAGATTAAGCCTTTAGACTGCTCCCACTGACCAGGTGATGCTAAAACGACAGGTACGCCGACTACTAATACAGTAGATAAAGTAATTAACAATAATACTAGTAGTTGAATTGCAATAATCATTTATTATATTCTCCTTAGAAATTCAAATTTTAATAATACTGTATATAATACAATGTAGTGCTGAACCTTTAAAAAATCATTAATGCAGAAACAATTTAAAATTATTGTTTTATCAATAAAAATTAAACTAGCTATTAAAATCTTTAATGTAAATAATAATGCTGTGTTTTTTAAAAAATAGATAAAAAATTTAAAGAAAGTCTTTTTTAAAAAATTTTTAGAATAAGGTGATATGCTGTATAAAAAGCTAAGTATTATTAGTTATTAGAGAAATTTTTTAATCAGAGGTAAAGAATATGGACTCAGCCATTTTTTTAGCAAAATTGCCAGAAGCATATGCAGTTTTTAAACCGATCGTCGACATTTTACCTGTAATTCCAGTATTTTTTCTTCTGTTGGCATTTGTGTGGCAAGCTGCAATTGGATTTAGATAAATTCTATTCAGTATTAGTAATAAAAAATTGATAAAATTAAACTTTGTAAACGTAAATAATAAATATTATGGTTGAACCTTTATTGTCAGGAATTGTTCTAGGCCTAATCCCTATCACTTTGTCCGGGTTATTAGTAGCTGCTTATTTACAGTATCAACGCGGAAACCAATTAGGGTTATAAAAAATAAAACATAGATATTTATAATAACTAGAATATTTTCTTTATGGTTATTATAAATATCTACAGATAAATTCGTTAGAAGATAGAAAAAGCAATTTATGAAAATTAGCACAATGATTTTCAATGACCAATGTGGAGCTCCCGCATGAATCTTACTACCAGCTAGATTTAGTAACTCCAGGTAAAAGACACTCGTGAGACATTTCTCTAAAAACGTGGCGAGATAATCCAAAATCTCGATAATAACCTCGACTTCTACCAGTTAACCAGCATCTATTTCTCCCTCTAACAGTTGCACTATTTCTAGGCATTTCCTGTAATTTTTGTCTTAACTCCATTTTTTCAACAAAATTAGTAGTTTCTTTTAGCTTCTCCTTAATTGCTAAACGTTTTAGATAATATTTTTTTTCAAGCTTTTCTCTTTTTATCTCTCTTTGAATCATATTTTTTTTAGCCATATTATAGAAACCTATTATTTAAATTATTTAATAAACATATTAGCTAAAAAAAGTCATGACTGCAATATTCTTATATTAAATAAGAACTTCGAGATAAATTAATAAAGTAGTACCATATACTCAACATTGACTTAATGGTACTACTTTTTATTATTAAAATGATTCTACTTAATATAGTTCTTGCTCAACATGAGATAAAATTTTGCAGTCAGATTGAGGGTAAGCAATACATGTCAGAACATATCCGGCTAACATTTGGTCATCATCTAAAAATGATTGATCAGATTGATCAACAGATCCTTCGACAATTTTTCCTGCACAAGTTGAGCATGCTCCAGCTCGGCAAGAATAAGGAAGTTCTATTCCTTGTTCTTCTGCTGCATCTAAGATATAAGTATCTTCTGCACAATTAAATGTTACATCAATTCCTTCATTTTCGCTCACTAAATGAATTTTGTAATCAGCCATTTGTTTTTACTCCGTAATAAAAGTACATTTGAAACTTAATAAAAAAATATAAATTTGCAGGATTATCATGCAAATTATGTACTAGTTTCATTATGAATAATAGACTGCAAAAGTAGAAAAGAATATAATATTTTAAATATTTGAGCAACATTACAAACTAAATGGAACTATAATAGTTCAAAATATTTATATAGATTCATATAGTTAAAATCACTTTTATCATCTATGTACTAAAACTGAAAAGTTTAAAATTTTTATATTCGCGATTCAACTACGCTTTTACAATCATAACATAATTATGACTTTCATTTTTTCAAAAAAGATAGAGCTAAAGCCTATTTTAAAATTTGGAATACCAAGGGTGTATTCATATGAAATTATTCAAGAAATTAAAGCTTTAGTGAAAAGGCTTTTTTTACAGGTTTGGAGAAGACCTGCAACATTAATGGCTGGTATTATTCAACCCCTACTCTGGCTAATACTATTTGGAGGTCTTTTTTACAACGCACCTGTTAATTTATTCACTATTAATACAAGCTATAATTGCTTTTTAAGCTCAGGGATAATAATTTTTACATCATTTACTGGAGCACTCAATGCGGGTCTTCCTTTAATGTTTGATAGAGAGTTTGGATTTCTAAATAGATTATTAACAGCTCCACTAATTTCCAGAACATCTATTATCTTTTCTTCAGCTACCTTTATGACTTGTCTGAGCTTGATACAAGTTATCTTTATAGTGGTAGCATCTCTATTTATGGGCATTTCTCCTTTAAGTAATAATAGTATACTCATTTTTGGGCTTATTGTTTTGTTAGTTACCGTAGGAGTTACTATGCTGAGTTTAGCATTATCTTTTACTCTACCAGGTCATATTGAGCTACTAGCATTTATTTTAGTAGTAAATTTACCATTTTTATTTTCAAGTACAGCTTTAGCTCCCCTTTATTTCATGCCACCTTGGCTACAATTAGTTGCGAGCCTTAATCCATTAAGTTACGCAATAGAAGGTGTTAGATATTTATACTCAACTATAAATTGGAATTTTGCTGAATGCGTAATTAAAATTAGCTGGGGGGACATTTCACTAGGACAAATAATCTTACTGCTAATAGTTTTAGATATAATAGGAGCTTATATTGTGTCTAATATATTAAAGGCTAAACTTAATTAATCTGATAACGGAATATAAATTTTAATAAAAAATTTATTAAATTTATTTTAGATAGATTTTCACTATATAATATTAATAGTAGTATGGATAATAGAAATTAAATAGTTTTTTCAAGATCAAAGCTATTATCAACAATGATAAATATTTGTAAGAAAGTCAACAAAGTATGTTCTTATTCATAGGAGGCACGTAGTCAATGGGACTACCTTGGTACCGTGTACACACGGTTGTTTTAAATGATCCGGGGCGCTTAATTGCAGTTCACCTAATGCACACTGCACTTGTTGCAGGCTGGGCAGGATCCATGGCATTATACGAATTAGCTGTATTTGATCCTTCAGATCCAGTCTTAAATCCAATGTGGCGACAAGGGATGTTTGTTATGCCATTCATGGCTAGACTCGGCGTAACAGATTCATGGGGCGGCTGGAGTATTACAGGAGAAAGTGTATCCAATCCAGGATTATGGAGTTTTGAAGGTGTAGCTCTTACTCATATTGTTCTTTCTGGGATGTTATTCTTGGCAGCTATTTGGCACTGGGTATATTGGGATTTGGAGTTATTCAGAGATCCAAGAACTGGGGAACCAGCATTAGATTTACCAAAGATTTTTGGTATTCACTTATTGCTATCAAGTCTTTTATGCTTTGGATTTGGGGCTTTTCATGTCACTGGGCTATTTGGACCTGGTATGTGGGTTTCAGACGGTTATGGAGTAACTGGAAAAGTCTTACCTGTAGCCCCAGCATGGGGACCAGAAGGTTTTAATCCATTCAATCCAGGTGGTGTTGCCTCTCATCATATTGCTGCAGGTACTGTCGGCATCTTAGCTGGTGTTTTCCATTTAACTGTAAGACCTCCTCAAAGACTTTACAGAGCTCTAAGAATGGGAAATATTGAAACTGTATTGTCAAGTAGTATCTCAGCAGTTTTCTTCTCTGCATTTATAACTTGCGGAACAATGTGGTATGGGTCTGCAACTACACCGATTGAACTATTTGGTCCAACTAGATACCAATGGGATAGTGGATATTTTCAGCAAGAAATTGAAAAAAGAGTAGAAAATGCAATTGCGGATGGAGCTGCACCTAGCGAGGCTTGGTCTAGAATTCCAGATAAATTAGCATTCTATGATTATATTGGTAATAATCCAGCAAAAGGCGGTCTATTCAGAGCTGGTCCTATGAATAAAGGAGACGGAGTAGCTGAAGCTTGGCTAGGTCATCCAGTATTTCAGGATAAGGAAGGTAGAGAATTAAGTGTTCGCCGAATGCCTGCCTTCTTCGAAACTTTTCCAGTTATTTTAGTTGATAAAGACGGCATTATACGAGCCGATATTCCATTCAGAAGAGCTGAATCCAAATATAGTATTGAACAAGTTGGTGTAACAGCTAGTTTTTACGGTGGCAAATTAAATGGGCAAGTTTTTAATGATGCTCCTAGTGTCAAAAAATATGCAAGGAAGGCACAATTAGGAGAAGTTTTCGAATTTGACCGAACTACATTGGAATCGGATGGTGTATTTAGAAGTAGTCCAAGAGGCTGGTTCACATTTGGTCACGCAAACTTTGCATTAATCTTTTTCTTTGGCCATCTTTGGCACGGTTCACGAACTATCTTCAGAGATGTATTTGCTGGAATTGGAGCTGAAGTTACTGAACAAGTCGAATTTGGTGCATTCCAAAAATTAGGAGATAGAAGCAGTAAGAAGCAAGGCGCTGTATAAGATCCGATTATATACAGTCTTTATCCGATATTTTTAACATTAAAATAGTTTTAGGAAAAGTAGATTATCTAATCATTACTAATCAGGAGAATTTATGGAAGCCTTAGTTTATGTCTTTTTATTAACAGGAACACTAATGGTAATATTTTTTGCTATCTTTTTTAGAGAACCTCCAAGAATAGCTAAATAAAATTATTACTCTCAAACCTACAATAATAGAACCACTTTCCAGCTTATTAGTGGAAAGTGGTTCTATTGTAGATTAATGTATATTATTCTTCATGCTCCTCAAAAGGATCTCTGAGATCCTTAGAAGCGGGGCCAAATGCTGTATATATTGAGTAACCTGTAATACCTAAAAGTAAACTCGAAATAAAAATACTAAGAACTGTTGCAGTTTCCATAATTCAAGCAGTATTAAGATGAACTTTTTCTATAATAATATTATTAATATTAAAACATTAAATTATTAAATTAATCAAAATATATTATGGCACTTAGGACTAGACTTGGTGAAATTTTAAGACCTCTCAACTCAGAATATGGAAAAGTTGCTCCAGGTTGGGGGACAACGCCTATTATGGGAATTTTTATGCTGCTGTTTTTCTTATTTTTACTAATAATTTTACAAATATATAATTCATCATTAGTATTAGAAAATGTAGATGTAGACTGGGCTACTTTAGGAAGCTAACACTAACAATTATTGAATAAAAATTTTATTAATTGATAGTATACTCTATATGCATAGAATACTATTCGCATAACTAAACGATCGCTATGATAATTATAGCGATCGTTTCGCTATATTAAGCTAATATTTACAGTTCATTATTTGCCTAAATCAATTAATTCATTATCTGCAAAGCTATTTGTATTAACATTATTGTAATTAACTTTTTCGAATCTCACTAAAACTGGATATTTAATACCACTCTGATCTACAGCTGCAACCGTGCCAATTTCTTGATACCAATACGATTCTTTTCTTAGAATTTTCACTTTAGAGCCTCTTTCCATTTTTAATTCCTTGAGTAAATTATTGAACATCAATATATTTTCGAAATCAATAAGCTGTTCAAAAACCTATAAAATTATTACCGACAAAATAGAAAATTCTACAATCAAAGGAGAGAGAGGGATTCGAACCCTCGATAACTTACGTTATGACAATTTTCGAGATTGTTGCAATCAACCACTCTGCCATCTCTCCTAAACCAATAAGCTATTTTTTATCAAGCAGATTAGAATAACACAAAATAAAGGTAGTTGCCTAGAAATTTAAAACGATGTTAAATATAAATTATAATCCTACTATAAATATCTTTACAAATTATGTAAAGAATGTCTATATCGGCTTATTTCAAGATTTTTTAATCTGATAAAATTTTTACTAAACAAATAAACGCTCTCATAATATGAAACTATCTTGGAAAACACTTCTTCTTTGGTCTTTACCAATATTTGTAGTTGGTTTCTTCTTCTGGCAAGGCTTTTTAGGCCCGACTACTACTGATGTAGGGAGTAATATCGCAAGTTCTAGAATGACATACGGACGCTTTCTAGAATATTTAGATATGGGCTGGGTAAAACGAGTCGATTTATATGAAAACAACCATACAGCAATTGTTGAAGCAGTTGGACCTGAATTAGGAAATAGAGTTCAGCGTATACGAGTTGAATTACCCGCGAGCGCACCCGAACTGATTACAAAACTACGTAAAGCCAACGTTGACTTAGATGCTCACCCTCCCAAAAGTACTAGCGCAATTTGGGGATTGTTAGGGAATTTACTATTTCCATTGGTGGTAGTTGGCGGTTTAGCCTTCTTATTTAGAAGATCTAATAGTGCAAGCGGCGGTCCTGGACAAGCAATGTCCTTTGGAAAATCAAAGGCTCTTTTTCAAATGGAAGCTAAAACAGGTGTGGTATTTAATGATGTTGCTGGTGTTGAGGAAGCAAAAGAAGAATTCCAAGAAGTAGTTACTTTTCTAAAGCAACCTGAATCCTTTACAGCAGTTGGAGCAAAAATACCTAAGGGAGTACTACTAGTTGGACCTCCTGGTACAGGTAAAACATTACTGGCAAAGGCAATTGCTGGCGAAGCTGGTGTACCATTTTTTAGTATTTCAGGTTCGGAATTTGTAGAAATGTTTGTTGGTGTGGGGGCATCTCGTGTTAGAGATTTATTTAAAAAAGCTAAGGACAACGCGCCTTGTATTGTTTTTATCGATGAAATTGATGCTGTTGGCCGACAAAGGGGCACAGGTGTTGGCGGAGGTAACGATGAACGCGAGCAAACATTAAATCAATTATTAACCGAAATGGACGGCTTTGAAGGCAATACAGGAGTAATTGTAATAGCTGCTACTAACAGAGCTGATATTTTAGATTCTGCTCTTCTAAGACCAGGAAGGTTTGACAGGCAAGTATCTGTAGATGTGCCTGATTTTAAGGGTAGATTAGCTATTCTAGAAGTACATGCAAAAAATAAAAAGATGGAGTCTCAAGTTTCATTAGAAACTATCGCTAGAAGAACTCCAGGTTTCTCAGGAGCTGATTTAGCTAACTTATTAAATGAAGCTGCTATTTTAACAGCACGAAGAAGAAAAAATGCTATGACTATGTCAGAAATTGATACATCAATTGACAGAGTAGTAGCTGGAATGGAAGGAACACCTCTCATTGATAGCAAAAGTAAAAGATTAATTGCGTATCACGAGGTTGGTCACGCAATAATAGGAAGTTTACTAGAGCATCATGATCCTGTTCAAAAAGTAACACTAATACCTAGAGGGCAAGCTCGAGGATTAACATGGTTTACCCCAAGTGATGATCAGAGCTTAATCTCGAGATCTCAAATACTTGCTCGCATTGTAGGAGCTCTAGGGGGGAGAGCTGCAGAAGAAGTTATTTTCGGAGATGCTGAAGTTACAACCGGAGCAAGTAATGATTTGCAACAAGTAACATCAATGGCAAGACAAATGGTAACTCGATTTGGAATGTCTAAAATTGGTCCATTATCATTAGAAAGTCAAGGAGGCGATCCCTTTTTAGGTAGAGGAATGGGAGGCGGCTCAGAATATTCGGACGAGGTAGCTACCAATATTGATAAACAAGTAAGAGAAATTGTAGGTGAATGCTATAAAGAAGCTAAAAAAATTATTAAAGATAATCGAGTAGTCATGGATCGATTAGTTGACTTATTAATTGAAAAAGAAACAATAGAAGGTAATGAATTTAGAGATATTGTAAAAGAATATACAGCTATTCCTGAAAAAAATTACTATATTTCTCAATTTTAAAAAACGGGACTGACGGGATTCGAACCCGCAACTTCCGCCGTGACAGGGCGGTGCTCTAACCAGTTGAACTACAGTCCCAAAAGCTTACATAAACATAATCTCATAGTAGACTGAAAATTGTCAAATTATGAATTAAAAAGATGAAGACTACTATAAATCAGTAGTCTTCGTCTTTTTTTAAGATACAGAAAGATGCTTATATTCAATTGTGAATATACAACTATTATTATATCAACTAGGAGAGAGAGGGATTCGAACCCTCGGTACGGATTAACCATACAGCAGATTAGCAATCTGCCGCTTTCGACCACTCAGCCATCTCTCCGAATAATTAACATACATCGAATATATCAAATATGTTAGTATATTAACATATTTAGTCATATATTTAGTCATATATTTATGGAGTTAAGCGGACTTGAACCGCTGCCCCTCTCAATGCCATTGAGATGCTCTACCAACTGAGCTATAACCCCGAAGACTATACATGAATGGCTCAAGCGGGATTTGAACCTGCGACCTTGGGCTTATGAATCCCCTGCTCTAACCACTGAGCTACTGAGCCACCTACATACTATCAGTAAATATTATACCATATAAAATTACTGGATAAAATATTCAATCTTCAATCTTCAGCAAGAACTTGTTACTTTTAGTAGGAATAATAATTATAAGCTTAATAGAGATGCATATATTAATTTATTCATTTGCTTAAAAAAAAACATCATTGTCATACTATACAACAAGCATTGATCCGATACCTTGATCAGTTAATATTTCTAATAAAAGAGCATGGTCAATTCTACCATCTATGATATGTGCAGAAGCTACACCTTGAGCTAGAGAGCGAATACAGCAATTGACTTTTGGTATCATACCTCCAGAAATAACAGAGGTTTGAGTTAAATCTCTTGCTTCTTGTATATTTAAATGGCTAATTAATGTTGTTGCATCTGATGCATTTCTCAAAATTCCAGGAGTATCTGTTAATAAAATTAATTTTTCTGCATTTAAAGCTGCAGCTATTTCACCAGCTACTGTATCAGCATTAATATTGTAAGACTGACCTTGCTTATCAGCAGCAACACTAGCAATAACAGGAATATAATTATTATTAATTAAAATTTCTAATAGATGAGTATTAACACTTTGAACTTCTCCAACAAAACCAAGATTAGCTTGGTCACTTGGCCTCGGAATAATCAACAAACCATCTTTCCCTGATAAACCGACACTCTTCCCACCCTGTTTATTGATGCTTGCAACAAGATCTTTATTTACTCTACCAACTAACACCATTTCTACAATATCCATAGTAGATTGATCAGTTACTCTAACACCATTCTCAAATTTAGGTAAAATTTTTAATTTATCTAACCAAAAATTAATTTCTGGACCGCCACCATGAACTAAAATAGGACGTAACCCAATAAAAGATAAGAATACTAAATCACTTATAACTTGATCCTTTAATTTTTGGTTTTTCATAGCAGCACCACCATATTTTATTACAATAATTCTGGAAGAAAATTTTTGAATATATGGTAGTGCTTCGCTTAAAACTTTTACCCTTTCTGTGTTTGTCAACATGAATAAGATAAAATTAGGATATATAGAATTACGATTTATTTAAATCGCTTATATTAATTTAACAAATACAAATAGCTATTTCAAGATAGTAAAACAATAAACAGATTATAAATAAATTAAATAGTTAAAAATAAAAGGATTAAATTTATGAATGAATTTTGGGATAATGTTCTGAAGTTTTCCCGTTTTTCAACTTGTTATTTTCATCTTATTTTTGTCGTTTTTTCGTGTTATGAACAAAACCATTGACAAGTTTTTTTTTTGTCGTCATTTTAAGACGTTTTTTACGTCAAATTTGTCACGCTTTACTCGTCTTTTTACATAACAAAAAACAGTATATTACACAGTGTATATAGTGTTTTATTATAACCATGAATTTATTTAAATAAATAATATAATTAAAACACTTGCTCACGATAAACAGGATAAGAAATTTAAATTGTTTACTCTTTAGATAGATATGATTAGCTTAAAGCTAGAAAATAAACATGAAAATCTCTATAAAAGCATGGAAACATGAGAGCCGCGCCAGCGGCGGGGGCAAAAATCTTTTTTTTCTTCATTTGATGATGGATGAAGATTTAATAGTTTATCAACAATTGCGAAAGAATCCCTGGTAAAACTAATTGTCAGAGTTCAGTTGAATACGAATAGAATTATTCAGATCAAAAAGATTAATTAAATACGAATTAATTCGTACTTTTTTTCGTGTTATGAACAAAACCATTGACAAGTTTTTTTTTGATCACATCATTAGCGGGTAAATGCCCGATTTTAGCGATAACAATAAAAAAAATATTAAATGCCCGATGTTGCTGAGCAGAATCAATAAATATAATTAAAATTTTCGAACATATATAATATTATATTATCATTAAACATATAATTATCTTTTTCTTTTTAAAAAAAATAGGTATTAAATAACATTTAACAATTATGATTCTACCAAAAGAAATAATAGGCTCTGAAAAAAACAGGGGCTTCTGCCTTACTAGGTATTATTGTTCTTCATGGAGTTAAATATATATTTGGGTATCCAGAGGGAGCTATTTCATCAGTTATTGTAGTACTGACCTTGCTTATCAGCAGCAACACTAGCAATAACAGGAATATAATTATTATTAATTAAAATTTCTAATAGCTGAGTATAAACACTTTGTACTTCTCCGATAAAAACAAGATTAGCTTAGTAACTTGACCTCGTGGTAATCAAAAAACCATCTTTCCCTGATAAACCGATGCTCTTCCCATCCTGTTTATTGATACTTGCAATAAGATCTTTATTTACTCTATTAATTAACACCATTTTTCAAAATTAGGTAAAATTTTTAATTTATTTAACCAAAAATTAATTTCTGGACCGCCACCATGAATTAAAATAAGACATAACCCAATAAAAGAGAAGAATACTAAATCACTTATAACTTGATTCTTTTAGTTTTTCATAGCAGCACCACCATACTTCATCACAATAATTCTGGAAGAAAATTTTTGAATATATGATAATGCTTCGCTTAAAACTTTTACCCTTTCTGTGTTTGTCAACATGAATAAGATAAAATTAGGATATATGAAATTACGATTTATTTAAATCACTTATATTAATTTATCAAATACTAATAGCTATTCCAAGATAGTAAAACAATAAACAGATTATAAATAAATTAAATAATTAAAAATAAAAGGATTAAATTTATGAATGAATTTTGGGATAATGTTCTGAAGTTTCCCCGGTTTTTAATCAATGTTATTTTAGGATTAATTCTAACAATTATTAGTCCTTTTTTCGTGTTATTTAGAAAACCATTGACAAGTTTTTTTTTGCTCACATCATTAGCCGGGTTACTCGCGATTTTAGCGGTAACAATACAGAAAATGCTAAATATTGAATGTTGCTGAGTAGAATAAATAAATATAATTAAAATTTTTGAACATATATAATATTATATTATCATTAAACATATAATTGTCTTTTTCTTTTTAAAAAAATAGGTATTAAATATTATTTAACAATTATCATGCTACCAAAAGAAATAATAGGTTCTGAAAAAACAGGTGCCTTTGCCTTACTAGATAGTATTGTTCGCCATGGAGTTAAACATATATTTGGGTATCCAGGGGGAGCTATTTTACCTATCTACGATGAACTTTATGCCTGGGAAGAAGCCTCTCTAATCAAACATATTCTTGTTAGACATGAACAAGGTGCTTCTCACGCAGCAGATGCTTATTCTCGATCTACAGGTGAAGTCGGAGTATGTTTTGCAACATCAGGACCTGGGGCAACAAATTTAGTCTCTGGTATAGCTACTGCTCATATTGATTCTGTCCCTATATTAGCTATCACAGGACAAGTCGGACGACCTTTTATAGGAACAGATGCATTTCAAGAAGTTGATATTTTTGGAATTACATTACCTATTGTTAAGCATTCGTATGTAGTTCGAGACCCTAGAGATATGTCCAGAATCGTGGCAGAAGCCTTTTTTATTTGTAAACATGGCAGGCCTGGCCCAGTTTTAATTGATGTCCCTAAAGACGTAGGCTTAGAAAAATTTAATTATTTTTCTATTGAACCAGGAAAAGTTAAGATTCCTGGCTGTAGACCTATATCTAATTTAAAATCTCGTCAAATATTAATGGCTGCAAAAATGATTCAGCAATCAACTCAGCCACTATTATATATTGGTGGCGGAGCTATAATTTCTAATGCTCATAAATCAATTAAAGAATTAGTTGATTTGTGTAAAATACCAGTCACTACGACTTTAATGGGCAAAGGTGTTTTTGATGAAGATAGTGATTTTTCCCTTGGTATGTTGGGAATGCATGGGACTGCATATGCTAATTTTGCAGTTAGCGAGTGTGATCTTTTAATTGCTCTAGGAGCTAGATTTGATGATAGGGTAACAGGTAAATTAGATGAATTTGCGTGTAATGCTCAAGTTATTCATGTTGATATTGATCCAGCTGAAGTTGGTAAAAATAGAATACCTCAGGTTGCAATTGTTGGTGATGTTACAGAGGTCATTACTTCTCTGTTAGATGTATTAAAAACAAATTTTAAGCCTTATCCAGAACAATTTGTATCTTGGCAAGAAAGAATAAATCGCTGGCGTCAACAATATCCTCTTTTAGTACCTCGAAGATCAACTAGCATTTCACCTCAAGAAATACTGGTCGCAGCAAACAAGTTGGCTAAAAACGCTTATTTCACTACTGATGTTGGTCAACATCAAATGTGGGCAGCTCAATTTATTAGAGTACAATCTAAACACTGGATATCTAGTGCTGGATTAGGGACAATGGGATATGGTTTACCGGCAGCTATCGGTGCTCAAGTAGCACATCCTGCGGATTTAGTTGTTTGTATTAGTGGTGATTCAAGCTTTCAGATGAATATGCAAGAACTAGGAACTGTTGCCCAATATCAATTGCCAATTAAAATTATTATTATTAATAATCGTTGGCAAGGTATGGTTAGACAATGGCAACAAGCTTTCTATGGTGAGAGATATTCCCACTCACGAATGACGGAGGGAGCCCCAAATTTTAAAAAACTTGCAGAAGCTTTTGGTATTAAGGCTTTTACAATAAACAATAGACAAAACATGCAATCTTATTTAGAGAATGCAATACACTATCCTGGTCCTGTTTTATTAGATTGTCAAGTAACTGAAAACGAGAATTGTTATCCAATGGTTGCACCAGGAAAAAGTAATGCTCAAATGATAGGAATAGCAAAACCTCAGAGAGGAACTGCTTCAAATTACTCTAATAAAAGTCTTTAATTAATAGCCTTTGACGAGAATCGAACTCGTGATCTTCCCCTTACCAAGGGGATGCTCTACCATTGAGCCACAAAGGCTTTCTATCTTATTGGGCCGGGTTGGATTTGAACCAACGTAGGCGAAGCCAGCGGATTTACAGTCCGCCCCCATTAACCACTCGGGCACCGACCCTAACTAATTAGAATTAAAAATATAACATAGAGATTATCACAATTATCTATCTAAAAACAAGTATTTCTGAAACTATTTTATGAAGTGATGAACATAGCTGGACTCGAACCAGCGACTTCCACGATGTCGACGTGACACTCTAACCAACTGAGTTATATGTCCAAAACTTCAATCAATAGTATAACACTTTTTCTTATTTTTTTTATTGTGTTACTTAATCGAAAATTTGCTTTAAGCGACCGGCTTTACCTAAAAGATCTCTAAGATAATAAAGTTTCGCTCTACGCACCTTAGCCCTTCTTATCACCTTAATAAATGTTACGCGCGGTGAATTAAGGAAAAAAACACGTTCAACACCAACCCCCTGAAATGAACATCTTAATGTTAAGCTAGTATTTAGACTTTTTCTTTTTTTACGAGATAATACAACGCCCTCACATAATTGTTCTCGATTTTTACTGCCTTCTGTAACCATCAATCCTAATTGTATTGTATCGCCCACTTTAATTTCTGGTAGTTCTGGCTTCATTAAAGGCTCTTCTATGCTTCTCATTAGTAGACTTAATTTTGTACTATTTTCTTTCATTGAGAGAATTAAATGAATAATGTTTTGTTGCAACATTATACATTACAAAAACAAATATGAAAATTATTAGCAATATATAAACTTTTACTAACGTTAAAAGATGTACAAGAATTAGATAAAAAAATAATTTTAAGGCTTAAGTATTTACTAGTTTTGTGTTATAGTTAGTTACTATCAAAGGTAGTGACATAACATCAAACACAAAAAATGTTCGAACGCTTTACTGAAAAAGCTATAAAAGTCATCATGCTGGCACAAGAAGAGGCTAGACGTTTAGGGCACAATTTTGTTGGTACTGAGCAAATATTATTAGGATTAGTTGGTGAAGGTACTGGTATTGCAGCCCAGGTATTAAAGTCAATGAATGTTAATTTAAAAGATGCTAGAGTTGAAGTAGAAAAAATTATTGGACGAGGATCGGGTTTTGTAGCGGTCGAAATTCCTTTCACTCCTCGAGCAAAAAGAGTACTAGAATTGTCTTTAGAAGAAGCCCGTCAACTTGGTCATAATTATATTGGAACTGAACATTTATTAATGGGTTTAGTTCGAGAGGGAGAAGGTGTAGCCGCCAGAGTACTAGAAAATCTAGCAGTTGATGTTTCTTCTATAAGAGCAGAAGTAATACAGATGTTAGGAGAAAACGCGGAAGCTAATGTCAGTGGAAGTAATGCCACTCAAGCTAGAAGTAAAACTCCAACTTTGGAAGAGTTTGGTTCCAATCTAACTCAGATGGCTATAGAAGGGGGTTTAGACCCTGTAGTGGGAAGACAAAAAGAGATAGAAAGAGTAATTCAAATTTTAGGTAGACGAACTAAAAATAATCCAGTTTTAATAGGTGAGCCAGGTGTTGGAAAAACTGCAATTGCTGAAGGGTTAGCTCAAAGAATTGCTAATCGAGATGTTCCTTCTATTTTGGAAGATAAGTTAGTTATTACTTTAGATGTTGGCTTATTAGTTGCAGGTACTAAATATAGGGGGGAATTTGAAGAAAGATTGAAACGCATTATGGATGAAATAAAGTCAGCCGATAATGTAATACTTGTGATTGACGAAGTACATACTTTGATTGGTGCTGGTGCTGCTGAAGGGGCAATAGATGCAGCCAATTTACTTAAACCTGCTTTGGCTAGAGGAGAACTTCAATGTATAGGAGCAACCACTTTAGAAGAATATAGAAAACATATAGAAAAAGATCCAGCATTAGAAAGAAGATTTCAGCCTGTTGTAGTAGGGGAACCTAGTGTTGAAGAAACAATCGAAATTCTATTTGGTTTAAGAGATCGTTATGAGAAGCATCATCAATTAACTATGTCAGATAGTGCCTTAGCAGCAGCAGCAAAATATGCTAATCAATATATTTCAGATCGTTTCTTACCAGATAAAGCAATTGACTTAATTGATGAAGCTGGTTCCCGTGTTCGTTTATTAAACTCTCAGCTTCCCCCAGCAGCCAGAGAACTAGATAAAGAATTGAGGGCAGTATTAAAAACAAAAGACGAAGCTATTCGAGCTCAAAAATATGAAACGGCAGAACAGTATAGAGCTAGAGAAATGGAGATCAAAGCACAAATTGCAGCAATTGCTCAGAGCAAAAAAAATGAGCCAGATTTAAATCTTGAAGATCCAGTAGTAACAGAAGATGATATTGCTGAAATTGTTGCTGCTTGGACAGGAATACCAGTAACTAAATTGACTAAGAGTGAATCTGAAAAATTAATGCACATGGAAGAAACTCTTCATGGGCGTATAATTGGTCAAGATGAAGCCGTTGTAGCTGTTTCAAGAGCAATAAGACGGGCAAGAGTAGGTCTTAAAAATCCTAACAGACCAATTGCAAGTTTTATTTTCTCTGGACCTACAGGTGTCGGCAAAACTGAGCTTACAAAAGCATTGGCCTCCTACTTTTTCGGTTCAGAAGCTTCTATGATAAGACTAGATATGTCTGAATATATGGAAAGACATACTGTATCTAAATTAATTGGATCCCCTCCTGGATACGTAGGATATAGCGAAGGAGGTTATTTAACTGAGGCTGTAAGAAAAAAACCATATACTGTAATTCTATTTGATGAAATTGAAAAAGCTCATCCTGATATATTTAATCTTTTACTTCAAATTTTAGAAGATGGTAGATTAACAGATGCCAAAGGGCGTACGATAGACTTCAAAAATACTCTCCTAATTATGACTTCTAATATTGGGTCTAAAGTTATTGAAAAAGGTGGTGGTAGTTTAGGATTTGAATTATCTGAAGATCAAACAGAATCGCAGTACACACGCGTTAGATCTCTAGTAAATGAAGAATTAAAGCAATATTTTAGACCAGAGTTTTTAAATAGACTTGATGAAATCATTGTCTTTCGTCAGCTTACTAAAGATGAAGTTCGAGAAATTGCAGAATTAATGCTAAATGAAGTTTTTGAAAGAATTAAGCAACAAGATATTCAACTAAATGTTACAGAACGTTTTAAACAAAGACTGGTAGAAGAAGGATATAATCCTAGCTATGGAGCTCGTCCATTGAGAAGAGCAGTGATGCGGCTCCTCGAAGATAGTTTAGTGGAAGAAGTTCTCTCTGGTAAAATTAAAGCTGGTGATAGTGCTGTCGTAGACGTTACTAACGAAGGAGAAGTCACAGTGTTAATAGGTGAAAAATTAGAATTATTGACTTAAAGACAGTGATTTTTTTATAGAAAATTAGCATTTAATGCATAATATTAAATGCTACAATAATAAATACTGATATGGGTTGCTATAATTGGCAACCTATGATATCCTTTATTTAATTAGGCCGGGATAGCTCAGTTGGTAGAGCAGTGGATTGAAGATCCTCGTGTCACCAGTTCAAATCTGGTTCTTGGCATTTTTAAATATTTAAAAAACTAGCTAAATTAGTATCAAATTTTAATTGAAATGTACCTATTGGTCCGTTCCTATGTTTTGCAACTATAATTTCTGTTATATCTTCAGCTTCTTTATTGTAATAGCTCTCTCTGTATAACATTATCACTAAGTCTGCATCTTGTTCTATAGAATTATGTATAATGATATTATTTACAATAAAATTGTTTAGGTGATTAACTGTAAAATCAAAAACATTTTGCATTTTTGAAATGTTAATTTTTCTTAGATTTTCAAAGTTTAAAGATGAACTAGAATAAAATAAATATTTTCTATTGTCACTCAGCTGAAGTTTTATTTTAGTAGCAATCATATCGTTATAACTAAGTTTATCGCACCTCTTCCAACCACGTAGTGTTAAAATCTTGTGATTACTCGTCAACTCTAAATATTTATTGGATTCTGTTATAATTTTGTATGTTGTTTTCTTTTTTGGATTTGATATAAATGCATCACTTCGTGTAAATAGTTTAGTAATTTTTGGGTTAAAATTGTCTAACTGAAATTTTTGATTACTAAAATTAAAAAGAGGTTTATTAGTATTGTTCAATTCAACATAATTGAATTTTGATATGCACCCGCTCTCTCTTAGATCTGACAATAAAGGTCTTTTGTTGCTACGATTTTCAAGGTTCCTATTTAGTTGAGATAGCACTAAAATAGGTAAGTTTAGTTCTTTCGCCAAAATTTTTAATGATCTAGTAATCAATGATAATTCTTGAGATCTATTTTCAGACTGCCTGTGATCTTGTAGTAGTTGGAGATAATCTATAATTATAAGTTCTATTTTTTTTCCTTGTAATTTAAAAAATTTAACTTTTGTTCTGATAGTCTCAGAGGAAATTTCAGAACTATCATCAATATAAAGATTAAGCCTGGCGAGAACTTTACTTTCGTTTACAACATTTTGCCATTCTTCACTAGTAAGTTGTCCAGATTGGATTTTTTGACTATTTAAATTACATTCTTGTGCTAAAATCCTTCTCAGTAATTGTTCTGTAGACATTTCTAAACTAAATAGTATTACATAAGAATGACTCTTTTGGATTATATGTCTTGTAATATTAATCGCAAAAGCTGTTTTGCCCATAGAGGGCCGCCCTGCAATTATAATTAAATCTGACTTTTGAAAACCATTAGTCATTAAATCTAGTTGTGAAAAACCAGAGAATACACCACTACTTATACTTATCTTTTTCTTTGTATCTAAATTGACTAATAAATTAGCAAAAATTTTTGCTAAAGTTTGTGTTTCTTCATCTTCTAAAACTTCATAAGCTATTGTGAGCTGATTAACTAAAGAGGTTATTACACTTTGTGTAATTTGTTCTTTTGAACAACTAATAAGTAATAATGAATCGCCAGATTTTAGAAGCAATCTTCTAACATAATTATCTAAAACAATTGTTGAGTACTCATCTACTACATTAGATGCAGGTGCACTTTCAATTAAACATAAAATTTTTTCTAGGCCGCCCAATTTTTTAATTAAACTTTTTTTCTCTAAGGTAATCAAAAAACTAGCTAAACTGATCTTTTCAATTTGATTAATAATTTCTAATGTTGCTTTATAAAGTAGAGAATTTGATTTAAAATAAAAAAAATCTGGTGATAATTTTTCTGTTTGCGTTAATAAATATTCAGATCGTTGAGTTAGGATGCCACTAACTAACATTTTTTCAGCTAGTATATTGTGAGGAGGTAAATATTTATAAATACTAATTATTTCCTCCTTGTTGTATTAGTTTGTTAATAACAAATAATGTTTTGTCTAATTTGATTCTGGAAGAACTTGTAGTTGAATATTGGCAATTATTTGATTAAATAGTTTAATTTCAATATTGTAAATACCAATTGTTTTAATTTCTGGTAATATAATATTCTGTTTATCGATATCTACATTTGTAGTATTTTTAATAATTTGCGAGATCTCTTTTTCGGTTACACTACCAAAGATGGTTTCCCCGTCTCCAGTTTTTTTACTAATGCTAAATTTTTGAATTTCTTCTAGAAGTTGCTTTATCTTTATTGAGTCTTCCTTAGCGGTCTTCCTTTTTTCTTCTTTTATGGCAGCATATAATTTCTGTTGATTTAAAATACCTGTAGTTGCAACTGCTGCCATTTTATTAGGAATTAAAAAATTTCTTGCATAACCTGCTGCAACTGTAACAATATCATTACTTTTACCAAGCTTTTGAATGTTTTCTTTTAGTACAATTTGAATAGTTCTTTTACTCATTTCTATTTTTTTCAAGATAAATATATTATCTAGTATACCTTTTGTACACTAATTTTAGTGGCGTATAAATATTTTTATATAATTCAATAGAATTATAATCTATTATATTAAAGGAAACGAGTTGTTCATTAGTATAATAAAACAAAGTGAGGGTTGTAAGAGTATTCATATGAATAAAAAAAGGATAGTTATGTAAGTTTATAACAAGTTTTTAAGAAACATGTTTTGAACTTACATAGACAAATTTATATAAATATCTATTTTTCATCAGTCCAGCTAAGAATTTGATTTACCTTGCTTTTGGTTTCGCACTAAAATCATTGTATAGACCTAATTCTATTCTTTGCAACGAGCTGCTTCCTTATAATTTAGCCTCTTTATAAACCGCCTGGTGTTATTCTGTGTACTGAGATATATTTAATAAAACCTCTATCTTAAGAGTTTCTTCTTCATTACAGTTTATAAGACCTTTGTGAATTCTATTAGTGTTATCAAATAATAACAAAAAAGTAGCTATTTCTAGACTAAAATCTCCTACTTTTCTGATATAATCATATTCACAGTAATCTAGTTAGGAGAGGTGGCCGAGTGGTTGAAGGCGCAGCATTGGAAATGCTGTTTAGGAGCAATCTTAACGAGGGTTCGAATCCCTCTCTCTCCGTGTCGAGAAATTGAAAAATGTTTTTTGTCTATAAGCTTTCACTTCCAATTATATTTATCCAAGCATTTAAGCCTCCTTTGATTCTCGTAATCTTAAATCCTTGTTTTGCAAAAAAATTAGAAGCAAATATAGACCTAGAATCTAAACTACAATAAATAAAGCACTTTGTATCTTTTTCGTCTAAAATTAAGTATTTTTGTTCTTTTAAATTTTGTAAAGGCAAATTTATAGCACTTTTTAAGTGCATTGTTCTATATTCTTTCGGGCTTCTTACGTCGAATATAATATATTTTGAACTATTATTATATAAAAGTTTTTTAAATTCTATGACATTAATTTCCTGAAATAGGTGACTACCTTTGGTAATCAATTGGCCCTTACCCAGTTTATTTTTTTGCGATAAAATAAACTGAGTATTAATAATTTTGAATTTTTTAAATGAGAGTGTTAAGGCATTATATTTTAAAACAATACCACTTAAGATAAATTTATAACCGAGAATTACTTTAACAGTCTCAGTTGCTTGAAGTGTTCCTATAATACCAGGTAAAAGCCCTAGAACTCCAGCATTACTACAAGTGTCTTCTAAAATATGTTTATTCTTAATTTCATTATGAAAATCTCTATATCTAGGACCTCCTTGATAGTTGAAAACGCTAACCTGTCCTTCAAATTGAAAAATCGCACCATAAATATGAATTTTGTTGAGTGCAAGACAGCAATCGTCAATAAGGTATCTTGTGCCAAAGTTATCAGTCCCATCTAAAATAATATCATAATGTCTAATAATTGCAATTGCGTTATTAGAGCTTAATCTTGTATTAAAGATTTGAACATTACATGTTGGATTAATATCTAGTATTTTTTTTTAGCAATATCAACTTTTGATAATCCTATATCATTTACTGTATATAAAATTTGTCTTTGTAAATTAGAAACATCTATTATATCATCATCTATTATACCAATTGATCCAATACCCAAGGCCGCAAGATATATTATTGCAGGAGATCCTAGTCCACCAGCTCCAACACATAATATCTTCGATTTTTTTAATCTCTCTTGACCTTCTAACTGAATTTCCGGCAAAATGAGATGCTTGGAATATCTTGTGTATTCTTCTAACGAATATGTTGCTAGCTCTGTTTTGAAATTAAGCATAAAAAATCATAAGTTAATTGTAATGGTAAAAAATAATTTTATATAGGCTCTCTTTGTAAAGTCGGTTCCTCTTTATCTAAAATAGCTCCTTCTGTGGGACAAACTTGAAGACAAATACTACAATCAATACAAGCAGCAAAATCAATCCAATACCATTCCTTATTGGCTTTATTTTTACCTTGTCCTTTATGGATGCAAGCTACAGGACAGGCATTTACACATTCGGCTACACCAATACATTTTTCTGTTATAATTGTGTGAGACATGTTGTTTTTTTTATAAAAAATATACTATTTACATCCAGTATTTTTGTTGTATAATAGAATAGCCTAAATTCTCTTACTTTCTAATTTATACTTTTAGTTGATTAGTTTACTAGCTTTATGCGCCTTTAGTTCAGTTGGTAGAACGCAGGTCTCCAAAACCTGATGTCGAGGGTTCAAGTCCTTCAGGGCGCGTTTAATTTAAATAAAAAGTTTGTAATATATATCTCTACAAATTTCAAAATGATAGTGTATAAAAAATCATATTTTATATATTGTATATTTTATCTAGTAGTACTGTTTGTTTAATATGTTATTATTGGTAAGTTAATTATATTAACTCTATTTTGATTCTGTATAAAATAGGTTGAGTTAAGTACAAAAACTACTTAATGGTCTTTTTATTTATATAAACTTTGACAATTTAAAAATTATGGCTAAAAAAATTACAGCTATTGTTAAATTAGCATTAAATGCAGGTAAAGCTACTCCTGCGCCTCCAGTAGGCCCTGCCCTTGGACAACATGGCGTAAATATTGTTATGTTTTGTAAGGAATATAATGCACGTACAGCAGATAAATCAGGGTTAGTTATTCCTGTCGAAATTTCAGTGTATGAAGATAGAAGTTTTTCTTTTATTTTAAAAACTCCACCAGCATCTGTCTTACTTGTTAAAGCAGCAGGCTTGAATAAAGGGTCAGGTGAGCCTAATACAAAAAAAGTAGGTAGTATTACTACTAAACAGCTTGAATCTATTGCAGAGACTAAGCTGCCTGACTTAAATACCAACAACTTATCTCAAGCTATGAAAATAGTTGGAGGAACTGCTAGAAATATGGGAATCTTAATAGAAGATTAAAAAATTATAATTACACCTATTGTATATATTTATTATTTTATGAAAAAAATTTCACGTCGACTTAAAACTTTAAAATCCAAAGTTGAACCCAAACTTTATAGTCTGAGTGAGGCTGTTTCAATATTAAAAGCAACATCAAATGCTCAGTTTAAAGAAACAGCTGAAGCTCACATTTGCTTGGGCCTAAATCCTAAGTATGCAGATCAACAATTGAGAGCAACAGTTATTCTACCAAAGGGAACTGGAAAACTAGTAAAAGTAGCAGTTATTGCTAAAGGAGAGAAGCTAACAGAAGCAGTAAATGCTGGTGCAGATATTAGTGGTTCTGAAGAATTAATTGATGAAATTTCTAAAGGCAGACTAGATTTTGATAAATTGATAGCAACTCCCGATGTAATGCCTCTAATAGCAAAACTAGGAAGAGTTTTAGGGCCAAGAGGATTAATGCCATCCCCAAAAGCTGGAACAGTTACTTTAGATGTCGCAAAGTCTATTAATGAATTTAAGGGAGGGAAAGTTGAGTACAGAGTAGATAGAACAGGTATTGTTCATGTTCCTTTCGGAAAATCAAGTTTTTCGGAAGAAGATTTAGTCATGAATCTTCAAACGATAAAAGATTCAATTGATAAAAATAAGCCATCCGGCTCAAAAGGTAAATATTGGAAAACATTTTTTCTTTCCAGTACTATGGGCCCATCTGTCCAAATTGATATTGCTAGCCTTTTATAGAAACTTTGTATATACTTGTATAATATGAATAAATTTTTACTTTAAATAGTAATTTTTCCTCAATACGAAACTAATAATCTGCTTATTATATCTTATCTGCAATAAACAAATCCTTATATATTATTAATCATGAGTACAAAAGTAGAAAATATCCTAGAAGAATTAAAATCTCTAAATTTATTAGAAGCCGCTGAACTAGTCAAACAAATAGAAGAGACATTTGATGTTGATGCATCAGCTTCTTCTGGAGGCATGATGATGGCTGCTCCAACTTCTGCACCAGTTGCATCCGATATTGAAGAGAAAACTGAATTTGATGTTGTTTTACAAGAAGTTCCTGCACCTAAGAAGATAGCTGTATTAAAAGTAGTTCGTTCGTTAACAGGATTAGGATTAAAAGAAGCAAAAGATTTAGTAGAATCTGCTCCTAAAGTCTTAAAAGAAGCAGCATCAAAAGATGATGCTGAAGCTATGAAAAAGCAATTAGAAGATGCTGGAGCAACGATTGTTGTAAAATAAGAGACTAAATAAAACATGTACTTTTGTTTATCAGTAAACAAAAGCACATGTTTTATTATTTTAGCGTACTAGAATAAGCCAAGAGTAATTGCGTTATTTATAGGCATAGTTGCACCAATACCTAACCAAATACTAACAACGGTACCAATTAAGAAAACAGTTGTAGCAATTGGTCTTCTAAATGGATTCTGAAACTTGTTAACATTTTCAATAAATGGAACAGTTAATAACCCAGCTGGTACAGCCGCCATGCTTAGAACACCTAATAATTTATTTGGAATTACTCTAAGTAGATTGAATGTTGGGAAGAAGTACCATTCTGGCAAGATTTCTAATGGAGTAGCAAAAGGATTAGATTTTTCGCCCAGAGTAGAAGGTTCTAAAATGGCTAATCCAATACTACATCCAATAGTTCCAAGAATTACTACTGGGAATACATATAACAAATCATTTGGCCAAGCTGGTTCGCCATAATAATTATGGCCCATGCCTTTTGCTAATTTAGCTCTTAGTTTTGGATCTGTTAAATCAGGTTTTTTAAGAATTGACATATTGTTATTATGTTTAATATAAGATTTACAATAAATTTTTTGTATTAGTGAATATTTGCACTATTATAATGGACCAGAAATTCCTTGCTTGCGTATCATTAAGAAATGCATAAGCATGAAAACAGCAGTTAAAAGTGGAAGTACAAAAGTGTGCAAGCTATAAAATCTAGTTAAGGTTCCTTGACCTACACTAACTCCTCCTCTTAGCAGTTCTACAATGCTTTCTCCAACAACAGGCACAGCATCAGGAACTCCTGTAACAATTTTTACAGCCCAGTATCCAATTTGATCCCATGGTAAAGAATAACCTGTCACACCGAAAGAAACAGTTAAGACTCCTAAAATCACGCCGGTTACCCATGTCAATTCTCTAGGTTTTTTAAAACCACCTGTTAAATAAACACGAAATACGTGCAATATCATCATTAAAACCATCATACTGGCAGACCATCTATGTATCGATCTAATCAACCAGCCAAAGTTGACATCAGTCATGATATATTCTACGGAAGTGAAAGCTTCAGCGACTGTCGGCCTATAATAGAATGTCATTGCAAAACCTGTTGCAACTTGAATTAAAAAAGATATAAATACAATACCTCCTAAGCAATAGAAAATATTAACGTGAGGTGGTACGTATTTACTAGAAATATCATCAGCAATTGCTTGGATTTCTAATCTTTCTTCAAACCAGTCATAAATTTTACTCATACAATAGCTTCAAAAAGCTTTTTAATATATTTTTTGCGTTTAAGCTACTAGTAAATCAATATTTATAGTTATTGAACTTGTATTATTAGATATTTAATACATATCTATAATTATAGCATTTTTTTATATTTGATTAGGCTTATTTATTTGAAATTCTTTGGCTTAATAAAACAGGATTATGAATAACGATTTTCTTCTTTTGCATTGAAATTAATTTTGTTTGAACTAATCCTGACATAATTCTGGTTACACTAACTCTATTACTACCTATAATTTGAGCTAAAATTTGATGAGTAATAGTTAGATTGATAAGAATTCCGTTACCTTGACTAGTTCCATTTTGCTCAGATAACAATAGCAAAAGACTAATAAGTCTATTAGTAATACTCTTATGTGAAATAATTTCTATAAAACGATATGCTTTTATGGAACATAATAATAAATGCTCTATAAAAAATAGATTAAATTTAGGATGGTTTTGACATATATTGGCAATAATAGAATATTCAATAGAAATTATTTGTGCTGTATTTATTGCCTCTGCTTCATAATAATAACTTTTGTTTATAAATTTTGTATGTCCAAAAGTATCATCAGATGTACATATATTTAATGTGATTTTGTTTGTATTTCTAAAGACTTTTTTAATAATTAAAGATCCCCATAATATAATATAGAAACTTGAATGAGTATCAAAGATAACAATATCATTTTTTTGAAGTAAAAAAATTTTATATTTAATGCTTTGCTTATTAAAAAAGTTTAACCATGGATTACAATAAAAATTTGTTTTTTTTTAACAATACTTTTTGAGTCTTTTGAAATAGAATATTTTTGATTTAAATAACGATTGTTCATAATTACTTTACTGTGAAACCCTAATAATTAAGACCCGAAATGAAATGTCCTATAATTTGATGCTAGTTGAAAATGATACTGTATTATCGAAAGCTATTCAAGAATACTTAATAGACAAAGGATTTAATATTACTATTGCTAATAATGGATTAGAAGCCTTTGAGCTCGCTAATAAATATAAATTTGATCTAATTATCTCAGACATAATGATGCCTGTAATTGATGGATACGAATTGTTAGAAAAACTGCAGAAATTGGATAAACTTTTTAAAATCCCTTTTATTTTTCTAACAGCAAAAGGTATGACAAAAGATAGAATTAAAGGATATAATATGGGATGTCATGGTTATTTATCTAAACCATTTGATCCAGAAGAATTAGTTTCACTTATTAAAAACTTAATTTCGAGAGAATCCATCACCAGCCAATACTCTCAAAAAGATAATATAGTAGAAACCTCTGTAGCTAATTCAATCCATTTTACGCCTAGAGAAAAAAGTATTTTAAACCTTGTAATTGATGGACTTACTAACAAAGAAATATCGGTTATACTAGATACTAGTTTAAGAAATGTAGAAAAATACGTTAGCCGTCTCTTACAAAAAACTAAGATGAAGAATAGAACCTTACTAGTTAAATACTCTATACACAACAATTTGTTAGATGAAACACAGGGCGAATGACGGGACTCGAACCCGCGAATGATGGAACCACAACCCATTGCCTTAACCCCTTGGCCACACTCGCCATAATACACATCTTACTATAGCTTGTTTCTGTGTATCTAGTCTAGTATTAAATGAATCTATTTTTCTTAATAATTTTTGCAATTAGTTTTATATGATTAATAAAAACATCAGTATTCAAATTAATGGAGAACCCTTTAATTGCTCAGAGCCTCTTTCATTACAATTTTTATTAAATTATCTTGATTTTAATTCTGAGCGTGTAGCAATTGAGCTAAACGATATCTTGCTACCATCACCTCTTTTTCATTCAACTTACTTAAATGATAAAGATAAACTTGAAATTATTACTATTGTTGGTGGAGGATAACTTCTTCGTCCTAAATTTTTTTAATATTTAGTCTTTACTTTAAATGCTTCATAGATAATGATAAGCGTCCTTGTTTCCTATCTACATGTATAATAACAGCTTTGATTCTGTCTCCTATCTTAAAATAAGATGAAATCTTGTCTACCTGTTTAATATTAATCTCAGAAATATGAACTAACCCTTTCAAGTTCCCAACTCTTATAAATAATCCGTAAGGTGTAATTTGATTTATTATTCCTTCTATAATATTTCCAACAATTAGGCTAGATGACGCCTGAGCTATTAAAGCTCTTCTATGACTCAGTATTAAATTATTTGATTTCTCTTCAACATTGAGTAGTTTAAGTTTAATAAATTTATTCGTAGATGATATCTTTTTCTGAAAATTGCCAAGATGGGAATTAGGAACAAAACCAGAGATACCTTCTAGGTTGACTATCATTCCTCCTTTATTAAATCCTTTGATAATTACATTTAGTAAAGAATCTTCAGCGAGCAATTGTCTAATTCTTTTCCAAGCTCTTATATATTCAAGACGACGAATAGATAAGATTAGTTGTTTTGAATGTACATTATAATCTAGCAAAAAAAATTCTCTTGTATCATTAATATTTAACGAATTAAAATTATTGAGTTCCTGATTACTAGATACTTCTTGTATTGGGAGATATGCTGATACAGGTGTACCGATATCTACTAAGACTCCGTTTAATTCAAAGCTAAATATTGTGCCAGCTACAATATCTCCAAGATTTAAATCGTATTTATATTTTTGCAAGACAGCAGCAAAATTGCGATGAGTAAAACTTTCATTATTTTTTGTCATGTTTAAGAATATTAAATAAAAATGGATATTTGATCATATTTTACTTTACTAAATATTATTGATGGGTTCTAAAACTTCATGCAAGTTGTTGTAATCGTTTCTCAAAATATATTAAAATATGTATATAAGACACAGAAAGTAAACGTAGATAGCTGCAGATTTAATCTAGTATAATCTGAGGAAAGTCCGGGCTCCATAAATACAATTTGTGCTGGAGAAATCCCAGTGTAGGAAACTATGAGGATAGTGCCACAGAAATAAACCGCCAGAATTAATTATATTAACTGGTAAGGGTGCAAAGGTGAGTTAAAAGCTTACCAAAAATACTGTAAAGTATTTGTTCGGTAAACCCCAAGAATGGAGCAAAGCTACTAAACAAATTTTTTGTATTTTTAAATAGTTTAGTTTAAAATACTGCACGAAGTCATTGGCAACAATTACTCTAGAGGAATAGCTATCCTTTACAATACCTTCCCCATGTATTGAAAGAACAGAACCCGGCTTATGTATTACTTTTTGTGCCTTATTCAATTATTATTATTATTTACGAATTTCTAAATTAAGGTTTCTTGTTATATTTTCTTGGAGTTGTCTTTGTTTAGTATCAATTTCTAAATTTGTTAAAGTTTTATTATTAGATCTATATGTAAAACGTAGCCCGATACTTTTCTTACTCTTCCCAAGAGATTGATTTGTATAATAATCAAATAATTTTGTACTTTCTAATTCTTCATCATTAAATTGATCTAACAATTTAAATAAATAATTAATTTCCATGTCTTGAGGTATTATTATAGATAAATCTCTTGTAATTGAGGGATACTTAGAATAAGGTTTTATACGATAGCTTAAATAACTAAGTTCTTTTTGAGAATGTTCTAAAAAATCTAGATCAATTTCTAAAACAAATAGCTGTGTATTCAATCCAAACTGTGAAGATATTAACTGATTGACTTCACCAAATAAACCTATGTTCTCATTATTATAAGTTAGAGTAGCTGATTTTTTATTTTGGATGAAACTTATATTACTATCCGACGATTGTCTCTTTTTCCACCCAATTGTTCTATTCAATTTATAAAAGAAGTTTTCAACAATGCCTTTTGCTTCATACCAATTTAAAGAATGTGCGGGTTTAGACCACTCTGATCTAATATCAAAGTTTCCACCTAATATAATACCAAGCTTAGTTGTTTCTCTAATTTTATTATTTTTAATATTAAATACGGTTCCTATTTCAAACCCATCTAAAGTTTGATTACTCTGTTTTATGTTATAAGCACTTGCTTGTATTAAACTGTCTAGCAAACTTGAGCGTAAAGCAGAGTAATCCTTAATGAGAGGATTATTTAAATTAATTGATTCTTCAGATTTCACTAAAGAATAGTGTACTAATTCGCTTAAACCTAAATTTCTTAAAATGCTCCGAATTTTATTAATAAATTGTTTTTTGTGAGCCAGCTTTTTTTTGAACTGAATCTTTGGTATTGAACTTTGAAATTTGTTGTAACCATAAACTCTAGCAATTTCTTCAATAATATCAATTTCTCGAAATATGTCATGTCTCCTATAATTAGGAATACTGACAATAAAACTATTGTTATCTTTATTTGTTATATTGAATTGAAGAGATTCTAATGTTTTTCGAACTTCCTCAAAAGATAAAAGTCGAATTATTCCATTATCATTAATTGGGCCTAAAATATTGTGAACTTTTTTTAATGATATATCAATATTGAGAATAGAACTAGAAATATCTTTTTTTGAAAAAGTTTTTGAAATATTACCGCCAGTTAGTTCTATTAACAAAGATAAAGCCTCAATATATGCATTTCTTCCATTATCTATATTAAGCCCTCTCTCTTGTCTGATTGAACTTTCATTGCGAATACCGATAATTTTAGATGACCTTCTTACAATACCTTGTTTAAATATTGCCGCTTCTATAAATATTGATTTTGTATTTTGGTTAACATTCAATTTACTATTTATTCCAATACCTGCGATACTAATAATGTTTTTGTTAATTTGAGTAATTAAAATATCCTTGCTTAAATCAATATTTCTATTTTCTAATTGAATGAATTTCTGCTGGGAAGAACAGAATCTGCTAGTAATTTCTAAGCCATTTTCACTATCGATATTCACAATTTTATTGAAGTCTATGATATTAATAGGTTGTCCCCATTTCAACATAATATAGTTGCTAATATCTACTATAAGATTTTGACTTGTAAAACCCGAAGATTGTAAACGATTTTTTAGCCACGTAGGTGAACTTACTATATTTGTATTATGAATAATTGCTGATAAATAAGAATTACAGTCTAATAGGCTAGTATCAGAAATTGTGATGTTTTTATGGTGTTTTAAATCTATTAACCTACTGTAAGTGGAGTCTAGTATTGTAGCTTCAGTTAAAGCTGCAACTTCTCTAGACAATCCTATCATACTAAGTGCATCTGACCGATTCGCTGTTGATGTAATATCTAAGATAAAGTCTATATAATCATCTATCTTAATAGTTTCAATATCTTCTACTTCAAAGCCTGCTTGTGTTAATTTATTAGCTAAATCTTTGGCATCTATTGTTTCTATATTAACAAGTTCTTTCAACCAATTTAAAGAAACTTTCATAATTATTTTTCATCTATTTTATTTCTAATTAATAATTTATTTAAAAAATTCATCAAATTAATATAAGTCATTTGATGAATTTGCTTATACAATATAATATTGCAATGTCTTATTTGGAGACTCAGTCTAAGAATTAGCTTTTGTAAAAGTTAGATTATTATCTTGAGCATATCTCTCCATAAACCTCATAAAACGATCCCAGTCATCTGGACTCTTAATGACATGTACAGCTTCAATAGCTTGTGGTTTGCCATTAATAAACTTAGCATTAACATCTCTTGTAATAATTTGTCCTTCTGTATCCATTAGGTACATACCTGTAATTTCACCTTTATCTGCCATACTAGCATCTAAGATTTTAGGATTAGTAAACCTAAAAGTAGCTGTTCCTGTGCTACCATCTCGAGACCTTGTTAAACGTACATCTGGCACTACTTCTTCATTAATGCCTTGAATAAATTGAATCGTTGCCATATCAATTTTCTTAATTTATATGTGATTTATATTGGATAAAAATGATTTCTAATTCTCTAGTGCTTGCTGAATAACTATTTTTAAAGCTTATATTAGCAGCAGATCAATTTTTATTTATTGTGTAAAACTATAATTTTTCTTTTTTTGTACTCTATATATCCATAAGTAAAATTAAGATATAAGACAAAACTGAGTTTCCAAAAAATAAAATTTATACTTTGCAAGTATATTCAGGACAGTAATCATATATCTTGACAAGAAGTTAATTTGATAAACTCACTATTAAGTTACTGATATTTTTGTTTAAAATCTTTCAAAATATAATTTTTAGTTATTCGTTAAGTGAGCTGCTTGTCGAAATGTATAAATATACTTATATCTATGACTATAGAGTTTTATACATTCATTCTCTAATATGTTAATACCTGTCATAGTTACTGTTGTTTTAACATTTTTATATTGTTTGATCTATTCAAAGAATTAACTTATTATAAGCTAATCATACTGATATTAGCCATATGATATTCTTAAGTGAAATTAAGGATTGTAGCTCAGATGGATAGAGCAAGCGCCTCCTAAGCGCTAGGTCAGCGGTTCAAGTCCGCTCAATCCTGTAATCTACTTTTATGATACAACTGGGGTGGGAGGATTCGAACCTGCGAATGGCGGAGTCAAAGTCCGCTGCCTTACCACTTGGCTACACCCCAACATATGAAAACTATCATAGCAGCCATGTCCCCTAAAATGTCAAGAGCTGACTACTATTTAATAGCTATTGATATTTTTATTAAAAATAATTTTCTTTTTTAGATAATATATTCTGCTTTTGAACTGTGTCATGGTTATTTTTTCTTGTTCTTGAGTAGACATCCACTTGATAGTGATTATTTCTTGTTGAACTTCTTCATCACCTAAAATTATACAAGCTATAGCTCTTTTTTTGTGCGCTTGTTTGATCTGTTTGCTAAAATTATTTGAACTCATGTCTATATCAACAGTTAAAAGCTGACTTCGAAGAAATTGTATTATTAGCATTCCCATCTTTTGAGCTTTTATGCCTTGCGAAGCAACATAAAAGTCTATTGATGGATTAGGTAAAGAAATTTTCTCTTTTGCAATAATCAATAGTCTTTCTAACCCTATTGCACATCCAACAGCTGGTGTTCTATTTCCACCAAGTTGATGTATTAAACTATCATATCTTCCACCTCCACAAACTGTATCTTGACCCTGAGATTGTAATGTTTTAATCTCGAAAGCAGTGTCATTATAGTAATCTAGTCCTCGGACTAGTTTTTCATTTATTGTGTAAGGAATATTAAGTAAATTTAAATAGTTGCAAACATCGTCAAAATGTTTTTTAGACTCAGGGCTTAAGAAATTAGAAATTGTCGGTGCACCTTCTAGCAGCTGTTGTGTTTTAATATTTTTTGTATCTAAAATTCTAATAGGGTTAGATGACAGCCTATTCTTTGAATCAATATCTAAATCATCATAATACCTTAAAAGATACTCTTGTAACTTTGCTTGATAGAGGCTTCTATCTTCTCCCTTACCTATTGAATTAATATCAAGTTGTAAGTCTTGAATAGAAAGACCTTTGAAAATATTCATTGCTAACTGAATTATTTCTGTATCTGCTCTTGCATCTGAACTACCAATAAATTCGATACCAAGTTGATGAAATTGTCTTTGCCTACCACTCTGAGGTCTTTCGTATCTAAACATTGGTCCGTTATACCATAGCTTCTGAAAATTATTCTGAGTGCTCATCCTATTTTCGATGAAAGCTCTAACAACACCTGCAGTTCCTTCAGGTCTTAATGTAATATCTCTATTACTTTTATCCTTGAAGCGATACATTTCCTTATTCACTATATCTGTATTTTCACCAATTCCTCTGTCATACAAATCGCTATTTTCAAAAATAGGAGTTTTAATTTCTTGATAATTTGCGCACTTCAGTAAACTCACAATCTTTTCATTTATAAATTGCCAATACTGAAGCTCATCTGGCAGAATATCTTTGGTTCCCCTAATAGCTTGAATTTTTGACATGATACTTTTTTGATCATTTTCTTGATTTTTCTGCGCTAGACAGCATTTGTAGACTAATATTTAAATATTATACACTAAAATATATTCTGATACTCCCTAAATTACGGGCAAGGAGGGATTCGAACCCCCGACACCATGGTTCGTAGCCATGTGCTCTAATCCACTGAGCTACAAGCCCACTTAGTAACTGATATTATTATATCACTATTCTTCTATCTGTACAACCTCATTCTCTCTATTTCTATATATTAAAATTTTGTATAAAGTATAAAAACAGTATTTATTTTTTAAAATTTTAATCAATCGTGTATAATTTTTAATCTATTACGGTTCTATAAAAAATACTGTAAATATAAATTGTCAAATTTTATTGTTGCGATAAAATTTGTATAACGTTCAGGCTTACTTGACGACTGAGTTGAATAAGTATTTAACTTGTTCTTAGAATAAAAAAAAAGAGTTCTATTTAAAATGAGTAAACAAATTTTATATCAAGATGATGCGCGAAAGGCACTAGAGAAAGGCATGGATATTTTGACAGAGGCAGTTTCTGTTACCTTAGGGCCAAAAGGAAGAAACGTTGTTTTAGAAAAGAAATTTGGTGCACCTCAGATTATTAATGATGGTGTAACTATTGCAAAGGAAATTAGTCTTGAAGATCATATTGAGAATACTGGTGTAGCACTTATTAGACAAGCAGCATCTAAAACTAATGATGTAGCTGGTGATGGTACTACAACTGCAACAGTATTAGCTTCTGCAATAGTTAAGCAAGGTATGAGAAATGTTGCAGCGGGTTCTAATCCAATGGCCATAAAAAAAGGCATAGAAAAGGCCACTAATTTTGTGGTTAGTAAAATAGCTGAATATGCAAAACCAGTAGAAGATACGAAAGGAATTATACAAGTAGCTTCTATATCATCGGGGAATGATATAGAAGTTGGCAAAATGATAGCTAATGCCATAGATAAAGTTGGTAGAGAGGGGGTTATCTCTTTAGAAGAGGGGAAATCAACTAATACTATTCTTGAAATAACAGAAGGTATGCAGTTTGAAAAAGGTTTTATTTCTCCATATTTTGTCACTGATATGGAACGTATGGAAGTTCTTCAAGAAAATCCATTTATTCTATTTACAGACAAAAAGATTACTTTAGTTCAACAAGAACTTGTACCTCTACTTGAGCAGATAGCAAAAACTTCAAGACCTTTATTAATAATAGCAGAGGATATCGAGAAAGAAGCTCTAGCTACTATTGTAGTCAATAAATTAAGAGGTATTTTGAATGTTGTCGCGGTTAGAGCTCCAGGTTTTGGCGATAGACGGAAATCTTTATTGGAAGATATGAGTATATTAACAGGAGGACAAGTAATTACTGAAGATGCAGGCCTTTCTCTTAATACTGTTCATTTAGATATGCTAGGAAACGCTCGAAGAGTGATTGTTACAAAAGATTCAACAACAATTATTGCCGATGGTCATGAAGCAAAAGTTAAGTCTAGATGTGAACAAATTAAACGGCAAATAGAAACAAGTGATTCTTTATATGAAAGAGAGAAATTACAAGAAAGGTTAGCTAAACTTTCTGGTGGAGTAGCTGTTATAAAAGTTGGCGCAGCAACAGAAACAGAAATGAAAGATAAAAAACTTAGATTAGAAGATGCAATTAACGCAACAAAAGCTGCCATTGAAGAGGGAATTGTGCCAGGAGGAGGCTCGACAAATGTTCATATCTCTGGAGAACTATTCATATGGGCCAAAAATAACTTAATTGAAGATGAATTGATAGGTGCTTTAATAGTTGAAAGAGCTTTAACTTATCCGTTAAGACGCATAGCTTTTAATGCTGGTGACAATGGAGCTGTAGTAGTTGAAAAAGTGAAAACTAATGATTTCCATATAGGCTATGACGCCTCTAATGGAAAAATTGTAAATATGTATGATGCTGGTATTGTAGATCCTGCAAAAGTTGCTAGATCAGCATTGCAAAATGCAGCTTCTATTGCAGCAATGGTTTTGACTACTGAATGTATTGTTGTGGATAAATTAGAAGCATAAAATATATCTTATATAATATGCAACGAAGAATAATTTATAAAGTCAAAAATTATTCTTCGTTTCAATTAATTGTACTAATTGTTCAAAATTATAAATTTTATAATAAAGCCAAAGTTTAAATAAACCTTTACTTTCTAATATTAAGTAAAGAAAATATAATCCTGTAATTCCTAATTTATCAATTAGAGTGTTATTTTCATATATAGATATTTCTATATATTTTAAAAAAGACATTTTTTTAAAATAGTACCGAAACCTTCTTTTGTAGTTCTTTGCTAACTCATTGTCGTATAAAGAGGAACTGCTAGCTGAACTTAAAACCTTGAAAATAATTATTTTTAAGTCTTTGTCTGTGAGTATACCAGACTCAATAATGAACTGATTTAATTGTTGATGAAAATTCAGATCACTATTATGAATTGTTACAGATGTCTGATTTTGAATATCTAGAGATTTAATGGCCAAGAAGATTAAACTTTTATTGTTCATTTTTAAATGTAAGACATTTGATGTTCTATTCTTTGAATAATATTTTTTATCTTCTTGTATTTATGTTTATAGTTTTTATAAAAAATAATTGACAATACTGTGCTAATTACTACCTGAAAAAATAAATTCAGGGAATCTAGCCTGAGCTTTAGATAAAGAATGTTTTTTTCCTTCTTCTTGCCAGTAATTAATAACCTCTGTGGTTTTATTTAACAATTCAATTCTATCTCTTTCTGCGATCCAAGGTTTGGATTCAAGCTCAGCCTTCAATTCTTCCCAAGCGTCATTTCTAGGCCAGAAGAAATAAGATGTTAGTGGACTAGTTCCATTTCCTACAATTTGATCAATTGCAATCGCAATATTATTTTCTAACCAAAGTACCTTTAGTGTAAATTTGGACAAGTGATTATCTCCTTTATAAATATTTAGTCTACATATATCATGCTATATTATTAGCCATTTTCTTTTGAGACAATTTGAGCTTTGTTTAAAATATTTTTGACAGTTCTTGTAGCTTGAGCTCCTTGTTTTAACCTTTTTAAAATTTTTGTACTATCAATACGAGTTTCATTAGTAATAGGATTATAAAATCCTAACTCCTCAATCGCTTTCCCATCCCGTTTGTTTCTACTATCCATAGCAACAATTCTGTAACTAGGTTGCTGTTTTCTTCCATATCTTTTCAATCTTAGTTTTACCATATTATTAATCTAGTTTATTTTTATATCTTTATTAAATTATATCTTGCGATATTATGCAATAATTCAACAATTTATGCAGATTCTAGCCTAACATTATTAAATATAACCATAAGGCATTGTAGAAAAATAATACCAAGCATAGGAGACATATCCATGCCAAACATTGGAGGAATACTACCTCTAAAAAGTTTCAAATAAGGATCAGTAATTCGATTTAATGAGCAAAATGGTTCATTGTACCAGTTTACGGTTGGGAACCATGCCAATGAAAGTTTGAGCAAAATTAAAATTAAATAAATCTCAGAAAAATTAGCTATTGATCCAAGTAATAAATTTAATGTACCAGGAAGAGTATTCATACGTATTTTATAATTATTATATAGTTCATTATATTAACAGTTTGATTCTATCTTAGTAAGAGAAACGCAAACAATTAAAGCTAAACAAAAAATTTATCTTTAAAAATCTGTTCTCTAGATTGTTTATTATTATTAATAATGTTGTTAACTTTTGTTGTATAAATTTCTAGTGCAGACCATTTTTTTCCTAATTTATTTAGCTCGGATGACCCGCATTCTAGACACGCTATTTTGATATTCTTTAATAATGCTCCTTTGGTGACTAATTCTTCTAAAATTGTTGAAATTATTATTTCGTTAAGAAATAAATCTAAAACAAGTATCTTTGTAAATGAATCTAATTGATCTTCAATTTTTTCAATATTATTATTATAACTTACTAATGCTATATTAGCTGTAGGAAGTAAAGCTCGCGCACCTTCGGCTAATATAAAGCCATACGGCATAATAATGACAATTATATATTTATAATCACTGCTAATAAGGTCAATAGTTTTTTCGGGTTCTAGGCTTATTGTTTCTATAACTAGCCATTCTCTCATTATTTCATAAGTTATCCATTTTCCTATTTCTGAACATGCCGTTCTTAAAATAGTTCCTGGGTTATTATGATTTTCTAGAATCCCAGACCAATGCTTTATTAGTGGATGAGAAGCTATATTAATTTGAAGTTGCATGTTTTATTAAATATATTCAACATTTAATTCTTAAATAATTCTCTGGTCTAAAAGTTGTTCAATATTATTAAAATAGCACAGATATTAAAGAAAACAATTATAAAAAAATGAAAAAAAATCTTTGGTTGTGGGGTTTTACAGAGAGCGCCGAAACGTGGAATGGTAGATTTGCAATGATAGGTTTTATAGCAGTTATTTCTATTGAGTTAATTACAGGACAAGGTCTCTTGTATTTAGCTAGGTTAATGTCTTAATATAAAAAAGTTCTTGTAATTAATTACAAGAACTTTTTTATATATTTACATATTAACAATAGTTTAATCCAGTGGTCTCATAGAAAGTACTGGTTCATTTTCTCTATTAATACCTTTCTCAAATCCAGCAGCAGCAGCTCTTGCTCTACCAGCATGCCAAAGATGCCCAATAAATAGGAAGAAACCTAAGAAGAAATGAGATGTTGTTAACCAAGATCTTGGAGATACATAGTTAACGGAATTAATTTCCGTAGCAACACCACCAACGGAGTTTAGAGAGCCTAATGGTGCATGAGTCATATATTCAGCAGCTCGTCTTTCTTGCCAAGGTTGAATATCATTTTTGATTTTATTTAAATCAAGACCATTTGGGCCTCTAAGAGGTTCAACCCAAGGAGCTCTTAAATCCCAGAATCTCATAGTTTCACCACCAAAAATAATTTCTCCACTAGGAGATCTCATCAGATATTTTCCTAATCCAGTAGGTCCTTGAGATGATGCAACATTAGCACCTAATCTTTGATCTCTAACTAAGAATGTAAAAGCTTGAGCTTGTGAAGCTTCAGGCCCAGTAGGTCCATAAAACTCACTAGGATAAGCAGTATTATTATACCAAACAAAATTAGAAGCTGTTAGACCCATGATGGATAAAGCACCTAAGCTATATGATAGATATGCCTCACCAGACCAAACAAAAGCTCTTCTTGCCCAAGCAAAAGGTTTTGTTAAAATATGCCAGATTCCCCCTGCAATACAAATGATACCCATCCAAACATGGCCACCTATAATATCTTCCATGTTATTTACACTAACGATCCATCCATCACCACCAAACGGAGATTTTAAGACATAGCCAAAAATAACTAATGGATTAAGAGTTGGATTACTCACGAATCTAACATCACCGCCACCTGGTGCCCAAGTATCATATACTCCACCAACAAATAGAGCTTTGATTACTAATAAAAATGCTCCAATACCTAGTAATACTAAATGTATGCCAAGTATTGTTGTCATCTTATTTTTATCGCGCCAATCGTAACCGAAGAAAGGAAAAGATTCTTCTAAAGTATCTGGACCTATCAAAGAGTGATATAAACCACCAAAACCAAGGACAGCTGAAGAAATTAAATGTACTACACCAACTACAAAGTATGGATAAGTATTAAAAATTTCCCCACCTGGGCCTACACCCCAACCTAGAGTAGCTAAGTGGGGAATTAAAATAAGGCCTTGCTCGTATAAAGGTTTTTCAGGAACAAAGTGAGCAACTTCAAATAAAGTCATTGCACCAGTCCAAAATACCATTATACCTGCGTGAGCAACATGAGCACCAAGTAATTTACCGGAAACGTTAATTAAACGTGCATTACCTGACCACCATGCAAAGCCGGTAGACTCAATGTCTCTACCGCCAACACCAACATTTGTATTAAAGGGCGTTTCCACGTGGTAAAACCTCCTCAGGGAATATAAAGTTTTCATGAGGTTGATCTTGAGCAGCCATCCAAGAACGAATACCCTCATTTAATAAAATGTTTTTCGTGTAGAAAGTTTCAAACTCAGGATCTTCTGCAGCTCTTAATTCTTGAGATACAAAATCATATGCTCTTAAGTTAAGAGCTAGTCCAACAATTCCAAATGCGCTTGTCCATAATCCAGTTACTGGAACAAACAACATAAAGAAGTGTAACCAACGTTTGTTAGAAAAAGCTACTCCAAAAATTTGTGACCAGAATCTATTCGCTGTTACCATTGAATAAGTTTCTTCTGATTGTGTTGGGGTAAATGCTCGGAAAGTATCCGCAGCATCACCATCTTCAAACAATGTGTTCTGTACAGTTGCACCATGAATAGCACAAAGTAAAGCACCACCTAAAATACCAGCAACACCCATCATGTGGAATGGATTTAAAGTCCAGTTATGGAATCCTTGTAAGAATAACAAGAACCTGAAAATTGCTGCTACTCCAAAACTTGGAGCAAAAAACCAGCTAGCTTGACCTAGAGGGTACATTAAGAAAACTGATACAAAAACAGCAATAGGTCCAGAAAATGCAATGGCATTGTAAGGTCTTAGACCCACCAACCTAGCAATTTCGAATTGTCTTAAGCAGAATCCAATTAATCCAAATGATCCATGTAAAGCAATAAATGCCCATAGGCCACCTATTTGACACCATCGAGTAAAATCTCCTTGTGCTTCAGGTCCCCATAGGAAAAGTAAGGAGTGTCCCATACTATTCGCAGGTGTGGAAACAGCAGAAGTTAAGAAGTTACATCCTTCTAAGTATGAACTTGCTAGTCCGTGAGTGTACCAGGAAGTTACAAAAGTCGTTCCAGTTAACCAACCGCCTAAAGAAAGGTAAGCGCAAGGAAAAAGAAGTAATCCAGACCAACCCACAAATACGAATCGATCTCTTTTTAGCCAATCGTCTACAAGGTCAAAACCGCCACGAGTTTTTTCTTGTCCAATTGCTATGGTCATAATTTAAGTCTCCAGAGCAAATATAATAAGTAATTTGTTTCAATAAATAGTTTAGATACAGTCTAAAAATTTACTTTTCTTTAAGGTCAATATAATTATAAGTCGAAATCAACAAAAATTCACGTTTTTAATAACTAAATTTTTAGCTCTTTAACTTAATTATCTAAAATACGGATATTTTGTAATAATTTTATAATTATTTACAACTTGTTTATCTCTATAATTCTTTGGAAAAGATAACCGGTACCTCTTGCAGTTAAAATTAAATCAGGATTACTTGGATCATCTTCTAACTTAGCCCGAAGTCTTGAAATATGTACATCAACTACCCTCGTATCGACATGTCTTTCAGGAGTATATCCCCATACTTCTTGTAAAATAGATGCTCTTGAGAAAGGCTCTCCAGCTTTACTTACTAAAAGTTCAAGAAGACTAAATTCCATCCCTGTTAATCGAACTCTTTCATTATTTTTGTAAACTTGTCTTTTATTAGTATCTATTTTTAAAAATCCGATACTAATAATCCCGGAATTAGGAACTCCAAGACTTGTTGTAATTTTGTCAGCCCTCCTTAATACAGAACGAATGCGAGCTTCTAATTCTTTAGGAGAAAATGGCTTGACTACATAGTCATCAGCTCCTATTTCAAGCCCGGTAATCCTATCGCAGACTTCTCCTAACGCTGTAAGCATAATTATGGGAACATCAGACTCTTTCCTCAACTCTTGACAGACACCATAACCATCTAATTTCGGCATCATAACATCTAGAACAACTAGGCTTGGATATTCTTTTCTAAATATGATTAAAGCTTCTTCGCCGTTAGAAGCGGTTATAACTTCGTATCCTATTATGGTTAACCTAGTTTCTAAAATTCTTCTTATGCTGGCTTCATCATCAACAACAAGGATTTTTTCTTTCTGATTCTCCAATTTTTTATACACTCCTATAAAATATTCAATTTATTCATTGCCGTTTTAATTCTTCTCGTAATAAATCCTTTGCTTCTAATAATAAGACCTAAAAGTCAACTATTACAAATGGTCTAACTTTAAATAACGTAGTTAATATAGATAATTATAGCGTGAAATCAACTTGTTTCTTTCATTTAAGTTATGGTTATTTTAGTCAGTAAGTACAATAAAACT